GTTTCCTGAATATTAGTAATAAGTTGTTGTTTACACAACACTTAAAGAACTGAAAATATAATAATATTTTTCATATTATATTGTCAAGCTTTTTCTACAAATTAATTTAATTATAATTAATAATAAAAAATCATTACAATTTAATAGGTAAGAAAGTCTTTTTTACTAACTACTAAATTTCACATTATATAATATAATTAATAGGGTAATATTGTTGATTAATAACATATATTAGTTTTCATAAAATAAAAACTTAATTATGTAGGAGACAAAAGTATTGGATAATCAAAAAGAAAAAATATTAGTTGTGGATGATGAAACTAGTATAAGAAGAATTTTAGAAACTAGATTATCTATGATAGGCTATGATGTAATTAGTGCATCTAATGGAGAGGAAGCACTACATATATTTCGAAAAGAATATCCACATTTAATTATATTAGATGTTATGATGCCAAAATTAGATGGTTATGGAGTATGCCAAGAATTAAGAAAAGAATCTGATGTTCCAATTATAATGTTAACTGCTTTAGGAGATGTTTCAGATAGAATAACAGGTTTAGAACTTGGTGCTGACGACTATATTATTAAACCTTTTTCTCCAAAAGAACTAGAGGCAAGAATTAGATCTATATTAAGAAGAGTTGATAAAATAACTATTAACCCATCAATACCTAGTTCTGGTATAATTAATATAGGATTTCTTAAAGTTGACACTAATAAAAGACAAGTATATAAAAATAGTGAAAGGGTAAGATTAACAGGTATGGAATTCAGCTTATTAGAACTTCTAGTTAGTAAAGCTGGTGAAGCTTTTTCAAGAGCTTCAATTTTACAAGAAGTTTGGGGTTACACACCTGAAAGACATGTTGATACAAGAGTAGTAGATGTGCATATTTCTAGACTAAGAGCAAAATTAGAAGATGATCCAAGCAACCCAGATCTGATCTTAACTGCACGAGGAACAGGTTATTTATTTCAAAAGATTATTCTAACAGAATAGAACAATAATAATATTTTAACTTAGAGAACTATATTAGTATAGTTATAGAAATTAAGTATAATATAATTTAATTATATTTATAATATTATATAACTGTAAAGAGAAGTACAAAAATCATATTTTTAATATAAGTTTGAAATAATTGTATGATAATATACTTAACTAATTTGCTTTGGAGATCAAATATATGACCATTGCTATTGGACAAGAAAAAAATCGTGGAAAGTTTGATTTAATAGATGACTGGGTAAAAAGAGACCGCTTTGTATTTGTTGGATGGTCTGGGCTACTACTATTTCCCTGCTCATATTTAGCGCTAGGAGGATGGCTAACAGGCACTACTTTTGTAACATCTTGGTATACTCACGGACTTGCTAGTTCATACTTAGAAGGATGCAATTTTCTGACAGCTGCCGTATCTACACCCGCTAATAGTATGGGACACTCATTATTATTACTATGGGGACCAGAAGCACAGGGAGATTTTACAAGATGGTGTCAAATAGGTGGCTTATGGTCATTTATCGCTTTACACGGATCTTTTGGTTTAATTGGTTTTTGTTTAAGACAATTTGAAATAGCTAGACTAGTAGGAATCAGACCTTATAATGCAATTGCTTTTTCTGGACCAATTGCTGTATTTGTATCTGTTTTCTTGATGTATCCTTTAGGACAAGCTAGCTGGTTCTTTGCACCTAGCTTTGGTGTTGCAGCTATTTTCCGCTTTTTACTGTTTTTACAAGGTTTTCACAACTGGACATTAAATCCTTTTCATATGATGGGAGTAGCAGGGATCTTAGGAGGAGCACTTCTTTGTGCAATCCATGGAGCAACTGTACAAAACACATTATTTGAAGATGGAGATGCAGCAGATACATTTAGAGCATTTACACCAACTCAGTCTGAAGAAACTTACTCAATGGTAACAGCAAATCGTTTCTGGTCACAAATTTTTGGTGTTGCTTTTTCTAATAAAAGATGGCTACATTTCTTTATGCTATTTGTACCTGTTACAGGTATGTGGACAAGTGCTTTTGGTATTGTTGGATTAGCATTAAACTTAAGAGCATACGACTTTGTATCACAAGAACTGAGAGCTGCAGAAGATCCAGAATTTGAAACTTTTTATACGAAAAATATCTTATTAAATGAAGGTATTCGTGCATGGATGGCAGCACAAGATCAACCTCACGAAAACTTTATATTCCCAGAGGAGGTTTTACCACGTGGAAACGCTTTATAATAATACTAGCAATATAGTTGGTGGAAGAGATCTTGAATCAACAGGATTCGCTTGGTGGTCTGGTAATGCAAGATTAATTAATGTTTCAGGCAAATTACTTGGTGCTCACGTGGCACATGCTGGAGTAATGGTATTCTGGACAGGCGCAATGACACTTTTTGAAGTTGCACATTTCGTTCCTGAAAAGCCACTTTATGAACAAGGTTTTATATTGATACCTCACTTAGCAACATTAGGATGGGGAGTAGGTCCAAGCGGAGAAATTATAAATATATACCCTTACTTTGTAGTAGGTGTATTACATTTAATTTCATCTGCTGTTTTAGGATTTGGCGGATTATATCATTCTTTAATAGGTCCAGATACATTAGAAGAATCATTTCCATTTTTTGGATATGATTGGAGAGATAAAAATAAAATGACAACAATATTGGGTATTCACTTACTACTCCTAGGAATTGGGTCTTTTTTATTGGTTATTAAAGCCTTATTTTTCGGCGGTATATACGATACATGGGCACCAGGAGGGGGAGATGTAAGAATAATTACAAACCCAACTCTAAATCCATCAGTTATATTTGGATATATTTTAAAATCTCCATTTGGAGGCGATGGATGGATTGTTAGTGTTGATAATATGGAAGACCTAATTGGAGGACATGTATGGATTGGAGTAATATGCATTGCAGGAGGAATCTGGCATATATTAACCAAGCCATTTGCATGGGCCAGAAGAGCATTTGTATGGTCAGGTGAAGCTTATCTATCATATAGCTTAGGTGCATTATCTATCATGGGCTTAACTGCTTCTAACTATGTTTGGTATAATAATACTGCTTACCCAAGTGAATTTTATGGACCTACTGGACCAGAAGCATCACAGGCACAAGCATTTACATTTCTTGTAAGAGATCAACGCTTAGGAGCAAATGTAGCATCTGCACAAGGACCTACTGGGCTGGGTAAATACTTAATGAGATCTCCAAGTGGAGAAATTATTTTTGGTGGCGAAACAATGAGATTCTGGGATCTAAGAGCACCATGGGTAGAACCATTAAGAGGACCAAACGGCTTAGATTTAAATAAAATCAGAAATGATATACAACCTTGGCAAGAAAGAAGAGCTGCAGAATATATGACTCACGCACCACTGGGATCACTGAACTCTGTAGGTGGAGTTGCAACAGAAATTAACTCAGTTAATTATGTTTCACCTAGAAGCTGGTTAACAACATCTCATTTTTTCTTAGGTTTCTTTTTATTTATAGGACACTTATGGCATGCTGGTAGAGCTAGAGCTGCTGCTGCTGGCTTTGAAAAGGGTATTAATAGAGAAAATGAAGCTGTATTATCAATGAGACCACTAGACTAAATAAACTCATAATATATACAAAACTAAAGAAAATAAAATTTTCTATATAAAACCTATTCTTTCATTAATTAAGATAAGAATAGGTTTTAAAAACAAGCTATTTTGAATTATAATGTTTAACAAAACTAAAACAAGCTTTATATGCAATTAAATGTTTATTTAATATCTCATCCGATTTTTAAAATATTACTTAATAATGAGAAACAGAAAAATAGTTATAAAAAGAAATACATAGGTATATTTTTAATTTATGAAATTCTTCGAAAAGAAATCAATATATTAAATATGTATGTTAAGCAAATAAATCAATACAAAAACTTTTATCGCTTAAATAAAGTAGAAGAGCACTATTTAATAACTAATTTAACTAACACAGCCAGTATTATTGGAGAAATAGAAATATGTATGCCTCAAATACAAATTTTACACATTAGCAATACAAATAAAAACATATTAAAAGAAGCGCTACAAAAAGTTTTTCATAATTTAAATAAAAATAAAAAAATTATAATTTTTGATACGATTTTAGACTTAAATTATGTAATAAGTATTACAAACTTTTTAACTAATGAAATAAATATAAATATTGATAATATTATAATTGGAACTTTTATTAGTAATAATCAAATATTAAATCAAATAGGCCAAAAATATCCGAAGCTCAGTATATACACAACAAAAATAATATTATAATATATAAACTAAAATTATATTTACCTGAAATAAAAAATGAATATTATTACTCACTCGATTAATTTAATATTTACCTCAATAGCAAGCTTTTCAGAGATATACTTAATTCTAATATTGCTAAAACTTTCACTTGCTTGGTTTCCAACAGTTAACTGGTATAACGAACCTTTTTGTTCTTTAAATCGTTTAACTGATCCCTATTTAAAACTATTTCGAGGTACTATTCCTATGATATTTGGTATGGATATGTCACCTATGCTAGGTATAATTTTTTTGCAGTGTTTAACTGTTATTTTTAATAACATAAGAATTGAAACAATTATATAAATATAAGTAAAAAAGATGCTAAAAATAAGACTAAAAAGATTAGGAAAAAAGAAAAAGCCATTTTATAGAATAATTATTATAGATAGTAGAAAAAAAAGAGATGGTCAACCAATAGAAGAAGTAGGATTTTATGACCCTTTTACTAAAACATCAAAAGTAGACATTATACAAATAAATAAAAGATTAAAACAAGGTGCAAAAGTAACAAAAACTACTCAAAATATAATAAATAAACATACTATATTATAAGAACAAGGAAATTCATTAGTGTCAAAATTTACCTTTCGTATTTTATGGCTAGATAACAATGTAGCTATAGCTATAGATCATATTATTGGAAAAAATTTTAGCCCATTAACATCTTATTTCTTTTGGCCAAGAAATGACGCATGGGAACAACTAAAAACAGAATTAGATTCTAAACCATGGATCTTAGAGGATGAAAAAATATACTTGCTCAATAAAACAACTGAAATTATTAATTTTTGGCAAGAAAAAGAAAAAAAACAATCTTTGAAACAAGTACAAGAAAGATTTCCTCAATTTACATTTATTGGAGTATACTAAGATAAATAACGTGATTAGTTTATATAAACTAATCGTTATAATCAACAGCTAGAAATTAATACAATTAAAAAAAATATTATGAATAAAATAGAAAATATATGCATTAGTACTGAATGCTTATTTTTATGCATAGAAGAAAAAATATTGAATAATAATCAATATTTATTTACAGCATATAAATTAAAAAATAATAGATTAAAAAACCTACTAAATACTCTTTTCCAAATTCATACTATAAGTAACAACAAAATAATTCAAATCTTATCATATAATATAGTATTAGAATATCAAAATCCATCAAATACTAAAAATACACTATTGCAACAATATTTAAAGCGATTTAACTATATCTATAATAAAATATATACTCAATATGAAAATAGCAACAACTTAGAATATCTTAACAGGATAGCAGTAGAAAGTCTCTATGTTATTTTCAAGATGAAAGAAAAAACAGGACTATTATTTTTAGCAAAATTTTTATCCTAGCATATACTGCAATATACATATTATATTAACAATTATGAACTAGAAATAATACATTCTGTTGTTAAAATCATTGATGCAATGGAAGAGGCATTCTGTAAAGCAGAGCGAGTAACTTTAGACGGATCAATAATGCCTGTCTTATACATATCTACCAACATATTTTGATTTGCATCATAACCAACCTCAAAAGTATTTTTTTTGACCTTTTCTACAATAACATGACCGTTTATTCCAGCATTTTCTACTATACGCATTAAAGGATATATTAAGGCTTGTTTTACTATTAGAGCACCTGTTAATTCTTCTCCTACCATTTTATTTTTCAACCATTCTTCTAAATATAAAGATAAGTGAACACAAGTAGATCCACCTCCTGGTACAATGCCTTCATCAATCGCTGCTTTAGTTGCATTTATTGCATCCTCCAAACGCAATTTTTTTTCTTTCATTTCCGTTTCAGTAGCAGCTCCTACTTTTATAACTGCTACACCACTTGATAATTTTGATAATCTTTCTTGAAGCTTTTCTTTTTCATATTTATTACTACTAATTTGCATTTGCTTTCGTAATTGATCGCAACGATGAGTAATCAGTTCTTCATTACCATCTGCAATAATTGTTGTAAAGTCTTTTGTAACCTGTATTTTTTTAGCTACTCCAAGTTGATCTAAAGATACTGTACTAAGACTTAAGCCTTTATCCTCTGTAATTACTTGACCAGAAGTAAGAATAGCTATATCATCTAATAAAGATTTCCTTCTGTCACCAAAAGCTGGAGCACGAACAGCTACCACATTTACAATTCCTCTTAATTTGTTGACAATAATAGTAGCCAATGCTTCTTTTTCAATATCTTCTGCAATAATTAATAAAGGACGTGAAGTTTTTGCTACTTTTTCTAAAATAGGTAATAATTCTTGTTGAATTAATGTGATTTTCTTATCAGTTAATAAGATATATGGATCATTTTGAACAACCTCCATTTTTACAGGATCTGTAACAAAATAAGGAGAAATAAAACCTTTATCAAATTTCATTCCTTCTTTAATTTCTAATTCATTAACTGTAGATTGACCTTCTTCTATAGAAATTATACCTTCTTTACCAACTTTATTAATTGCTTGTGTTATCATATCTCCTATCTCTATATCATTACCTGCAGAAATAGTAGCAATTTGCATAATATCTCTATTATCACTAATAGGACGTGAGTATTCAGATATTTTCTCCAAGACAAACTTAACAGCTTTTTCAATTCCTCTTTTTAGTAATATAGGATTTGCTCCTGCAGCAACATTTTTCAGTCCTTGTTTTACCATAGCATGTGCTAAGACTGTTGCAGTCGTTGTACCATCACCAGCAACATCATTTGTTTTAGAAGCAGCTTGACGAATTAATGAAACACCTGTATTTTGAATGATGTCTTGTAACTCAATTTCTTTTGCGATAGTAACTCCATCATTAATAATTTGTGGAGAACCAAATTTTTTTTCTAAGACTACATTTCTACCTTTAGGACCTAAAGTAATTGCAACAGCTTCAGCTAGAATATCCATGCCTTTCTCTAGCGCTTTACGCGCATCATCATGGTAAAGTATAGTTTTACTCATTTATATTCCTTAAAATAAAAAATTAAAATAATAATTTAATAAAATTTAATTATTATAATAATAAAATAAAAAATACACAATTAATCAAATTTGATGATATAATCAGTTAATAAGAGGGCTTGTAGCTCAGTGGATTAGAGCACGTGGCTACGAACCACGGTGTCGGGGGTTCGAATCCCTCCCTGCCCGATAAAAATCAATATACTCGAAATATAATTATATAATTATGCAACTATTAAGAGGAACAAAAGATATATTACCTGAAGAAATTAAATTATGGCAAAATATATATAAGACTGCCTATAATATATTAAGCTTATCTAACTATCGTGAAATTAGAACTCCTATCATAGAAAGTACAGATTTATTTTTGAGAAGTATAGGCAACGGTACAGATATAATCAACAAAGAAATGTATAACTTTCAAGATCAAGGAAAAAGAGAAATTACACTACGCCCAGAGGGAACAGCGAGTATAGCAAGAGCATATATAAATAATAAATTATATACTAATAGCAATATTAATCGTCTATGGTATCTAGGCCCCATGTTTAGATATGAAAGACCACAAAAAGGTAGACACAGACAGTTTCATCAACTCGGAATAGAATGTATTGGCATTGAAGACCCAATTGCAGATATTGAAGTTATACGTTTAGCAATTAAAATTTTACACAGTTATAATTTAAAACAATATAAATTAGAAATAAATGCTATTGGAAACTTTAGCGAAAGAAAAAAATATACAGACGCACTAATTAATTATTTAGAGATATACAAAGAAGAATTAGATGAGGATTCACAAAAACGTTTATATATAAACCCTTTAAGAATATTAGACACTAAAAATTTAAAGACTAGAGATCTTTTAAATAGAGCACCAAAATTAAAATATTATTTAGGATACCAATCATTAAAACATTTTTATAAAATTTGTGAACATCTATCATATTTATATATTCCATACAAAATTAATGAACAACTTGTAAGAGGTCTAGATTACTATAATTATACTGCTTTTGAAATAAGATACCATGAACTTGGTAGTCAAGATACTGTTTGCGGTGGAGGTAGGTATGATACATTAATCAAACAGATCGGAGGACCTAATACACCTGCGGTGGGATGGGCAATTGGTATAGAAAGGTTATTAATCCTAATAGAAGAACAGAATAAAAAACAAAAATTACACATATATATTGCTATTCAAGGTTATATTAACAAAGAATATCTATGGCCAGTAATTCATGCAATTGAAAAATGTAAAATTAGCTATGAGCTAGATTTAACTAAAAAAAGTCTAGGAAAACAAATTAAACAGGCTGACTTATTAAACGCTACAGTATGTTTTATTATCGCTGAATCGGAAGTAAAAAATAAATCTATTAAGCTAAAGTGGTTAAGTACAGGAAAACAAGAAACAGTGACAGTCTATCACTTAGAAGAATATCTAAATAAATATAAATCTGAAATAATTACTTGACATAAAAAAATATTATTTAGATAATTAAATTGATGGGGTGTAGCCAAGCGGTAAGGCAGCGGACTTTGACTCCGCCATTCGCAGGTTCGAATCCTCCCACCCCAGATAAAAATTTATAATTTTTATTCTCTAATCATTACTATATGGTAAAATGTAAAGTAAAAAGATTTAAATAAAACACTCAGTTAAGGAAATTATGGCTGTTATCCAATTTATAGAAGGAATAAACGAAACTGTAGTACCTGATATTAAACTAACAAGATCACGTGATGGTAAAACTGGAACAGCAACTTTTAGATTTAGTAACCCAGATATAATACAACAAGGTATGCAAGAAAAGGGCGATATACAAGGAATGCATTTAATTGATAAAGAAGGCAAGCTTACTACAACAGATGTTAACGCTAAATTTGTTAACGGCAAACCTCAAGGCATAGAATGTATTTATATAATAAAAAGTCCTTCCGAATGGGATAGATTTATGAGATTTATGGAAATATACGCTAAAAACAATAAGCTTTCTTTCACAAAAGCATAATTATAAATTATAATAATATTTAAATAGAAATGAGATTTTCATGGAATATATTAAATTCATTTATTAACTTAGATGCAATAAATCTTACAGATTTTATAGAACAACTAAATTTAGCTGGACTTGAAGTAGAAAAAATAGAAGAGAAAAATAACTTATTAACAAAGAGTATTGATTTAGATATTACAACTAACAGAAAAGAAATTTTCTGCATTGTTAATTTGGGAATAGAAATAAGTAGCATTTTTAATATACCATTAAAAATTAAATTCAGACCATTTAAAATACAAAATTTATATAAAAATAACATACAGAGTTATAAACTTTATAAAGATGATAAAATAATTTATATAAAAATTCACAATGTTTACATAGGAAAAGAAAAAAAAACACCAGAATGGATGAAACAGATATTAAAATTATATGATATCGAAAATGAATGTTTATTGTATAACATACAACAATATATAGAAATCAAATGGGGTCATAAATTTTACTTTTTTACAGATAATCTTGAAAAGAAAGAACTAGAAAATTTATCAAGATATCAGCATGATCAAATAATATATAATATTTTTTATAAAAAGTTAGAATATAATAACTGTACAATAGATAAACATAACAATAAAATTACTATATATTGGCCTATAATAGACTATATAAAAAATACAAGAAATACTTTTGTAAATGCATATGAAGAAGCAATTAGGTTAATAACAACTTACCAAAAAAGTATTATTGGCAAGTCATCTGAATATTATAATATTAACTATATAAATGACAATAATATTTCACAAAAAATTTTTAGTAAAGATATAAAGTATTTACTAGGCAAAACAAAAAATCGAGTATTTTTGTCAACCAACAAGATAACAAAAATATTGAACCAATTAAACTTAAAACCTCAATATTCATTTAAATACAAGCAATTTGTACTCGAGATACCTACGTATAGAAAGCATGATCTAAAAAGAAATATTGATATTATTGAAGAAGTAGGTCGTATTTATGGATTTAAAAACTTTTTAAGCCAGTTACCTATATACAAAAAACTTGGCTCTATTTCATTAAAATACTTTTATATACAGAAAATAAGAAATACTTTACGTATAATGGGAATACGCGAAATTATAACACCCTCACTAAATAATACTAAAAATTTGTCTCCTTATACTATAGAATTATATAATCCATTAACAGAAGATCAAAATAAATTAAGAGAAAATATAATATATAACTTAATATCTAACTACAAATTAAATATTAAATTACAGAATATAAATAATAGCTTTTTTGAAATTGGACAAGTTTTTTATAAAACACCTAAACTTATTCAAGAAGAGACTCATTTAGGAATATTGATACAAAGTAATAATTTTTTAAAAGGAGACTGGTCAGGAAAAGAGGATAACTTAAGTTGGTCAAATGCAAAAGGTATAATAGAAAATTTATTTACTATACTAGATTCACAAATCACGTGGAATAAAAATACTTATTCTGATAAACGATTAAATTCTATCAGTAATTATTTTCATCCTAGTAACTATATTCTGCTATTTGATAAATTACAAAAAAATTTAGTTGGGATATTTGGTGAAATAAACTATAAACTTTTCAACATAAAAAATACAAAAAAAACCTATTTATTAGAGATAGGAATAATAAAATTAATTAAAACAATTAAAAATAAAAAACATCTAAACTATACAACAAAACAATATTCTTTTTATCCAGGTGTTAGTAGAGATATATCGATAAAAATTAGTAAAGATATAAAAATTAAAGATATTAAGCAAATTATTTTACGAAAATATATCGAACTTATTGAATCAGTTTATATTCTAAGCGACTATTATAGTACTACAGATAATGAGAGATCAATCTGTCTACGATTAAAATATAAATCTATATATAGAACTTTAAATCAAAAGGATTTAAATAATATAAACAAAAATATTATGGAAATTATACAAACAATTAATCAATATATATAAAGTAAGTCATAAGCCGGGTTTTGTTCTTAATTATATATTATATTAAATAAAAATATAAAAAGGGTAATTATTTATCTTCAGTAAAAAGTTAAAGTTTACTTTATGCGGTATACTATCTAATTAGTATTTTTTATAAATAATAAAAATAATAGAAAATATAAATACTAACTACCTTGCTCTAATATGGGGTTTACCTAGCAAATATTTTAATAATATTTCTGGTACGCTTTTACCGCACCGTTGCACCCTTACCTTAAAAATAGTAGGTTTATTTCTGTGGCACTTTCCTCGTAGTTACCTACACTATATTTATATAGCTATATTATTCTAACTAGAGCCCGGACTTTCCTCAAATTTGTAAAAAATTTGTAACTACCTACGCTTACTTTTAAAATATTTTAGTACATTATTAAGTAAATTTAAAGATGAATAAAAAACCACAATATAAACAAAAAAAATTTACAAATATTCTAGAAAAATATAGATATAATTTACAGACTGGTAACATTGTTGCTGGAACAATTATCTATAAAGAATCCAATGGTTTTTTAGTGATAATTGGAGATCAATTATCAGGATATTTACCAGAAGAAGAGATAAGTATTGATATATTAAATAATGTTAATACATTAATTAATATTACTAGAGACTTTTTTCTAATAAAGTACAATACTTATTTAAAACAATATATATTATCAATAAAAAGATTAGAATATATAAGATCATGGACAAGAATCAGACAAATAAAAGATGAAAATATAATTTTTAAGTTAAAAATAAAATATACCAATAAAGGTGGTTTTTTAACATATTTAGAAAATATACAAGCATTTATACCAAAATCACATATGTCTATTGGAAAGAAATACGAACAATATATCCTATGCAAACTTCTAACAATTAATGAAAATAAAAATCAGCTTGTTCTAAGTAATAAAAGTGCTATATTAGAAATATCACCACATAAGTTTAGAATAGGAGAAATAATCTACGGATATGTAATACAAATTAAATCATATGGTTTATTTATAAAAATATATGATTTAATTGCACTATTACATATATCAAATATTACATCAAAATATATAAATAATATATATCATTTCTTTTATACAGGTGAATTAATTAAAATAAAAATAATATATATTGATAACAAACAAGGTCGTTTATCCGTTTCAACAATTAATATAAAACGATAAATATAGTTTTTTTTAACCTCCACCTACAATTGTAATTACTTCTATAGAATCATTCATTTTTAAAATAGTATTATCATATTGAGAAATATCCATAACTTGGTAATTATACTCGATAACAATTAAATCTAAATCAAAATTTAAATATAACAAAAAATCTTTTATAGTCATAGATAAATGACAATTAAATGGTTTACCATTAATATATACAGTAATATAAGTAATTTTTTTCACGATATTTTATCTTTAACAATAAATAACTAGACTAGTAACTAAAAAAACACTATAATAAGTTTATGTGGCGGATGTGGCCAAGAGGTTAAGGCAATGGATTGTGACTCCATCATTCGCGGGTTCGATTCCCGTCATTCGCCCTTAAATAATATATATATTTTTATTCTAATAAAACTTTTACTAATTCTGTTCTATTTCTAGTTTGAGTTTTACTTAATAAACGACTTACATATTTTTCAACATTTCTTAAACTTGTATTTAGATTTATTGCTATTTCTTTGTTCATATATCCTTTAACAAGTAAATTTAAAATTGTTTTTTCTCTATAAGTTAATAAATTAAAAATATCATGATTTAATTTTTTTTTAGAAAAAAAAGAAACTTGATTATTTTTATACAACTTAATATTTTCAAAAATACTTCTTATAATCGCAAGTAATTCCTTAGGATTAAAAGGTTTAGTTAAATAAGCATGACAACCTAAATTATATCCCTTTATTCTATCTTCAGTTAATCCTTTAGCAGTTAAAAAAATTACTGGTATATCTAGGAATAGCATATCTAGCTTTAATAATTTTATAAAATCATATCCATTTAAAGACTTCATCATAATATCTGTAATAATTAAGTCTGGCTTTTCTTGCTTAAGGCTAACTAAAGCAGCAGGTACATTATCAAAAAAACTTACATTAAAACCTTCTTTTAGAAAATAAAAAGATAATAAACTAATTAACTTCTTATCATCATCTACAATTACTAATTTTTTCACTATATTTAATATATACTTTTATTTAACTTTATTTATACTAAACTTTATATGAAATGGATTTACAATTTGTCAAAAACAAATATTAATTACTACATATATAAATTAAATATTAATGATGAAATTTTATACAATAATAATGAAGCAAGATATCTTTATATCTTAAAAGGTACGATAGCAATGTTTAAGTGTTTTAATAATAATAAAACTTTCTTTTCAACACTATTAAATAATAATCAAATAATTTGTTTAAATATGACTACAAGTATTTATAGTTCTGATGAATATTACTATAAATTTATAGCTTTTAGTACAACATATTTAATTAGCTTTCCTTACAAAATTTATAGTAACTTGCTTTTTATTCATAACTTGAATCCTTATATTATCAGATCACAAAATTTAATAATTAAAAGGTATGAAATTACAAATTATATCTTTCAGCAAAAATATATGAAAAATAGAATTATCTCAATTATTTTATTTTTAGTAATAGAATTTGGAATATTTTATAATAAATATATATGCATTCCATTTAAGCTAGGACAAAATAAACTAGCTTTATTAACTGGAATAAATAAAACAACAGTCAATAAAATTATTAGACAATTATATAAAAAAAAGGTTATATACTATAAAAATAAAAGTATTTGTCTAAATAATATATCAAATTTAAGTTCTATATATTTCTACTGAAGTACATAAAAAAAATAAAAAATCAATGTTATAATAATTTATAATACTACACTAAAATAATAGTTATAGTCTAAACGCAGAAGTGAATTAATAAATTGAATAATATAATTATGAGTAAAGTATATGATTGGTTTGAAGAAAGACTAGAAATTCAAGCTATAGCTGACGATATAACAAGTAAATATGTACCTCCACATGTTAATATTTTTTACTGTATTGGTGGCATAGTATTTACATCCTTTTTAATACAAGTAGCCAGCGGCTTTGCTATGACATTTTATTACAGACCTACTGTAGCAGAAGCGTTTTCTTCCGTTGAATATATCATGACAGAAGTAAACTTTGGTTGGCTAATCAGATCTATACATCGTTGGTCTGCAAGCATGATGGTGCTAATGCTAATTTTACACGTTTTTAGAGTTTATTTAACAGGAGGTTTTAAAAAACCTCGAGAATTAACATGGATAACAGGAGTAATTCTAGCTGTTTTAACAGTATCATTTGGTGTAACTGGTTATTCATTACCTTGGGATCAAATTGGTTACTGGGCTGTAAAGATTGTAACAGGAGTGCCAGAGGCGATACCTGTTGTAGGAAGCACAATTGTTGAATTATTAAGGGGTAGTGTAAGTGTAGGTCAAAGCACATTAACAAGATTTTATAGCTTACATACTTTTGTTTTACCTTTACTAACTGCTGTATTTATGTTAATGCATTTTCTAATGATACGTAAACAAGGAATTTCAGGTCCTCTATAAAAAAGTATCAATTTTTTAATTTAAGGATAAGATTATATGTCAATTATAAAAAAACCAGATTTAACAGACCCTAAATTAAGAGCAAAACTAGCAAAAGGCATGGGACACAATTATTATGGAGAACCTGCCTGGCCTAACGATTTGCTATATATTTTTCCTGTCGTTATTCTAGGAACAATTGCCTGTAATGTAGGTCTTGCTGTTCTAGAACCAACGGGTATTGGAGAAACGGCAAATCCTTTTGCTACACCACTAGAAATCTTACCAGAATGGTATTTTTTTCCAACTTTCAATTTATTAAGAGTAATTCCGAATAAATTAATCGGTGTTCTATCAATGGCTTCTGTTCCTGCAGGTTTATTAACTGTGCCATTTATAGAAAATGTTAATAAATTTCAGAATCCATTTAGAAGACCTGTTGCAACTACAATTTTTTTAATCGGTACTTTTATTACTATCTGGCTTGGTATAGGAGCAACAATGCCTTTATCTAAAGCAATTACTTTAGGTATAATATAAAAAAATAGATATATTTTAAAAAAATATATCTATTTTTTAAGATTATTTAATAGAAACCTTTGCTCCTGCCTCTTCTAGTTTACCTTTTATTTCTTCTGCTTCCTCCTTAGAAGTAGACTCTTTTATCATCTTAGGAGCAGATTCAACTAATTCTTTCGCTTCTTTTAAACCTAAAGCAGTTATAGAACGAACAACTTTTAAAATAGCTATTTTTTTTGAAGGTTCAATTTCTTCTAAAATAACATCAAACTCCGTTTTTTCTTCTATCTCCTCTTGAGATGAATCACCACTATTAGGAGACATCATTACCATACCACTGGTAGCCATAGAAGAGGCATCAACATCAAATACTTCTTCTATCTGTTTAACTAACTCTGCAGCCTCTAATAAAGTTAGAGATTTTAAATCTTCAATAATATTATTAATTTTATCACTCATAAACCAAGATTTGTTGTAATTTTAATTTAGTCTAGTATCTCTCAATATATTAATATTGATCGGTATTGATGGTCCCATTGTACTAGATAAATATAAAGATTTCCAATATTTACCTTTAGAACCAGAGGGACGATATTTATCTATTGATTCTTGTAAAGTTTTTAAATTTATATATAAATCCTCTGCTAAAAAATTTAGCTTACCAATTGGAACGTGTAAAATACCTGTTTTATCTACTTTATACTCTAACTTACCAGATTTAAACTCATTAATAGCGCTTTTTATATCCGTTGTTACAGTACCAGCTTTAGGAGACGGCATTAGACCTCTTGGCCCTAAAATTCTACCTAACTTAGCAATTAATAACATCATATCAGGGGTCGCAATTAATTTATCAAAATCTAATCGACCTTTTAAAATTTCTTCTATAAAATCTTCAGAACCAACAATATCGGCACTTGAATTTGAAGCCTCCTCTGCTTTTTCACCCTTAGCAATTACAGCAATACGAAGAGTTTTACCAGTACCTTTAGGTAAGACTACCGTAGATCTTAGTTGTTGATCAGCATATTTGGGATCTAAGCCTAGAGATATATGGACTTCTAAGGTTTCTATAAAATTTACATTAGATAAATTTTGCAATAATGTTATTGCATCTATTGGATTATAAAATTTATTTTTATCAACTTCTTGTAAAATTTTAGAAAAACGACGAGAATACTTACGCATATAATTTTATGTCCCATAAATTATTAACTTCACGAATCTTTTATATTAATACCCATACTAAGAGCTGTACCATTAATAATTAACATAGCTTTATCTAAATTTTTAGTATTTAAATCTTGTAATTTAGTTTCAGCAATTTCTCTTAATTGAGCAGTCGAAATTGATCCCACTTTTTTTGTATTAGGTAAGCCAGAACCTTTATCTACACCTGCAGCCTTAGCTAATAAAACAGATGCTGGAGGTGTTTTTAATACAAAAGAAAAACTACGATCTTCATAAATTGAAATTTCTACCGGTATTACTAAACCTAATTTATCAGCTGTTTTTGCATTATATTCTTTACAAAACATAACTATATTAGCACCGTATTGCCCTAAAGCTGGACCTACAGGAGGTGCTGGAGTAGCTTTACCAGCTGTTAAAGCTAATTTAACGAAACCTATAATTTTTTTAGGCATAAATAAATATTGAGATAAAAAATTAATAAGAAACTTTCTATAGTCTAACATATAAAGTGTTAAATGCATAATATACTTTTTTCTTATACTAAGCAATAGGATTACAAATATAAATAAAAATATTATTATAAACAAAGAAATATAAAAAATACACGCCCTGAAGGACTTGAACCCTCGGCATTAGGTTTTGGAAACCTACGTTCTACCAACTGAACTAAAGGCGTAAATACTGGCCCAATAATTGTATAATAACTAATCCTATAAATCAATCAATAGTAAAATTACAAACTTATATGTTAAATCCTAACATCTCGAAAGTATTTTTAGAATCAATAGAATATAAACTATATGGAAAACATTTAATACTTAATAATATTGGACTAAAGGGACAAAAAAGATTAAAAAAATCAAAAGTTTTAATTATAGGGGCTGGAGGAATAGGGTGCCCTACTATTCTTTATCTTTCATTGATAGGTATAGGTCTAATAGGTGTTGTTGACTCAGATAAAGTTGAGTTATCTAATTTAAGTAGACAAATATTATATAACACAAGTGATATAAATAATAAAAAATGTGACTCTGCAAAAAATAAATTATCTAATACAGTACCTTATTGTAAAATAGTTAAACACCCATATAGATTAACAAAAAATAATGCTTTAGAAATTATTCAGTATTACGATTTAATTATTGATGCAACTGATAATTTTACAACAAGATACATTATAGATCGTATATGCTATAAACTACACAAACCATATATCTATGGAGCTGTAGCTAACTTTGAAAGTCAACTTAGCCTATTCAATTATAAAAACAATATCAGATATTCTGACATTTATAAAAAAATAAAAACTTTATTTAATGACTGCAATAATAACGGTATAATAGGAATTGTAACAGGTCACATAGGTTTATTACAAGCGTTAGAAGCTATAAAAATCATCTTAGGATTGAATAACAATATTAATAATAATCTGATAATTTATTATATGCTTAATAATAGTAGCAAACAAATTAAAATTTACCCAACTCGATTAATAAATAATATAAAAACTCAAAATAATAAAATAAATACAAAACAAAATAAAAATATTTCTTATAATTATGAAAATTTAACTAATAGATATATGATTATCGATATAAGGAAATCATATGAATTTTTGGGCTATCATATTCCATGTGCAATTAATATACCCCTTAACAAACTTCAACATAAAAAAACCTTAATCTTTTTACAAAAATATAGTAAACAGACAAATTTATATTTATATTGCAATAGATCATATAGATCTTTAATTATAAATAAGACATTAAATTCTTTACATATTAAACACTTTATTTTATACCACTTATAATTTATACTCAAAATATGAATGTAACAAGATATAAGATATGAACAAAAAAATAAAGCTAATTTTAAAAAAAGATTACAATAATTTAGGAAAAAAGAATCATATAATTCAAGTAAATAGAGGTTATGGACTAAATTATTTATTACCTAATGGAATATGCGAAATTATAACTAAAAAACAAGTTAAACACTTAAACATGTTACAAAAAATACAAGATAAAAAAATTGAAAAAAATAAATCTTTTTCCTTATTGTCCCTAAAAAAACTTAAGTTGATAAAGAAAATTTTTATAAACAAAAAAGTAGGTGAAAATTATAATTTATTTGGAAAAATAAATGACAAAGATATTATTAAAAAAGTTAATTTTTACTCTAACTCTAAAATAGAGAAAAGACAAATAAACATTAATGATAGTAAAAAAGCAGGTATTTTATCTGCAGAAATAAAATTACCTTATTGTGAAAACATTAACTTCAATATTTATATTTATCCAGTCAATATATAAATATAAACATAAGATTTATTATTATAATATAATAAATCTTCAAATTCTTTTTATTGTTTAAATAAAAATTAGATGGAAAATTTTAATTTAATATTACCTCAAAATTATATTGCAGAAGAAATATTAATAGGAAGTATTTTTATACATCCATATATTTTGAATGAAATTATTTCATTAATAAAGATAGAATATTTTTTTTTAGAAAAACACAAAATAATATATACGTATTTAATTAGCACATATAAAAGAAAAAGTATATACTTTTATGATATTTTATCTGAATTAAGTAAAGATAAAATACTATATAAAATTGGAGGAACAAATAAAATTGTTGACTTAATGAAACAGAGTCAAATATTTAACTCATCATTTATATTTATGAATAACTATATAAAAGAACTTATAGTTTTAATACAATATAATTACATAAGAAGACTTATGATTCAATATGGATACAATATAATTAAATTAGCATATATTCCTAAGAAATGTCATCATAATATTTACAATAAAGCTTCTCTATATTTAAATAATACAAAAAGTAAACTACCAGAAAATAAAACAGATTTAATAAATAATACAGTTAAAGATTTTATATTAAATATAAAAAATAATGTTAATGAAAGAAATAATAACAAGAATTCACACAATTTTTATTCTTCTGGCTTTAAAAAATTAGACCTTATAATATCAGGCTTAATAAAAGGAGATCTAATAATAATTGCTGGAAGACCTTCAACTGGAAAAACATCTTTAGCTATTAGCATAATATATAATTTAATTATTAAATTATCAGATACAAAAATATGCTTATTTAGTCTTGAAATGTCAAAAGAACAAATTTTATGTAAACTACTTTCTGCAATGTCATCAGTACCACTAAAAAATATTATTAGTAAAGATTTAAATCAAGCAGAATGGAATAATATTATTCAAATGTGCTATAAAATATTAGAAAAGCAAATATATATCTATAATGAGATAAATATATCTGTAGACTATATTTCATATACTTCACAATTACTAAATGATAAAGATTCTCACATAGACTTAATAATCATTGACTATCTTCAATTAATTCAGACAAGTCATTCATATAAAAATAACCGCAGCCAAGAGTTAGGGTACATAACAAGAAAATTAAAAATATTAGCACAATATATAAAAACACCAATTATTGTATTATCTCAGTTAAACCGCAATATAGAATATAGAAGTAATAAAAAACCAATACTATCAGACTTGAAGGAAAGCGGTTGTATTGACTTATCTAACTATATAAGTTTAACTAATAAACTTCAATTTCAAATAAGTCTGTTTTATCTCTTTTCTTGTTATAAAATATTAAAGCAATTTTATTATAATAATAAATATATAAAAACCTATATTTTCTGTGATTATTTATTTATGATTAAAATAAGCGTAGATAGAAATATACTTATTACATATAATCATATGTTGATAAGTAAAAAGGATTGGTCACAACAATTATTATCATTAAAAAATAGCAATATTCTAGTATATAAGAATATAAAAAACCACATAAAATATTATAAACCTTTAAAATCAATTAAATTTTTTAAATATAAAAAATCATATGATTTATATATTCCTATAAATTATTATTATCTTAATAATCAAACTATTCTACATAATTCTATTGAACAAGATGCTGATATAATCATCATGATGTATCATAAAAGTGAAATAGATAAAAATATGAAAGAAAAAATAATTGAAATTATAGTATGTAAAAATCGTAACGGGCCTATAGGAGAGACTCAACTTAAATTTTTGTACGATACTACATTATTTAGAGAAGATAATCTAGAGTATATGAAATAAACATTAATAAAGTTGCAATAAATATCGCAACTAATTTATAATAATTGAAGCCGGGATAGCTCAGTTGGTAGAGCAGTGGACTGAAAATCCTCGTGTCACCAGTTCAAATCTGGTTCCTGGCATAATAATACTAACTAAACCTGTAACTTATTCCCTAATAAAACAGTAACATTACCATCACTAGTAACATCTACAACAGCATTATCACCTGCTTTAATTTTTCCCGCTAAAACCTCTTCAGCTAAACTATCTTCTAATAAACGCATAACTGCTCTACGTAAAGGACGAGCTCCATAGCTAGGATTATAACCCTCATCAACTAAACGGTTTTTAAATCTTTCTGTTACACTTAAAATAATATCCTGTTGCTTAATACGATCAAATACCTCTGTTAGCATAATATCAGCAATTTCTCTCACCTCATCTTTTGTCAATTGTCTAAAGACAATAATTTCATCTAATCTATTCAAAAATTCTGGTCTAAAATACTGTTTTAACTCTTCATTCACTAATGATTTTATCTTATTATATTGTGACTCAACCTGAGATTCACCTAATTCAAAACCTAAACCACCACCACCTTTTTCAATTACTTTAGAACCAATATTAGATGTCATAATTAATAAAGTGTTTTTAAAATCTATCGTACGACCTTTAGCATCTGTTAAACGACCGTCTTCTAAAATTTGTAGTAGTAAATTGAAAATATCAGGATGAGCTTTTTCAATTTCATCAAATAAAATAACAGTATAAGGACGCTTTCTCACAGCTTCTGTCAAATACCCTCCTTCACTGTAACCAACATAACCAGGAGGTGAGCCAATTAATTTCGATACAGTATGTCTTTCCATATATTCAGACATATCTAATCTAACCATCGCTTCTTGAGCACCAAAAAAATATGATGCTAGTGCTTTAGTTAGTTCTGTTTTACCAACACCAGTGGGACCAGAAAAAATAAAACTTGCAATTGGTCTATTTGGATTCTTTAAACCAACACGAGCTCTTCTAATTGCTCTTGAAACAGCAATAACAGCTTCATCTTGACCTATAATGCGACTATGTAAAGTTTCTTCCATATGCATTAACTTTTCAGACTCACTTTTAGTCAATTTAGTAACAGGTATACCAGTCCAAAATGCAACAATTTCTGCTATATCTTCTTCAGTAACAACAGGATCGTTAATTTGTATTTCTGGCTCACTTTTTTTACTTTGAGCAATAGCCGCTATTTGTGCTTTTATTTCCATTTCACGAGTTCTATACTGTTCAGCTTTTTCATACTTCTGAGCTCTAATAGCCTCATCTTTTGTTTTTAAGACAGATCTTAATTCTTTATCTAATTCTCTAGCAGCTGGAGGTAATTGAGAATTCAACAATCTAACACGAGAACCTGCTTCATCTATTAAATCAATAGCTTTATCAGGTAAAAAGCGGTCTGAAATATACTGATTTGCATACTTAGCTGCAGCTGCTAATGCTTCATCAGACATTTTTAACTGATGATGTTTTTCATAGCGGTCACGTAAGCCAAATAGAATTTCAATTGTCTCTTCAACACTTGGTTCACCTACTAAAACTGGCTGGAATCTTCTTTCTAAAGCTGCATCTTTTTCAATATGCTTACGGTATTCTTCTAAAGTAGTAGCACCAATACACTGCAATTCTCCTCTAGCTAAAGCTGGTTTTAGTAAATTAGCTGCATCAATAGCACCTTCAGCTGCACCAGCTCCAATTAAAGTATGCACTTCATCTATCACTAAAATAACATTATTAGCTGATTTAATTTCATCCATTATACGTTTTAGACGTTCTTCAAACTCTCCCCTATATTTTGTGCCTGCAACTAATAAACCTACATCTAAAGTAATTACTAATTTTTCTTCTAATATTGAAGGAACATCTCTATTAGAAATTCTTTGGGCTAAACCTTCTGCAATTGCTGTTTTACCGACACCTGGCTCACCGATTAAAACAGGATTATTTTTAGTTCGACGACCTAAGATCTGAATTACTCTCTCAATTTCTTTTTGTCTACCAACAACAGGATCTAAAACACCTTCAATTGCTAATTCCGTTAAATTAGACCCGAATTCTTCTAAAGTTGGTGTTTTACTTCTATTTTGTACATTTGTATTATTACCAGAATTAACTTCTGTACTATCTCCTAACATCTGAATAACTTCAGATCTAATTGAAGAAACATTTACAGCTAAATTCTCTAAAACTCTAGCAGCTACTCCTTCACCTTCTCTAACTAAGCCCATTAAAAGATGCTCTGTACCAATATAATTATGACCGAGTTGCCTTGCCTCTTCAAGAGATAACTCTAAAACTCTTTTTGCTCTAGGAGTAAAAGGTATTTCAACTGCAACAAAACCTGATCCACGTCCTATAATTTTTTCAACTTCTATACGAGCATCTTTCAAATTAACATTCATAGACTTTAGCACCTGAGCTGCAATTCCTGTCCCTTCACCAATTAAACCTAATAATATCTGCTCTGTACCAACAAAATTATGCCCTAATCTTCTTGCTTCTTCTTGAGCTAGCATAATTACTTTAATTGCTTTTTCTGTAAAACGTTCAAACATAGTATACAACTAGAACTTGAATAATTAATTACCTTTGATAATATATTATACTAGCACAATTAATTAATAACTTAAAGTAAGACAATCTTCTATAAATAGTTGACGTTTAATAAAAAAATTAAATAAAATAACATTAATAAAAAATAGTATATAAGTAATTATGAATAAAAACTATAATAGCAACATTATAAGAAAAATAGAAAACGAATTTATTAAAACAACTATACCAGAAATTAGTATAGGAGATAGTATAAAGTTGAAATTGTTAATAAAAGAAGGTAGCAAAGAAAGAATACAAACTACAGGAGGGATAGTAATTGCTAAACATAAAAATTATCTACAAACAAGCATAACTGTCAGAAAAATTATATATAATATAGGTGTAGAACGAATTTACTTAATCCACTCACCTTTAATAAAACATATAGAAATTATTAGTAGGGCTAAAGTAAAAAGATCTAAATTATACTATCTAAGAAATAAATTTGGTAAAGCTAGTAAACTAAAACGTAGAGTATAGTTAAAATTAAAAGTTATAATTTTTATTGGTATTTTATAAACATTATAGTAAAGATAATTCATATATTTGTAATTAAAAAGATTGATCTTTTATATCAAAATTGATACACTTAATATAGTTACAATAGGGTCGGTGCCCGAGCGGTTAATGGGGGCGGACTGTAAATCCGCTGGCTAAGCCTACGTTGGTTCAAATCCAACCCGGCCTATATAAAATATTTTATTATCTACAGGGTAAAGAATAATGTAGTTATTACTTACATAACAGACTTATTAAGATTCATACCATTACTTTTTTCAATGCCAATCATTTGAGAATTACTTTTACCAGGTGCTACCATTGGATAGCAATTTGCATCTTCTTTAACCTTACAGTTTAATAAAACTGGTCCTTTATAATTTACTAAACTTTTTAATACTCTTTTTAAATCTTTACGAAATTCTAACTCTAAACCTAAAATACCAAAAGATTGGGCTAACTTTAATAAATTAGGAGCTCCTTTATCCATACTTGAATGAGAATATCTTTCTCCATAAAAAGCTTGCTGCCATTGCCTAACCATACCCTGCCATTTATTGTTAATAACAATAATCTTAACAGGAAGATTATACTGAGAAATAGTTCCTAATTCTTGTAAATTCATTTGGAAACTGGCATCTCCGCTAACACAAATAACTAAACTGTTTATATTAGCAATTTGTACACCAATAGCAGCAGGTAAACCATAACCCATAGTACCTAAACCAGAACTTGACATCCAGTGACGTGGTAAAATATTTAAAAACTGTGCTGCCCACATTTGATGTTGACCTACATCAGTTGTAAAATAAGCCGAAGGATATAATTCTGAAATAGAAGATAGAATTTCTTGAGCCGATAAAAAATTTATATTTCTAGGTATTAAAAGAGGATATTGATTTTTCCAAAGTCTAATTTTATCCCTCCAAGCAGAAGTCTGATTTGAGTTAAAAGTGACATTTTTTTGAGAATCACAATAATCAATAAAATGATATAAAGTATGTTTAATATCACCAACAATTGCAACCTCTGGTACTCTATTTTTACCTAACTCAGCTGGATCAATATCTATATGAATAACCTTAGCATTACAAGCAAACTCATCTAACTTACCTGTAACACGGTCATCAAAACGAACACCTAAAGCAATTAATAAATCACATTCACTAACGGCAAAATTAGCATATGCAGTACCGTGCATACCTAACATACCTAAAGATAATTGATGCGTCTCATCAAAAATACCCTTACCCATCAAAGTAGTTGTAACAGGTATTAAAAATTTTGATACTAAATTTTTTATAACTTCAGAGGAATCAGATATAATTGCACCACCACCAATATACAATAAAGGTTGAAAAGATTGAGATAGTAAATTTAAAATTAGATTAAATTTACTCAAATTACTCTTAAAATACAAATTAGAAGAAGGAAAACCTGGTAAGTTAATAGAATCTAAATTAAAAGGGTAATAATCAAATACTTCCAAGCCAACATCCTTAGGTATATCAATTAAAACAGGTCCAGGTCTACCATTTTTAGCAATATAGAAAGCCTCAGCAACTATTTCACTCATCAATTTAGGATCCCTAACAACATAGGAATGTTTAACAATTGGTAACGTAATACCAAAAATATCAACTTCCTGAAAAGCATCAGTACCAATAAAAGGTCTAGAAACTTGACCTGTAATAATAACAATAGGGACAGAATCCATCTGAGCAGTTGCTATACCTGTTACTAGATTAGTCGCACCTGGACCTGAAGTAGCAAAACATACTCCAGCTTTGCCAGTAGAACGAGCATAACCATCGGCAGCATGTATAGCCCCCTGTTCGTGTCTACATAAAATATGTTTAATTTTCTGATCTTGTTCCCAACGAAATAATTCATCATATATAGGTAAAATAGCACCACCGGGATAACCAAAGATATAAGATACTCCATGTTTTACCAGACTATCCATTAAAGCAAAAGCACCTGTTATTTCTTTAGGAGAATTAAAATTACACATTTGAAAAAAAAGAAAAAAGTATTATTATATATATTATATATGTTTAATTATATTATTATATATATTATTTTTTTTTTTTCTAGTTCGTCATTAGCTTTAATATTAAGTATAAAACATATATTATTAATATTATTATTGTTGAAAAAATTGTCCAGCTTTTTTTGTTTTTTAATGACTTAAAAATTGGCTTAAGAGTTGTCAAGAAAAACCCGATTAATATAGTTAACAAAAATCTTGGAAACTTATATAAATTATCTAAAAAATTGTTCATAGTCTAATTAATTTCTTTATTATCTGATGTCTTATAATTTAAATTTAAAATATTTTTCTTTTGTTGATGACATTTTACCTATTGTTAATAAATGTTCAGGTAAAATTTTTGTAATTAAATATGGTGGTTCTATCATGCTTAATGACAAATTAAAGTTTAAAATTGTTCAAGATATATCCTTCTTACACTCTTTAGGTGTTAAGATCATTTTAGTCCATGGAGGTGGTCCTTTAATTAATAATTATTTGTCAAAATTAAATATACAGCCAAGTTTTCAGGATGGTATACGTGTTACAGATGATACTACAATTGAAATTGTAGAAATGGTGCTTTCTGGTAAAATTAATAAAGATTTAGTATCTTTATTAAATCAGAATAATGTATTATCTGTTGGTTTATCTGGTAAAGATGCGAACATAGTTATGTCTTCACCTTTTTCTAGTGATTTGAGTAACTTAGTTGGTAAAATAGATTCTATTGATAATAAGTTTTTACGTTTATTATTAGCTAATAACTATATTCCGGTAATTTCTAGCATATCTCCTGGTTATAATAATAAAACTTATAATATTAATGCTGATATATTTGCTGGCTTTATTGCAAAATCCTTATTAGCAGATAAATTAATTCTTTTAACTGATATTCCTGGCGTTATGTTTAATATAAATGATCCATCAACAATAATTAAAAGATTGACGCTTAGTCAGATAAATGATTTAAAAGAAAGTTCAGTTATTTCAGGAGGTATGATTCCTAAAGTAGATTGTTGTGTTCAAGCTTTACAAGCCGGAGTTAAATCAGCCCATATTATAGATGGGAAATTAGAGCATTCACTTTTATATGAATTATTGACAGATTCAGGAATAGGGTCGCGAATAATTTTATAAATTATTGTTATTTTATTTGTTTATTTCTAAGTAAAATGTTATTATCTTTAATGTGAATATATATGGCTTAGTAGCTCAGTTGGTTAGAGCAGGGGACTCATAAGCCCAAGGTCGCAGGTTCAAATCCCGCCTGAGCCATATTGTTAATATTTTGGAGAGGTGGCTGAGTGGTTGAAAGCGATAGATTGCTAATCTATTGTATAATATTTATTATACCGAGGGTTCGAATCCCTTTCTCTCCTTGTTATTTTATATTTGACAAAATGTCTAATATATGACATATTGTCATTAGTATTTTAAAAGGGACTGTAGTTCAATTGGTTAGAGCACCGCCCTGTCACGGCGGAAGTTGCGGGTTCGAATCCCGTCAGTCTCGTTTTTATGCAAACAGTCATAGATTAATTGTTGTATATTTTAAGTTGAATGTTTTTCTGGTATATTAGTATATAGTTGAACAATTTGCCTAAACTCACTACCATCAATAGTTTCTTTTTCTATCAATGTATCTACTAATTTATCTATAATTACTCTATTATTTTTTATAATTTCTAGTGTTTTATAATGACATTCTTGAATTATATCTTGTATTTGTTTGTCTATTTTAATGCTTATTTCATCAGAGTAATCATTATTACCAGCCATACTTCTTCCTAAAAAAGGATTAGAATCGGTGTTTTCTAGTGATAAAGGACCAATATTAGACATACCGAATCGTGTAACCATTTGTCTTGCCATAGAAGTTACTTGTTGTAGGTCGTTACTTGCTCCTGTTGTTATTTCGGCGTTACCAAATACGATTTCTTCTGCAGCTCTTCCTCCTAATGCTCCCATAATTCTTGCTTTAATTTGTGATCTAGATATTAAGTTTTGATCTTCTGAAGGGGTAAACCAAGTTAATCCTCTAGCCTGTCCGCGTGGTATTAGTGTAACTTTTTGTACATTGTCATGATCTTTTAATAATGTACCGACTATAGCGTGCCCCACTTCATGATATGCTATTAATCTTTTACTTTTACTGTCAATTAATGGTGTACCCTCCATTCCAGCAACAATTCTATCAATAGCGTCATCTATTTCTTTTAAAGTAATATAATTTTTACGTCTTCGAGCAGTCAAAATAGCTGCTTCATTTAACAAATTTGCTAAATCAGCACCTGAAAAACCAGGTGTTCTCTTGGCGATAATATTTAAAGATATATTTTCATCAACTTTTTTATTTCTAGCGTGTACTTTTAAGATAGATAGTCTTCCTTTAAAATCAGGAATACTAACTGTAACTTGTCTATCAAATCTACCAGGTCTTAATAGTGCTGAATCTAATATATCTGCTCTATTAGTTGCAGCAACTACTATAATGCCTGTATTTCCTTCAAATCCATCCATTTCAGTTAATAGTTGATTTAAAGTTTGTTCTCTTTCATCATTACCTCCGCCAATTCCTGTTCCTCTTTGTCTTCCAACAGCATCAATCTCATCTATAAATACTATGCATGGAGCGTTTTCCTTAGCTTTTTTAAATAAATCTCTTACTCGAGATGCACCAACACCTACAAACATCTCTACAAATTCTGAGCCTGATATACTAAAAAAAGGAACATTTGCCTCTCCAGCAATTGCTTTAGCTAATAGTGTCTTTCCTGTTCCAGGAGAACCAATTAATAAAACACCTTTTGGTATTTTAGCTCCTACGCTAGTAAAGTATTCAGGTTTTTTTAGGAATGTAACTATTTCCTCAAATTCTTCTTTAGCTTCGTCTATTCCAGCTACGTCATCAAAAATCACTCCTGTTTTTGCTTCCATTTGAAATGTTGCTTTTGATTTACCAAAAGACATAGCTTGGCCAGGTCCTCCATTGCTATTACTAGAACGTCTAAATATAAAAATTAAGCTGGTAATTAGTAGTAGGGGAAATAATAGATTTCCTAAAAAACTCCATATAGCAACAGTATTTTTTTGAGGGTGAGCATTTAAGTCTACATTACTTTTTTTTAGTTTATTTATAAGTTCAGGTGCGCTATTTGGTAATTCAACTCTAATTTTTTGTATTCTATTCCCTAACTCTGGTCCTATTGCTTCTACAATAGCAGTATGTCCATTGTCATATAAATCTACTTTTTTTACCCAACCCATATCTAAATATTCTAAAAATCTTCCATAGGTCATTCTTGAATTTGCAACATTGTTATCATTTTCATTGATTGTTGGGGCTAAAAATCCTTGCCAAACAAAAAAACTGATAATAATTATAGGTAAAGACCATAATAACAAAGTTTTCCAGGATAATTTCATAATAATATAACCTTAATATTGAATTTTTTATGTAGTTATTTCTTATCTAAATGAATTTAACATCTTTAAACTTCTATCGGCAACTATTTTTGATTAATTATTTTATAGTTTATAAAAGTTAAATTATTTATTTCTACATTTTTTATTATGTTATATTATTGCTAGTTGAACTATTTATTTTTATAATTTTCTATTATGTCAGAGCAAGATAATTTTATTGAGAAAGGTAGTAAAGTAAAAATTCTAAGATCTGAGTCTTATTGGTATCAGGACTCTGGTACAGTGTTAAAGGTAGAATCAGATAGTAACTGTATTTATCCTGTTTTAGTACGATTTGATAAAGTAAATTATGCAGGTGTTAATACAAATAGCTTCTCGAAGCAAGAGCTTTCATTTATTTCTTAATTATAATTTTTTTAAAGCATTAAATAATAATGCTTTTTTTATTTATATTATAATTTAATTTCCTAAAGTTGCCCAGTCTACATCTACATTTTCTAAAATTAAAGAAGAATTATAAATTTGTAAAATAATCAGTAAAAATAAAAAAAATAGTAACATAAATAAGGCCATGATAGGTGTTGTTCCCCATCCTGGAGCTACCTTACCATATTCAGAATTTAAAGGTCTTAATATTTCTCCTAATCTTGTTCTTAATGCCATAATCTTTGTATAAATTAATTTAAAAGTTAATATATATAATATAAAAGTATAAAAAATATCTGTTTTAAAACAAGTGATTAAATTATGGAAACTGCAACAGTTCTTAGTATCTTTATTTCAAGCTTATTATTGGGTATAACAGTTTATTCTGTTTATACTGCTTTCGGTCCAGTATCTAAAAACTTAAGAGATCCGTTTGAAGAGCATGAAGAGTAAATACATTTCTTATTACACTTAATCACATTATCTACTTTACATTTTTATATGTAAAGTAGTTAACTTTTTAGTATATTATTTAGCTATTCTAGGTGGGTCTCTAAAAAAAATAGCAAAAAAGATTACCATTAGAGTTCCTACTAATAAAAAAACATAAACCAATGCTTCCATTATATTTCCTTAAAAGATCTATTTTATTTATTTAATTTTATACAGCACCTTGTTGTTTACTACTTCTATCACCAAGTTTTTGGAATGCACCAAATTCAACTTGTTCAGTAACTTCAGCACCAATACCTGCAAATACATCTCTAAATATAGTCCTTGATCCATGCCATAGGTGGCCAAAAAAGAAAATTAAAGCGAAATTTGCATGTCCAAATGTGAACCATCCCCTTGGACTACTTCTAAATACTCCATCAGACTCTAGAGTAGTTCTATCAAATTCAAATACTTCTCCTAATTGTGCTTTACGAGCGTATTTTTTCACGCTAGGCGCATCTGCAAACTTTTTACTGTTTAATTTCCCTCCATAAAAGTTAACTGTCACACCTACTTGTTCGATGCTATATTTTGATTCAGCTCTTCTAAAAGGAATATCGGCTCTTATTATACCGTCTTTATCTAATAAAATTACTGGAAACGTTTCAAAAAAAGCAGGCATTCTTCTTACAGTTAACTCTCTTCCTTCTTTATCTTGAAAAATTGGATGACCTAACCATGCTTCTGCTATACCATCACCTTTATCCATTGGTCCAGCTCTGAATAATCCACCTTTAGCAGGATTATTCCCGATATAGTCATAAAAAGCTAATTTATCTGGAATTTTAGACCATGCTTCTTCAGGTGTAGCACCCTCATTTAAAGAATTTTCTACTCTTCTTTCTATTTCTTGTTGAAAATATCCACTATCCCATTGATATCTAGTTGGTCCAAATAATTCTATTGGAGTAGTTGCAGATCCATACCACATTGTGCCACATGTCACAAACGCACTAAAAAATACAGCTGAAATACTACTAGACAAAACAGTTTCTATATTACCCATTCTTAGTGCTCGATATAGTCTTTGTGGTGGTCTAACAGTTAAGTGAAACAATCCTGCTAAAATTCCTACTGTACCTGCTGCTATATGATGTGATGCAACACCGCTTGGATTGAAGGGATTAAAGCCGTCTGGTCCCCAAGCTGGGGCTATAGGTTGTACTTTTCCTGTAATTCCATAAGCATCTGATATCCAAATTCCAGGTCCAAATAGTCCTGTTGTATGGAACGCACCAAATCCGAAGCATAGTAAGCTCGATAGTAATAAATGGATGCCAAAAATTTTTGGTAAATCTAATGCTGGTTCACCTGTTCTTGGATCTCTAAATAATTCTAAATCCCAGTATACCCAATGCCATATAGATGCTAAAAATAGCATGCCTGATAAGACAATATGTGTTATAGCTACACCTTCAAAGCTCCATAAGCCAGGATTAGAGACACTTTCTCCTGTAATGCTCCATCCTCCCCAAGAGTCTGTAATACCTATTCTTGTCATAAACGGCATTACAAACATTCCTTGACGCCACATTGGATTTAATACAGGATCTGAAGGATCAAATACTGCTAGTTCATATAAAGCCATAGAACCCGCCCATCCTGCTACTAATGCTGTATGCATTAGATGAACTGAAATTAGCCTACCTGGGTCATTTAAGACAACTGTATGTACACGATACCATGGTAATGCCATAGAATGTATACCTCCTTTTCACAAAAAATATAAAATTAATATTATGCTTTTCTTACAAATAGTAATTTAGTCTATCTTATTACTAAATATAATTATAACATTTTTTTACACTATTAACTGTTTAGTTATATTTATGTTTCAAAATTTTTTTTGTAATTACAATACTAATTATGTTTATTAAGAATAATAAAATTAAACTATCTTTTATACTTAATTGAAACCATATTGTTTCAATTATTTTATTATTAAATTCTACTTTGTTATTGATACAAATATTTCTTATTATTTCTATTGCATAAGTTAGTGGATTAATACATGCAATAAATTGAAGCCAGTATGGCATAAATGATAATGGAGCTAATGCTGTACTTGAGAATAAAGTAGGTAAGTTTATAAGTAAAGTGAAGGCTAGAAATTCAATATGTCCGGGTAATATCAGGCTAAAACTTATACTAAGATTCGAAATGTTAATAATAATTAGTATTGCAATCAAGCTAATTATTATAATATTACTAAAATTGTATATTTTATTAAAACAAATCATACTTGTATATATTATATGTACGGTCTGTAAATTAGTAATTATAACTGTGTATAATATAAGTGAATAAAAAAGGGAATTTTTATTTTTTAAAGGTGATATTAATAATCTGTTAAAAAACCCAAATTCTCTATCAAAAATGATAGGTAAGCCAGCGTTTATTGATGAAGTAAATCCGGTAAATATCATAATTCCATAGCTTAAAAATTCTATATATTTTATATTGTATTGACCGAATAAATCAGTAGGTGCATTTTGAAATAATGCTCCAAATAAAATTAGCCATAATAAAGGTTGTATTATTCCTACAATAATATTATATGGTTTTCTACAAACTTGTATATATAGTCTTCTAATAAAAGCTTTAATCTCAGTTAAAATAAAATCTTTTTTAACAGGAAAATTTCTTGTGTATTTAGGAATTAGGTAATTCTTGTTTTTATTTGTATATTTATTGTATAAATACATATTATCAGTATTTTTCTTTTTATTTAATATTTTATATATTTTTTTTAGAAGTAATATTTAATAATTATTTAAATATTTATATATATTAAAAATAATATATTGTTTATTTTTGTTATTTTATGTTTAAATATAGTTGATTTATTTATATGGAGAATAATTTTATGGTAAATAATTATGTTATAACACTAAAACATCCAGAGGGAGAATCATCTACTGTTGAATGTAAAGATACTGATTATATTTTAGAAGCAGCAGACGAGAAAGGAATAGATCTTCCTTCTTCTTGTCGTGCCGGTGCTTGTTCAACATGTGTAGGTATACTTGAAGCAGGTGAAGTAGATCAAGAAGAGCAAAGTTTTCTTGATGATGATCAAATAAAAGAAGGATATATTCTAACTTGTATATCTATTCCTTTAAGTGACTGTACTATATTAACTCATCAAGAAGATAACTTGTATTAAATAAAATAAGATATAATAAAAAATCAGTTTAACAATAAATAATTGTCAAACTGATTTTTTATTATAGCTTTATTTCTATATCAACGCCAGCCGGTATATTTAATTTCATCAAAGAATCAATTGTTTGAGAAGAGGGTTCATTTATTTCAATTAATTTTGAATGTATTCTTACTTCAAAATGTTCCCTAGAGTCTTTATCTACATGTGGAGATCTTAATACGCAGTAAATTTTACGCCTAGTGGGCATTGGTATAGGTCCACTAATAGAAGAATTTGTTCTTTTAATGGTTTCTACTATACTATCACAAGATGTATTTAATATTTTACATTCATATGCTTTTAACTTAATTTTTATTTTATTAGTTTTTTTCATTAATATTATTAGTCTATATATTTACAATAAATTTTATTTTAGTATTTTAGATACAACTCCTGCTCCAACAGTTCTACCTCCTTCTCTTATTGCAAATCTCATACCTTCTTCAATTGCAATTGGATTAATTAATTCTGCGCTCATTTTGATGCGATCTCCTGGCATGACCATTTCAGCTTTAGAGCCATCATCAGCAGTAAATTCTGTAATAGTTCCAGTTACGTCTGTTGTTCTTACATAAAATTGTGGACGATATCCTGGAAAAAATGGAGTATGCCTACCGCCTTCTTCTTTTGTTAAAATATAAACTTCAGCTTCAAATTGTGTATGTGGTGTAATAGTTCCAGGTTGCGCTAAAACCATTCCTCTTTGGATATCAATTTTTTGAACTCCTCTTAATAGTATTCCTATATTATCTCCGGCCATACCTTGCTCTAAAGTTTTTTGAAACATTTCTAAGCCAGTTATAGTAGTACTTCTCGTCTCTTGTAATCCTACTATTTCTATCGTATCGCCTACTTTAATAATACCTCTTTCAATTCTACCTGTTGCAACTGTTCCTCTCCCAGTAATAGAAAATACATCTTCTACGGCCATTAAAAATGTTTTTTCGGTATCTCTTTGAGGAGTTGGTATATATGAGTCAACTGCGTCCATTAGAGAATGAATTTTATCCACCCATTCATCCTCTCCTCGAGATATAGAATTATTTGCTGTTACTTTTTCTAGTGCTAATAAGGCAGAACCTGCAACAAAAGGTACGTGATCTCCAGGAAAATCATATTTAGCTAATAGTTCACGTACTTCTAGTTCTACAAGCTCTTGTAGTTCTTCATCTTCTATTTGATCTGCTTTATTTAGAAAAACAACAATATTTGGAACCCCTACTTGTTTAGCTAATAGAATATGTTCTCTTGTTTGTGGCATGGGTCCATCTACTGCTGAAACAACTAGTATTGCGCCGTCCATTTGTGCAGCGCCAGTAATCATATTCTTTACATAGTCAGCGTGTCCTGGGCAATCTACATGAGCATAGTGTCGATTTTCTGTTTCATATTCAATATGAGCTGTATTAATTGTTATTCCTCTTGCTTTTTCTTCTGGTGCAGCATCAATTTCATCAAATTTTTTTGCTATTGTGCTATTAGCAGCAGCTAATGTTGCAGATATTGCAGCAGTTAATGTTGTTTTTCCGTGATCTACATGACCAATTGTACCAATATTTACGTGAGGTTTTTTTCTTTCAAACTTTTCGCGTGCCATTTTTTGTTCCTTGAAATAAAAATAGATTATGTTTTATTATATTATTTACTAATAACGATAGTGCGCAAATGCTTTATTAGCTTCAGCCATTCTATGTGTTTCTTCTCTTTTTCTTATAGTGTTTCCATTTTCATTTGATGCATCAATAATTTCGTTTGCAAGTTTAATAGACATATTACCACCTGTTCTTGTTATGGCAAACTTAGTTATCCATTTTAGAGCTAAATTGGTACCTCTGTATGCTCTTACTTCCATTGGAACCTGATAAGTTGATCCTCCTATCCTTCTTGCTTTTACTTCAACTAATGGTGTTGCATTTCTTATAGCTTTTTCTAATATATTTATAGGATCGTCTTTTGTTTTTTCTTTAATAATTTCTAATGCCTGATATATAATTTTTTGTGCGAGTCCTTTTTTTCCATCTTTCAAGATTCTAGATGTTAACATGCTTATTAATTTACTTTTATATATTGGATCAGCGTTAATAATTCTTTTTTTTGCTATACTACGGCGTGACATATTTTTAATTTTTAGTTATTTTTTTATTTTCTTGCTACCATATTTAGATCTTCCATTTTCTCTGTCTTTTACACCAGCTGAATCTAACGTTCCTCTTACTATATGATACCTTACTCCAGGTAAATCTTTTACCCTACCTCCTCTAATTAAAACAACAGAGTGTTCTTGAATATTATGTCCTATACCAGGTATATATGCTGTTACCTCAAAACCTGAAGTTAGTCTAACTCTTGCTACTTTACGTAATGCAGAGTTAGGTTTTTTGGGTGTTGTAGTATATACTCTTGTACATACACCTCTTCTTTGTGGACAAGACTTTAAAGCTGGAGATTTTGTTTTTTTTTTGTCTTTGTTTCTCTCAGATCTGACTAATTGTTGAATTGTTGGCATTGATTTATAGTGTTATATTCATATTTAATTGAATATCTAATATATTATAAGTATTGTTTTATAAGGTGTCAAACATTTGTATTCATAAATTATATTAGTCCGGAATTTTATACTTTTTCATGAATTTTTCAACTCGACCTTCTGTATCAATAATCTTTTGAGAGCCTGTAAAAAATGGATGATTTCCAGACCAAATATCTACGTGTAATTCTTCTTTTGTTGAGCCTATTGTCATGATGTGTTGTCCATCACAATAAACTTTAGATTCTTCATACCATTTGGGATGAATACTTTTTCTAGGCATATATTCTTTCTTTGATTTGTTTTATATATTATATTAGTAAAAGATAGATGGTTAATTTCTTATATTAACGTTTTGAGTATTGTGGTGCTTTTCTAGCTTTACGCAATCCATATTTTTTTCTTTCTTTGATTCTTGCATCTCTAGTTAGCATTCCTTCTGATTTTAAAATGGTACGATTTTCTGGATTAATGATACATAATGCACGTGCTACTCCTAGCCGAATTGCATCAGCTTGTCCAGTTAATCCTCCACCTTGGGCTTTAACATATATATTATATTCTTTATTAAGTCCTAGCATAGTTAAAGGTGCAAAGGAAATTCTTAAATAATTTGGACTAAATTGTAGGTATGATTCTCCTGATATGCCATTTATTATAAGTTTACCTGATCCAGGTGTTAGTTGTACTCTTGCAATAGATCTTTTTCTTCTTCCAGTACCTAAATATTTAATAGGATGATTATTTAAATTATTCGACATTATATTTTATTTAACTTTATTAGTATTGGTTGTTGTACGGAATGCGGGTGATTATTAGAAGGATACATTTTTACTTGGTTAAATAGTTTTTTCCCTAACTTATTTTTTGGTAACATTCCTTTAATTGATATTTCTAAAATTCTGTTAGGTAGTTTTTGTTGGAGACTATGAAACGTTTCTACTTTTAAGCCGCCGGGTCTACCGGAATGTTTTCTATATATTTTTTGTTTTTCTTTATTCCCTGTAACCTTAATTAACTTTGTATTAATAATAATTATTTTTATATTATTCATAATATGAGGTGTATATATTTTTTGGTTTTTTCCTAGTAAAAAAGAAGTTATTTTACTGCTTAGTCTACCTAAGTTTTCACTATTAGCATCAATCAGATACCATTTTTTTTCTTTAGTATATTCTATATATGTTTTGTTTTGATCAATATTCATAAATTATATGTTTTTATGTGGTTTTTAAGAGTGTTTCTCTTTTGGTAGGTTAATATTAAGTTTTTCTTTTAATGCTTCTATCACCTCTTCTGCTGATTTATGTCCAAAATTTTTAATTTCTAAAAGCTCTTGTTGTGAATAATCTAATAAATCTGAAATAGAATGAATTTGTGCTCTTTTTAAACAATTATATGCACGAACGGATAGTTGTAGTTCTTCTATTAAAATCTGATTAATCTGTTTTTCCTTGTTATTATTCTTGCTATTTTTAGATTTAAAATTTATATTAGTTAAAGGATGAAATAAATGTGTTAAAATACTTGCGCCTTGACTAATTGCCTCTTGTGGTGAAATACTGCCGTTTGTCCATATTTCTAAAAAAAGTTTTTCTTCATGTTCTATTTTAGTAATTTGTTTTTCTTCTATATAATAATTGAACTTTAAAATAGGCATAAAAACTGCGTCTATTTGTAAAAAATCAATAGATTTATTATCATTATTTTTTTCAGATAATCTATACCCTTGATTTTTTTCTATACGTAGTTCCATTTCAAATATTGTATTATTACATACGGTTGCAATATATTGTTTAGGATCAATAATTTTAATTTCTTGAGGTAATTCAAGTAAACCGGCTGTTATAATAGCTGGACCTTGTATTCTTACTCTGCCAATTTGTGGTTCTATACTATGGCTTTTTAAAATAACTTTCTTTAAATTTAATAAGATTTCTAAAACATCTTCTTTTACTCCAGTAATAGTTGAAAATTCATGATTTATGCCAGCTATTCGAACTGCAACTATTGCAGTTCCTTCTAGTTCTGATAATAATGTGCGTCTTAAAGCATTACCAACAGTAATACCTTGTCCTTTTTTTAAATATTCTATAACAAAATGACCATATTGTTCTCGAGTTGTATTTATTTTTGACTCTAAACATTCTACTTGAAAATGAGTCATTTTTATATCCTTAAGTTATCTACTTAATAATTTATGATATTTTACAAATTTAAGTATGATTTTATACTCTTCTTTTTTTAGGAGGTCTACATCCGTTATGGGGTACAGGTGTAATATCTTTAATTAAGGTAATTTCAATACCATTTGATTGTAAAGCTCTAATAGCAGTTTCTCTCCCAGAGCCTGGTCCGTTTATTGTAACTTCTGTTTGTTTTATTCCATATTCCATGGCAGATTGTGCTGCTTTTTCTGCAGCTGTTTGAGCAGCAAATGGTGTACTTTTTTTAGCTCCTTTGAATCCACTCGCTCCTGATGAAGACCATGCTATAGTTTCTCCTTGTAAATCTGTTATGGTAATGATTGTGTTATTAAATGTAGATTGTATATGGGTAATACCGTTAATAACATTGCGTTTCTTTCTGTTTGCTTTTTTTTTTATTTGTCTAGCCATATTTAAATAATAATATAAAATTGTATCTATTTTCTAGGAGCTTTTTTCTTACCTGCGATAGTTTTCTTTCCTCCCCTTCTAGTTCTTGCATTGGTACGTGTTCTTTGTCCTCGAACAGGTAAATTTAATCTATGTCTGCGTCCTTTATAAGATCCTATTTCCATTAATCTTTTTATGTTTAAATGCTCTAGTCGCTTTAAATCACCTTCTAGTTGGTATTCATTATTTAGTATTTCTCTTATAGAAATAATTTGTTCATCCTGTAAGTCTTTAATTAAAGTATTTGGGTTAATACTAATTTTATCTAAAATATCTTTAGATCTAGAAATACCTATGCCATAGATATAAGTTAGGCCTATTTCTATTCTTTTATTTTTAGGTAAATCTACACCAGCAATTCTAGCCATATTTTGTTACTATCCTTGTTTTTGTTTATGTTTTGGATTTTCACAAATAATCATTATTTTCTTATGTCTACGTATAACACGACATTTTTCGCATATTTTTTTTACAGAAGATCTTACTTTCATAATTTTTTGTTTTAAATATATATATGTATAAAGATTACTCAATCATATTATCATATTGTTGTGATATTAGATATGTTTGAATTTGTTTTGCGGTATCAATTGATACTGCAACTAAAATTAACAATGATGTTGTTCCCAATCCTTGTAAATTTTTTATTTGTATGATGTTAAAAATAAAATATGGTAATTGTGCAATAATAAATAGAAATATTGCTCCAATTAAAGTTAATTTATTCACAACTTTTTCTAAATATTTTATTGTTTCTCTTCCAGGTCTTATGTTAGGAATACTAGCACCCATTTTTTTTAAGTTTTTAGCAATGTCTTTTGTATTTAATATAATTGATGTATACAAATAACTAAAAATAAGAATTAATAAAGAGTATGAAATAAAGTAAATAATATAGTTATTTGATAAATTGTTTAAATTTATGCCAAATATAGTTGTGCCTAATATAGAGAAAATATATGTTGGTAATGCCAAAGATGCAGAAGCAAAAACAATTGGCATTACACCTCCTTGATTTATTTTAAGTGGTATATAGTTTTGTGTATTCAAAGTTAATGTATTTTCATTTCCCAGTTCTTTTACTGAAATAATTCTAATTTTTCTTTTACTTTCCTGTATGATTATACTTGTCATTAAAATAGTGCAAATAATTATAAATGTAAGTATAATATCTTGGGGTTTATTAATTACATTAAAATTATTTTTTGTAAACAGATTTTTAGGTATATTAGAAATTATATTTTGGAAAATAAGTAAAGAAGATCCATTGCCAATTCCGTATTCTGTAATTAATTCGGCAAACCACATTACAATAATTGATCCAGTTGTTAATGTAATAATACAATCTATTATAAAAAAGTTATTCCAATTAAATGTATATGGCTTAATCCATAATGCAATAGATAAACTTTGTATAATTGCCCAAATGAAAGTAAAATACCTTGTTATCTGACTAATTTTTTGTTTACCAGTTTCACCTTCTTCTTTTTGCAAATATTCTAATGACGGAATAATTTTTGTTAGTAATTGTATTATAATTGAAGAATTAATATATGGAATAATACCAAGGGCAAAAATACCTATAGTTGAAAAACCACCGCCAGAAAAGATATTTAAAAAGTTTAGTAGTCCATTATTCTCTATACTTTTGTAAAATTCGTTATGATCTATTCCTGGTACAGGAATAAAAACTCCTATACGACATATTAGTAAAATAATTAATGTGATTATACTTTTATAAAAAAGCTTATTATTATTCTGCATTATTTATATTATTGATTTTTGTTAATATATTCTTTATTTATATAAATAATCTAAAGTGATATCACGTTTATCTGCTGTATATTGAAATGTTCTTAGATTTTTTAATGCATCTAAAACAGCTCTTGCATTATTGAGTGTATTATTAGATCCCAGCTGTTTAGCTAATATATTTTTTATACCAGCTAGTTCTAGAACCGTTCTTGTTGATCCCCCCGCAATTACACCTGAACCAGTAGCAGAAGGTTTAAGTATAATTTTTGCTGCTCCAGATACACCGTAAATTTGATGTGGAATAGAATATGATTTAGTCAAAGGAATTAATATCATATGTTTTTTAGCATCATTAACTCCCTTTTTCACTGCTCCTATTACATCACTTGCTTTACCAACCCCTACGCCGATTTGTCCTTTTTCATTGCCTACGATAATAACAGCCCTAAAGCTTAGTTTTTTACCTCCTTTTACAACTTTAGTAACACGTTTAACTTGTACAACTTTTTCTTCCCAGCCTGCATCGTCTTTATTTTTTATACTTTTTTTCTTTATCATAATTTAAAACTCTATTCCTTCATTTCTTGTGGCATTTGCTAATGCTTTAACTTGTCCATGATAAATATTTTTGCCACGGTCAAAAATAATTTTTTTTATACCTTGTTTTTTAAGTTTTTGAGCTATATCCTGTCCTACTTTCTCTGCTGTTTCACAGTTAACAGTTTTTTTATTTTTCTTAGATAAAGTAGAGCTGCTAGTTAAAATCCTGTTACCACTATCATCAATAATTTGTACGTATATATGTTTATTAGATTTAAAAATATACATTCTTGGCTTTAGAGGTGAACCTTTATTTATTTTTTTCATAGTTTTATTTATTTACCTGCTTTACCAACTTTTCTTTTAATTATTTCATTTACATATCTAATACCTTTTCCCTTATAGGGTTCAGGTGGCCGCATATTTCTTATTTGTGCAGCAATTTGGCCAACTTTCTCTTTGTCTATACCATTAATAAAAATATTGGTATTATTTTCTACTTTTATTGTTATATCTTTAGGTGGTTTTAGTTGAATTTGGTGGCTATAGCCTAAATTAAGTATTAATATTTTATTATCCATCTGAGCTCTATAACCCACTCCATTAATTATTAATTTTTTTTCAAATCCTTTAGATACACCTATAACCATATTATTGATAATACTTCTATTTAATCCATATAATCCTTGAGTTTTTTTATCATTATATTTCTTACTTAATTGTAAGAAATTTTCTATTCTTTTTATGTTAATTGATTCAGATATATTGAAAAATAATTCTCCTTTAGGGCCGCTAACTTTTATTATATGATTACTAATATCAATTTTAATATTTTGTGGGATAACAATAATTTTTTTTCCTATACGTGACATAAATTTTTCACCTTTATTTTTTATATTACCATACGTAACAAATGACTTCTCCTCCTAATCCAAAATGTCTAGCATTTCGATCTGTCATTAACCCTTGAGAAGTAGAAATAATTGCGATACCTATACCTCCCATTATTTTAGGTATCTCTTTATGATTTGCATAGATTCTTAAGCCAGGTTTACTTACCCTCTTTAGTTTTGTAATTACTGGTTTCTTATCTGGTCCTTTGTATTTTAAAGAGACTATTAAATATTCTGTTTTATTTTCCCTAATTTCTTCAAACTCAGAAATAAATCCTTCTTTAAATAAGACGCTTAAAATATTTTTAGACATTTTTGTAGAAGGGAGTTTTACTATTTGATGTCTGGCTAAATGAGCATTTCTTAAGCGGGTTAACATATCTGAAATAGTATCGTTAGTCATAATTAATTTTTTCAATTTTTTAGTCTTTAAAAGGCATTCCAAAAGCTTTCAGTAGGGCAAAACTTTCTTTATCACTGTTAGCATCAGTTACTATCGTAATATTCATTCCACGAATTTTATCAATTTGTTCATAACTTATTTCAGGAAATATTATTTGTTCTCTTAATCCTAAATTAAAATTACCTCTACCATCAAATTTTTGTTGACTGATACCTCTAAAATCACGTATTCTTGGAAGTGATAAATTAATTAATTTATTTAAAAATGCATACATTTTATCATTTCTTAATGTAACTTTTAATCCTATCGGTATATTGTCTCTAATCTTGAATCCAGCAATAGATTTTTTTGTACGTGTTATAATAGGTTTTTGTCCTGTTATCAGTTTTAGATCTTCAATGCTATTGTCTATGATCTTAGGATTTTGTGCAGCTTCTCCAATACCACAGTTAATCACTATCTTAATTAATTTAGGTATTTGATGAATATTAGTATAATTAAATTTTTTCAGTAATTCTTGTGATATTTTTTCTTTATATAATGATTTTAAGGAAATACTCATAATTTTAATTTTTACAATATTTTTATTCTATGTTTTTTACATTTGAGCTATGAATAGGCGCTTCTAACTGTATAATTTTTCCCTGTTCATTATTATTTCTGCTTTTACAGTGTTTTGTTTTTATATTTATACCTTCAATTACTAAGTAATTCGCACTTGATAAGATTTTTTTTATTTTACCAGTTCTACCCTTATCATCACCGGTAAGTATATAGACATTATTACCTACTTTAAATTTAATTTTTTTTTGTTTCATTATACTACCTCTGGTGCTAATGATATAATTTTAGAAAAATTTTTTTCTCTTAGTTCTCTTGCAATGGGTCCAAAAACTCTTGTACCTCGTGGATTATTTTCTTTATTTATAATAACAGCTGCGTTATCATCAAATCTAATACACATTCCATCGTTTCTCTTTAAAGTCTTTCTCGTTCTTACAATAACTGCTCGAACAATATCAGATCGTTTTATTGGCATATTAGGTAAAGCATCTTTAACTACACCAATAATAATATCTCCAATATAAGCATATTTAGGATTGCTGGTTCCAAGTACTCTTATGCACATAATTTTCTTTGCACCACTATTATCAGCTATATTTAAATAAGTTTGTGTTTGTATCATAATATTATATTATTTTTTTTGATTAGTTGAACGACATTCCAGCGTTTATTTTTGCTTAAAGGTCTTATAGCTTGTATTTTGACTATATCGCCAATATTGTATTGATTGAGTTCGTCGTGTGCATAGTATTTATTTGTTCTAATAATAATTTTTTTGTATTTTTTATGAGATATTTGTTGTTTTACTGCTACTACAACAGTTTTATTCATTTTATCGCTTATAATTTTACCAGTATTTTCTTTTTTTACCATTTTAGTTTTTATTATTTAGACCAAGTGTTTGAAGAGTATATAATTGTGCAATTTGAGTCTTAATTTTTCTTACTATATGAGATGAACTGTTTTGTTTCGTTTTTAATTTTATATTTATAAAAATTAATTCTTTTTTTAAGTCAATGATTCTTTCTTCTCTCTCTTCTTTAGTTAATTGCTTGAATTCTTTTAAGTTTTTATGTTTTTTTTGCATATACTAAATGATATTTTTTATTATAAATTTTGTTTTAACCGGTAGTTTATATGAAGCTAGTTTCATTGCTTGTTTAGCTACATTTTCACTAACTCCTGAAATTTCAAATAATATATGACCTGGTTTTATAACAGCTACCCAATATTCTGGTGCTCCTTTTCCTGAGCCCATACGTGTTTCGGCTGGTCTAGCAGTAATTGGTTTATCTGGAAATATTCTAATCCAAAGCTTTCCTCCTCTTTTCACATATCTAGTAATTGTTCTTCTTGTAGCTTCAATTTGTCGCGATGTTAACCAAATTGGTTCTAGCGTTTGTAATGCATATTGTCCAAAAATAATTTGGTTACCTTTGCTAGCATTACCTTTCATTCGTCCACGATGTTGTTTACGAAATTTAGTTTTTTTAGGACTTAACATACTGTATTTGTTGTAATATTATATTTATTTATTATTCTTGAGTTATTATAGATTTTTCACCTTTAAATAGCCATATTTTGATACCTAAAATACCATAAATAGTGGTTGCAGTAGTATATGCATAGTCAATATTAGCCCTTAAAGTTTGTAAAGGTACGCGTCCTTCTCTTATCCATTCTTGCCGAGCAATTTCTGCTCCATTTAATCTACCACTTATTTGAATTTTTATGCCATTTACATTAGCTTTTTGAGCTTTTTGTATACCTTGTCTAATAACACGTCGAAAAGCAACCCTTCTTTCTAATTGTGATGAAATCCATTCAGCTAATAATATTGCTTCTTTATCTGGTTCTATTATTTCAATTATATTAATTCTTATTTTGTTTTTTAATTTAAGTTTTTTATATATATTTTTTCTTAGTTGATCAATACCTGTACCCATTTTACCTAGAATTAAACCTGGCCTAGAAGTGTGTAAATTAATTTCTATTTGATCAAGTTTTCTTTCAATATTGATTTCTGATATATTTGCTTTTGACAATATATCTTTTATATACTTTCTTATCTTATAGTCTTCTTCAATTAGTTTAGAGTAAAATTTCATAGGCGAGAACCATAAAGATTTATGCTTTGTAGTAATACCTAATCTAAAACCAGATGGATGTGTTTTTTGTCCCATTATTTGCTCTATATAATTAAATTTTTATTAATTTTCAATTTCTATCATAATATGACAGGTTGGTTTACGTATAGGAAAAGCTCTTCCTTGTGCTCGGGGTTGAAATCTTTTTAAAATAGGTCCTTCATCTGCTAAAGCATTTTTTATAATGATACTATTTTTATCTAATGATATTTTAGATATATTTTGCATGTTATAAAATGCTGAATTTAATATTTTATCTATAGTTTTTGAGCATTTATAAGGTATAAATTTTAAAATCAATCTTGCTTCACTATATTTTTTTCCTTTAATTTGTTCTAAGACTCTTCTTGCTTTATTGGGAGATAATCTTAAATATTTTCCAGTAGCTTTAAATATTTTTTTTGTCATATAAATTACCTATTTTCTTGTTTTTCTATCGTTTTTGATATGACTCCTGAAATTTCTTGTTGGTACAAATTCGCCTAGTTTATGTCCAACCATTTGATCGGAAATAAATACAGGAAAGTGTTGCTTTCCATTATAAACAGCTATTGTATGTCCAATCATATTTGGAATAATTGTTGATGACCGAGACCATGTTTTTAGTGTCTCTTTCTGATTTTTTTTATTTAATTCGTTTATTCTTTGGAGCAGTTTATATTCTATATATGGGCCTTTTTTTAGTGATCTTGACATAGTTTAGTTAATTTTTATTTACGGCGACGAAGTATATATTTATTGCTATATTTTTTTTTCTTTCTTGTTTTATGTCCTAATGCAGGTTTTCCTGAAGGTGTTACAGGATGTATTCTACCAATTGGAGATCTCCCTTCTCCCCCCCCATGAGGGTGATCTATCGGATTCATTACAACGCCTCTTACAGATGGTCTTTTACCCAACCATCTATTTCTTCCAGCTTTTCCTATTGTAATATTATTTGCGTCTATGTTGCCTACTTGACCTATAGTGGCATAACATTTATTATTTATTATTCTTACTTCACTAGAAGGTAGTTTTAAAGTTACAAAGCTTCCTTCTTTAGCAACTATTTGAGCATATGTTCCAGCAGCTCTAACAATCTGTCCCCCTTTTTTAGGTTTTAACTCAATATTATGTACAGCTGTACCTAAAGGAATTTTATCTAAAGGTAAAGAGTTACCTACTTCGATAGGTGAATTAGGGCCTGATATAATTTTTTGACCAATTTTTAATGATCTTGGTTGTAAAATATATTTTTTCTCACCATCTATATAATTTATTAAAGCAATTCTTGCATTTCTATAGGGGTCATATTCAATAGTAGTTACTGTTCCCTCTATATTAGTTTTATTTCTTTTAAAATCTATAATTCTATATTTTTTTTTATGTCCACCACCTCTATGTCTTACAGTAATTACTCCTCTATTATTACGTCCTTTATGAGAGTGTTTTTTTACCAGTAAAGATTTCTCTGGTTTATTTGTTGTAATTTCTCCAAAAGTAGATACAGTTCTATTTCTTGTTCCTGGAGTATATGCTTTGTATAAACGAATAGCCATGTATTTTTATTTTTCTATATAGTTATTTTGGCAATTACTTAATCATTTTGAAATAAGTCAATTTTATATTCTTTATATAATTTTATAATTGCTGTTTTATATTGTGTCTTATATCCTTTAAATTTTCCTATTCTTTGTACTTTAAGTGGTTTTTTAAGTGTGTTTATTTTTTGAATTTTCACCTTAAAAACGTGTTCTATCGTTTGTTTTATCTCTATTTTATTTGCTTTTTTATCAAAAGCGAAATAGTATACATTATCTTCAATTGATTTAGTTGCCTTATCCGTTATAATAGGATATTTAAGTAAATTTAAGAAGTGTATATTAGACAAATTTTTAATCATTATATATTTGGTTAATTATTTTTAAGGTATTATTTGTCAAAATTATTGTCTCAGCTTTTATTAAAGATAAAACATTAATATTATGAACGTTTATTAATTCTATATTTTTTATATTTCTGATCGAAAGATACAAATTTTTATCATTGTTTTCTAAAATTATTAGTATTTTTTTATTTTTGTTTATTTTTATATTATATTCATTTAGTTTATCTAAAATAAATTTAGTCTTAGGTTGATCTAAATTAGTTGTTAAATTATCAATAATTTGTATATTATGAATTTTGTTGTAAATTAAAATTCTATTCGCTAGTATTCTTTCTTTTTTATTAGTTTTTGATTTATATACTTTACTTTTGGGCCCAAAAATTACTCCACCTCCTCTCCATAAAGGTGATCGACTTGATCCTGCTCTGGCTCTACCTGTACCTTTTTGTTTCCAAGGTTTTTTTCCTCCTCCTTTAACTTCGCTTCTTGTCTTAGTGTTTGCACTACCTTGCCTTTTTTGATTAAGTTGATTGGTAATTACTTTATGAATAATATACATTTGTTGTTTTACATCTTTGTTGATTGAAAAATGTAAATCATTTAATTGTATCATACGAATATTTTTTTCAGTTTAATTATTAATTATATTGTTATTTTATTATGAGCGAAGATATAAAATATTGCCTTTTTTTCCAGGTACAGATCCTTTTATAACTATGATGTTTTCTTCTAAGTTTAAATCTATAATCTTTAAGTTTTTAATAGTTGTTTTATTTGATCCCATTCTTCCTGCCATGCGTTTACCAGGAAAAACTCTTCCTGGTGTTGTACCAGCTCCAATAGATCCTGGCTGTCTATGGTTTTTAGAACCATGTGACATAGGGCCTCTACTAAAATTATGTCTTTTTTGGTATCCGCTAAATCCTTTTCCAATACTTATCCCTGAAATATCTAGTAAATCACCTATTTGGAAGGATTTTATTGTTACAATTTGACCTACTTGAAATTTATTAGACTCCTCTTTAATTATTTTGTATTCTTTTAAATATCTAAAACAAGGTGTCTTAATTTTATTAAAATAACCTATCATAGATTTACTTATTTTTTGAGGATCAATATAATCATATCCAATTTGAATTTGTCTATATGTATCGGTTAAATTATTAATTTTTGTGATTGTACAAGGTCCTGCTTTTAAAATAGTAACAGGTATACAGTCTCCTTTTTCATTAAATATTTGGGTCATACCAAGTTTTATGCCTAATATACCTATTGGTGACATATATAATTTAATCTCCTAAGTTCAAAGTTTATATAAATTGTATATAAAAAAATTCTTATATAATATCTATTATTATCTTTTAATTCATTATAATTTTCAAGTTTAATAAGAATTTAAATGAAATATTTTTTTTCGGTAATTACTACTTTATTAATTGTTAAGTTTATTGCAAGATAATATTAATAGAAAAGTAAACATTTCGGAGAAGAATATGTCTAAAGTAATAGGTATAGATTTAGGAACAACAAATTCTGTAGTTGCAGTAATGGAAGGTGGAAAACCTAGTGTTATTGCTAGTAAGGAAGGTTTAAGAACCACTCCTTCTGTAGTTGCATTTACTAAAAAACAAGATAAATTAGTTGGTAATATTGCTAAAAGGCAAGCGGTTATGAACCCAGAAAATACCTTTTATTCAGTTAAAAGATTTATTGGTCGTAAATATGATGAAATTAATGTTGAAACAGAGCAGTTATCATATAATATAATAACTGATAATCAGATAAGCATTAAGCTGGAATGTCCGGCTTTAAATAAAACTTTTGCTCCAGAAGAAATATCAGCGCAAATTTTAAGAAAATTAGTTGAGGATGCTAGTACATATTTAGGTCAGTCTGTTAAGCAAGCCGTTATTACTGTTCCAGCTTATTTCAATGATTCTCAAAGACAAGCTACAAAAGATGCAGGTCAAATAGCTGGACTTGATGTTTTAAGAATAATTAATGAGCCTACAGCTGCTTCTTTATCTTATGGTTTGGATAAAAAAAGTAATGAAACAATTTTAGTTTTTGATTTAGGAGGAGGTACTTTTGATGTTTCTATTTTAGAAGTTGGAGATGGAGTTTTTGAAGTTTTATCTACTTCTGGTGATACTCATCTTGGAGGAGATGATTTTGATCGTACAATTGTAAATTGGTTAGTAAAAGAATTTAAAAATGATGAAGGGATAGATTTAAGTAAGGATAGGCAAGCTCTACAAAGACTAACAGAAGCTGCAGAGAAGGCAAAAATGGAGTTATCTAGCTTATCCCAAACAGATATTAATTTACCCTTTATTACTTCAACTGATACGGGGCCAAAACATTTAGAAAAAAATATAACTCGTGTTCAGTTTGAAGCGTTATGTTGGGATCTAATATCTCGTTGTCAAATTCCTGTTAATACCGCTATAAAAGATGCACAATTAAAATCTAGTGATATTGATGAAATTGTACTTGTAGGTGGTTCTACAAGAATTCCTGCTGTATATAAGCTAGTTCAAGAAAATATTGGCAAAGAGCCAAACCAAAGTGTTAATCCTGATGAAGTTGTTGCAATAGGTGCAGCTGTTCAAGCAGGTGTTTTAGCAGGAGAAGTTAAAGATATATTATTATTAGATGTTACTCCTTTATCTTTGGGTGTAGAAACTTTAGGAGGCATTATGACTAAAATAATTTCTCGTAATACAACTGTTCCAACTAAAAAGTCAGAAGTCTTTTCTACGGCTGTAGATAATCAGCCAAACGTTGAAATTCATGTACTTCAAGGAGAAAGAGAATTTACAAAAGATAACAAAAGTTTAGGTACATTTAGGTTGGATGGTATATTGCCAGCTCCTAGAGGTGTGCCGCAAATTGAGGTTACTTTTGATATAGACGCTAATGGTATCTTATCTGTAAAAGCTCAGGATAAAGGAACAGGAAAAGAACAATCAATTACTATTACAGGAGCTTCAACTTTACCTAAAGAAGAAGTTGAAAAATTAGTTAAAGATGCTGAAGATAATGCTAATATCGATAAACAGAAACGTGAAAATGTTGATTTAAAAAATCAAGCAGATTCTTTATGTTATCAGTCCCAAAATCAAATTAATGATTTAGGAGATAAAGTAGATATAAAATTAAAGCAAGATGCCCAAGCTAAAATTGAAGAATTAAAGCTTGCTATTAATAAAGAAGAATATGAACAAATTAAATTATTGCAAAATCAATTACAACAATTAATGATGGATTTAGGTAAACAAGTAACTCCTGATAGTGCTTCAAGTTCGAGTAAGGATGATGATACAGTTATTGATACAAATTCTAAAGATGCTTCTTAAATTAATTTTTATTTGATAGTGTATTTTATTTAAGCGGGTAACGCGATTCGAACGCGCGACATTAACCTTGGCAAGGTTACGCTCTACCACTGAGCTATACCCGCTATATTATTCAATATCTCAAATAAATGATTATTTGTCAATCTATACAAAATATAAGTACCATATTACGTTAATATGAAATTTACTTATTGTAAATATATTTTAGGGAATTAAACTAAAAAATATATAATTATATTTTTTAGTTTTATAAATTAACTCACAAGTTTGTATGCATTGTTATACTCTATTAATTTAAGCAATAAATGAGTTAACAATACCAGTTATTACAATTAATCCTGTCCATATGCCAACACTAGTATAAATTAAATTTTTTGATTTTTCCCATTCTCCTGGAGAAGCTAAGGTCACAGGAATACCAACAATTAAAATTGTAGATAATATAATTAAAATGAATACTAGGATTTGAGTGATTAATATCATAAATTTCCTTTATTTTGTAGTTATTATTTTAAAATATTTATTATTAATATATAATAATACATTTAATATGATATTATTTATCTATAGATGCATTATTTCTATATCAAAGAAAATAATATAAGTATATTATTTATCTTTATAGAAAATATTATAAATATTTATATTTATTGTATATCTATCTTATATTATCTTAAAATTAACAAATAAATTATGATTGCAACAAATATTATTTTGACAACCTTACCAGAAGCATATGCTATTTTTCGTCCTTTAGTAGATATTTTACCTATTATACCTATATTTTTTTTGTTATTAGCATTTGTTTGGCAAGCAGCTATTGGTTTTAGATAATTAGATGAAAGAATTTGAGTTTTTGGTAAATTTTTTATTATTTATATTAATTTTAGTTATATTTATATGGTTGAACCTTTATTGTCTGGCATTGTTTTAGGACTAATCCCGATTACTTTATCTGGCCTTTTAGTAGCTGCTTACCTTCAGTATCGTCGAGGTAATCAGTTTGGCTTGTAGTTCTTTATTTTAGTAAACATAAACTCTAAATACTATCTTTTTAGAGTTTTTATGTTTTACCAACTAGATTTTTTAATACCAGGTAGTAGACATTCATGTGCCATTTCCCTTAATACATGCCTTGATAAACCAAAATTTCTAAAAAAACCTCTACTCCTTCCTGTCATCCAGCATCGGTTTCTCTTCCTGCAATTCATGCTATTTCTAGGTATTTTCTGTAATTTTTTTTGCATTTGAATAATTTCATCAAAATTTTCTGCTGAGTTAATCAAGTTTTTTATATTTTCTCGTTTATATCTATATCTTTGGATTAATTTATCTCTCTTTATTTCTCTTTGAATCATACTTTGTTTAGCCATGCAATCTTTAGTTTTTTACTTATATAACTTAATATTATTACAATTGTATCCTTTAATATTATATAATTTCTGTTTTTATTTCAAATAATTAATTATATTTATTATTTTTTTAATAAATAAAATACTCGATAGCTTATATTATAATAAGTCTATCGAGTTATGTTTTAATTGATACTAGAATATTTATTAACTTTAACTTAACTAAATTTTCCTGTTGTTGATGCTATTACAAAAGCAGCATAAGTTAATATATAGCCAACTGAAAAATGTATTAATCCTACTAATCTTGCTTGTACAATTGATAAAGCAACTGGTTTATCTTTCCACCTAATTAAATTAGCTAAAGGTGTTCTTTCATGTGCCCATGCAAGTGTCTCTATTAGTTCTTGCCAATAACCACGCCATGAAATTAAGAACATAAATCCTGTTGCCCAAATAAGATGGCCAAATAAGAACATCCAAGACCATACAGATAAATTATTCATTCCGTAAGGATTGTATCCATTAATCAGTGGAGAAGAATTTAACCATAAGTAATCTCTTAACCATCCCATTAAATATGTAGAAGATTCATTAAATTGGTTAACGTTACCTTGCCAAATAGTAATATGTTTCCAATGCCAGTAGAAAGTTACCCATCCGATTGTATTTAACATCCAAAATACAGCTAAATAAAAAGCATCCCATGCTGATATATCACATGTTCCGCCTCGTCCAGGACCATCGCAAGGAAAGCTATAACCGAAATCTTTTTTATCTGGCATAAGCTTAGATCCTCTAGCATCTAATGCTCCTTTTACTAATATAAGTGTAGTAGTATGTAGGCCTAGTGCAATAGCGTGATGTACTAGAAAATCTCCAGGTCCAATAGTCAAAAATAATGAATTTTTCGAGCTATTAATTGCTTCTAACCATCCTGGTAACCAAATATTGCTACCAGCTTGTGTTGCTATATTTGATGTTGATGATAAAAGAACGTCAAAGCCATATAAAGATTTTCCTGAACTTGCTTGTATCCATTGAGCAAATACAGGTTCAATTAAGATTTGTTTTTCAGGTGTTCCAAAAGCCAGCATTGTATCATTGTGAATATATAGTCCAAGAGTATGAAAGCCTAAGAATAATGAAACCCAACTTAAATGTGATATTATCGCTTCTTTGTGGTCTAACATCCTGCTTAGAACGTTATTTTCATTCTCTTTAGGATCGTAGTCTCTAATAAAGAATATTGCGCCATGAGCAAATGCTCCTACCATTAAAAATCCAGCAATATATTGATGATGAGTATACAATGCTGCTTGTGTTGTAAAGCTTTTTGCCATAAATGCATATGGTGGTAATGCGTACATATGTTGAGCAACTAAAGAAGTAGTAACACCTAAGCTGGCTAATGCTAAGCCTAATTGCATGTGTAATGAATTAGTTAGTGTTTCATATAAACCTTCATGTCCTCTTCCTAGTTTACCACTAGGTGGTTTATGAGCATTTAATATATCTTTTAGATTATGACCAATGCCCCAATTTGTTTTGTACATATGACCAGCAATAATAAAAATAATTGCAATTGCTAAATGATGGTGAGCCATATCTGTCAACCATAAAGATTGAGTTTGCGGATGAAAACCGCCTAGAAAAGTTAATATAGCTGTTCCAGCTCCTTCATTTGTACTAAATGAATGATTTAGTGTATCTGGATTTAATGAATACTTAAACCATTGTCCTGTAAAGAATGGTTTTAGTCCTTCAGGATGAGGCATTATATTTGTAAAATTATACCATCTTACATGTTGTCCTCTAGATTCAGGAATAGCAACATGAACTAAGTGACCTGTCCATGCTAAAGAGCTTACTCCAAATAGTCCAGATAGGTGATGATTTAGTCTAGATTCATTATTTTTAAACCATGATAAACCAGGTTTAAATTTTGGTTGTAGATGTAGCCATCCTGCAAAAAGCATTATCGATGATAAAACAAGTAAAAATATAGATGCATTATATAAATCGATATTATCTCTCATTCCAATTGTATACCACCAGTGATATACACCTGAGAATGCAATATTAACTGGATAGTTAGCATTTGTACTTGTAAAAGCTTTTACAGCAGATTGACCAAAATGTGGATCCCAAATTGCATGTGCAATTGGTTTAACTTTTAATGGATTTAATACCCATTCTTCAAAATTACCTTGCCATGCTACATGGAATAGATTGCCTGAAGTCCATAAAAAAATAATTGCCAAGTGACCAAAGTGAGAAGAGAATATTTTTTGGTATAAATTTTCTTCTGTCATTCCGTCATGACTTTCAAAATCATGTGCAGTAGCTATCCCAAACCAAATCCTTCTTGTTGTAGGATCTTGTGCTAATGCTTGGCTAAATTTTGGAAATTTTGTTGCCATTATATTTTCCTTATCCTACTGATATTATTCTTGCTAAGAAAAATGCCCAAGTTGTTCCAATACCTCCTAAAAGGTAATGTGCTAAGCCAACAGCTCTTCCTTGTGTAATGCTTAATGCTCTAGGTTGAATTGATGGAGCTACTTTAATTTTATTATGTGCCCATACAATAGATTCAATAAGTTCTTGCCAATATCCACGTCCACTGAATAAAAACATCAAACTAAAAGCCCAGATGAAATGTGCTCCTAAGAAAATTAATCCATATGCAGACAATGCTGATCCATATGATTGAATAACTTGTGACGCCTGAGCCCATAAAAAGTCTCTTAACCAACCATTTATAGTAATTGCACTTTGAGCAAAATTTCCTCCTGTAATATGTGATACAGTTCCTGTATTAGATACGCTTCCCCATACATCAGATTGCATTTTCCAGCTAAAATGAAAAATTACAATAGACAACGAATTATACATCCAAAATAGACCTAAAAATACATGATCCCAAGCGGAAACTTGACATGTTCCTCCACGACCAGGACCATCGCAAGGAAATCTGAATCCTAAATTAGATTTATCTGGTATTAATCTAGAGTTTCTTGCAAACAAAAATCCCTTTACAAGAATTAAAACGCATACATGAATTGTAAAAGCATGTATATGATGAACCATAAAGTCAGCAGTACCTAATTTGATTGGCATCATGGCAATTTTATTACCTATAGCAATTGTATCACCTCCGAAGGCATAACTTACAGTTGCTAATGAGTTAGGACTAGTATTACTTGGTGCTAAAGTATGTATATTTTGTATCCATTGAGCAAATACTGGCTGTAATTGTATTGCTGTATCTGAGAACATATCTTGTGATCTGCCAAGAGCTCTCATTGTATCATTGTGAATATATAATCCAAATGAGTGGAATCCTAAAAAAATACATAACCAGTTTAAATGTGAAATAATAGCATCTCTGTGTCTAATTACTCTATCTAAAACATTGTCATAGTTTTGTGCTGGATTATAGTCTCTAACCATAAAAATTGAAGCATGTGCTCCTGCACCTACAACACAGAATCCCCCTATCCACATATGATGAGTAAATAAAGATAACTGTGTAGGATAGTCTGTTGCAATATAAGGGTATGGAGGCATTGCATACATATGATGTGCAACTATTATACTTAATGATCCCATCATGGCTAAATTTATTGCTAATTGTGCATGCCATGATGTAGTAAGTATTTCATATAGTCCTTTATGTCCTTCTCCAGTAAATGGTCCCTTATGTGCTTCTAGAATTTCTTTCATGCTGTGACCAATACCCCAATTAGTTCTGTACATATGTCCAGCTACTAAAAATAGTACTGATAATGCTAGATGATGATGTGCAATATCGCTAAGCCATAATCCTCCATTAACAGGATTTAATCCACCTTTAAATGTAAGAAAATCTGAGTATTCATTCCAGTTTAGTGTGAAAAAAGGAATTATACCTTTGTTAAAGCTTGGATATAATTCACTCATAAGATTTCTATTAATTAAAAACTCGTGAGGTAGTGGAAGTTCTTGTGGAGAAATACCCGAGTCTAATAACTTATTTATTGGTAAAGCAATATGTATCTGATGACCTGACCAGCCTAAGCATCCTAGACCTAATAATCCAGATAAGTGATGGTTCATCATAGATTCAACATTTTGAAACCATTCTAATTTCGGTGCAGCTTTGTGATAATGAAACCAGCCAGCAACTACCATTAAAATAGACATAAATAAGCCGGCTATAGCTGTTATATAAAGTTCAAATTCTGTTGTAATACCTGATGATCTCCATAATTGGAAAAAACCAGATGTAATTTGAATACCTTGAAATCCGCCTCCAACGTCTGCATTTAAGACTTCTTGTCCTACTATTGGCCAAACTATCTGAGCACTAGGCTTGATTAAAGTTGGGTTACTTAGCCATGCTACGTAATTAGAGAATTTAGCGCCATGGAAATACATTCCACTTAACCATAAGAAAATGATAGATAATTGACCAAAATGAGCACTAAAGATTTTTCTAGAAATATCTTCTAATGAATTAGTATGACTATCAAAATCATGAGCATCTGCGTGTAAATTCCAGATCCATGTTGTTGTGTTTGGTCCTTTAGCTAAAGTTCTAGAAAAGTGTCCTGGTTTTGCCCATTTTTCAAAAGATGTTGCAATAGGATCCTTATCTACGATAATCTTTACTTTTTTTGTTTCTTGCTCTTGTGAGCTAGTTGTCATTGAGATTCTCCTCTTTATATTTGTATATATATAAATATAATGAGATAAGTAATAAAACTCTCACGTTATTTATTTTAATTTCATAGTAAAAATGAAAAGTGAGTTTCTATTATTATTATTATATTAAGAATACTTTAATTATTTTGAATCTGTTAACAATAATTAAAATCTAATTTTTTAGCAAAATTTAAGATGTGATTTTTACTTTCATTAATGATTGACCGCAATCTACAATATCTCCATCATTTACTAATATCTGAATAATTTCACCTTTAACTTCTGATTCAATTTCATTCATTAGCTTCATTGCTTCAATAATACATACAGTTTGTTTTTTCTGAACAGTATCATTTTCATTGATAAAATGTGGTTCATTTGGTGCAGGTGATCTATAAAAAGTACCAACCATTGGTGATATAATTGTAGAATATATATTAGATTCATCTTCTATTTTAATAGGTTTACTCTTTTCTTGTTGCTTTGATTGTGTATTAAAGTTATAATTATATGATTTCTTTTCGTTAAAATTCTTGAATTCATGAGTTTTATTATTTGGATAGAATGCAATATTTTTATTTATAATAATTTCAAAATTTTTTTCATTTAATTTTATCTGTTTAAGATTCTTATCTTTTATAGAATATATAAATTGCTTCAAATTTTTTACGTTAAATATCATAGTTCAGTTAACTTACTAATTTATAAATATGTTTAAATGATTATTTAGAATATATTGATATTTCAGAATATAAAATCCATATACGAATATATGAAGATATTTCAATTAATAATACGTTATATCTATCGCGAATTTTTATATAGCCAACTATTTTGACGTTTAATTTATTATATAAATCTTTTAATAGTTTTAGCTTTATATTTATTGGTATTTTAATTATGTTAACTGTTTTTAGGTTTTTATAAAGCATAACAAAAAGTATGTTTATTTTTATTTATTTTATTTATATCAAAAAAAATAAAAAAATATAAGTTTTTTTGAGTTGTATAATAGTTTAATTGTGTTTTATATATTAATATAAATAATAAGTTAAAAAAATGTTAATAGCCGATGATTTAAATAGTCTTCTAAAAATTTTGCCTGATTTTATTAAGTTACCTTTAGATGAGCATAAAAATCGTAAACATTTGATTGAGATTGTAATGGATTTGGGCCGAAAACCAGAGGCAAGGTTTCCTGGTGGTCCGGAATATTTATCTAAAAAAATTATTACGTGGAATGATTTAGACTTTTGTATAAAAAGGTTAGGAAATTTTAGTACTGATAATAGATCTGGTATAGAATATACTTTACATAGAATTAGTTCTATAAAAAATAGGAATGGTAATATTATCGGGTTAACTTGTCGTGTTGGCAGAGCTATTTTTGGTACTATTAGTCTAATTCATGATTTATTAGAAAAAGGAAACTCTTTATTGTTATTGGGTAAACCTGGTGTTGGTAAGACAACTGCTATAAGAGAAATTGCTAGAGTTTTAGCGGATGAAATGAGAAAACGTGTCGTAATTATTGATACTTCTAATGAAATTGCTGGAGATGGAGATATTCCTCATCCAGCTATTGGAAGAGCTCGACGTATGCAAGTATCTCGTCCAGAACTGCAGCATCAGGTTATGATAGAAGCGGTAGAAAATCATATGCCTGAAGTAATTATTATAGATGAAATAGGTACAGAAAGAGAAGCTTTAGCTGCTCGTACAATTGCAGAAAGAGGAGTTCAATTAGTTGGAACTGCTCATGGTAACTATTTACAAAGTTTAATAAAAAACCCTGTTTTATCAGATTTAGTTGGTGGTATTCAATATGTCACATTAGGTGATGATGAAGCTAAAAGAAGAGGTTCTCAGAAAAGTATTCTAGAAAGAAAATCTTTACCTGCTTTTAATGTTGCAATTGAAATGCATGAAAGAAATAATTGGACTATACATGAAAATGTATATAGTACCGTTGATCAAATTTTACAGGGTTCTATATTGTATATACAAAAACGTAGATTATGTGAAGATGGTTCTATTTATATTACTTGCGAAAGTTCAAATGCTACAGATTTTATGGTTAATAATAATAGTTTAAATGTAATTTTGAGTAGTAAAAAAAGTAAAAAAGTATTAAATCAGTTTAAAGATAAAGACTTTAGTAATAATTCATTTTTATTATCTTCTCAATTAAATATTCCGAAGAAATATATGGATACTGAGAAAAAGCATTTAAGTTTTCACTTAGAACAGAATATTCAATTATACTCTTATGGTATTAATATTCAGTTAATACAATCAATAATAAAAAATTTAAATTTTTCAATAGTTCTTACTCGCAATATTTTGAAAGCAGATATTGTTTTAAGTTTGAAAGCTAATGTAAAACATGATAGTAAAATTCGTTCTATTGCTAGATCTAAAAATTTGACTATTTATACTATACCAAATAGTACTATGAATAATGTAATAAGAGCTTTAAAACAAATAGTAAATGTATATAAATTATTGAATTTATATTGGTTTCAATTATACTTATATAAAATTAGTGTACAAAATAATATTATTTTTTTATTTAGTTTAGCTATAAAAAAAATATTTATTTTGAAACAACGACTAATTGAGTTTTCATTTCAATTAAATAATATAAAAAAAATACAATATAAATTAATTGTTTTATAGATTTTAAAGTGTTTTTTTCTAAGTTATATTAGAGTCTAACTTTATATTCTTAGTTGATCTAATATTTACGTTTGATTAAAGTATATTGTCCGATTTTAATTAAAACTTCACTATAGATACAGGTCGTAAATAAAATAAAGTAGTATATATAGGAGCTTTTATGTCTTCACAAAAGTCAGGTTCAAGTATTTTTACAAAAGTAAAAGATATTGTAGTTCAACAGTTAGGTGTAGAAGAATATCAGGTTACGTTAGAAGCTAATTTTTCTGATGATCTAGGAGCAGATTCTTTAGATACAGTTGAATTAGTTATGGCAATAGAGGAAGAATTTAATATAGAAATACCTGATGAGCACGCTGAAAAAATATCAACTTTAAAGGAAGCTGTTGAGTTTATAGAAGAAAAAACAAAAAATTAATTTTTAATTTGGATCATTTTAGAATTACGGAGAGGGTGGGATTCGAACCCACGGAACCTTTCAGTTCATCTGATTTCAAATCAGACGCAATAAACCAACTCTACCACCCCTCCATTAGTTACAATAAATGTAGCAAATAAAGAAAAAAAAAGCAATAATAACTAATTTTTTGTTACTATTGCTTTCTATTGTCTATTCATAATTTGCTTGACCGCTAAATTTTTTATCTACTGGATTACTGTTTTTACCAATATTATGAGAAATATTACCTACTCCAATTCTACCTTGATTTACTTTTTCTGGAAATACTCCATCTTTAGGATGTAAATATTGTACTTCACCACTTGGATAGATTCTATAAATATTATATGATTTTATCTTAAATTTTTTTTGAAACATACGGCCTGTAGCTAAGCACTGTTCTTTTTTAGCTAAGTAAAGTAAATTATCACCGGCAGCCATTATAGCAGCACCTCCTGTTGGCATTTCAAAAATATGATTTTTATCACTTTTCCAGGTAATAGCATATTTTTCTTCAATTTCTGCTGATCTTAACCATCCACCTGTACTGCCTCCAAACGTAGGAGAAGGTATTTGAAAGTCTATTGTTTTATTCATATATTTAATTCCTTTTGTATGTTAGTATTATATATACTACAATAAAGTTAAAAATAAAAAGATAAAGCTTTACATTTTTTTTTATTTAATAGTATTTAATAAATTATTTGATTCAACTGGTGGAATTAAATATAATTTCATAAAATTTATTAATAATTTGGTATATATTGTGTATTGTTTAACTGTTTTAAGTAAAAAATTTTCTTTACTTTTACTTATTTCTATTAATGTTTTATTTTGTGACGCACATATATCTAAATATTTAAAAAAATTGGGGTCATTTAAATTTAATGCAACTGGAAAAATTCTTGAAGCATTTTCATTTGTCTTTTTAATTACTTGGATATCATATTGTCTGGCATCTAAACCAATTGATCTGTAAAAATCTGATCTCTGAAAATCATTTAAATACATAGTGGCAAAAACGCTTAATAGAAAAAATCTGCACCACAATTTAGAAATTTTATTATTTAGAAACTGAGGTTGTGATTTAAGTAAAGCAGCAAAAAAATCTCCATGACGGTTCTCATCTTGACACCAGTTTTCAAAAAATTTAAATAGAGGGTAAATTCTATACTCAGGATGTTTTTCTAGGTGTCTATATATTGTTATATATCTCCAATATCCTATTTTTTCTGACAAATAAGTTGCGTAAAATATAAATTTCGGTGAAAAAAATGTATATTTTCGGCTTTTTGTTAAAAATCCTAGATCTAAGGATAGATTAAAATCACCCATAGCCTTATTTAGAAATCCTGCATGTCTAGCCTCATCTCTGGACATAAGTAAAAAACATTCAGCAACAATAGGACTTGTTTTCTCTAATCTTCTTGATAGTTCCTTATATAATAAAAAGCCAGAGAATTCAGCTGTACAAGATCGTTCCAAAAATTCGATAAATAAAGCTTTAGTCTTACTATCTAGATTGTTCCAACATTGATTAAATTCTTCATCTCTAATAAAATGTTGTTTGTTATAATCTGCTCTAAACTCTCTTAATATAGCTTCAAATTCATCTATATTTAATGAAATATCTAATTTAGCCATTTCATTAAAATCTGTTGTATAAAATCGTGGGGTTAAAAGACTTTCCTTAGTTTTTGTATCAGATTTCTTAAGTGTACTTTGCATAATTTATGAAAATAAGAAAATAAATTGTTTGTTATTTTAATTAAAATAAAGATTTATAATTATTTTAATACTAATTTTAATTTTTATTGTATTTATATATATATTGTAAATATTTATATTAATTTATTAGTATATCCATTATTATTTTTATATAAAATCAAGATATCATAGTTATAATATTATTTAGAAGTAATTGTAAAGGTAAAAAAGTAATATGTTGGATATCTTAAGTTTAGGTTGGGGAGCTTTGTTCGCAATGGTAACTTTCTCTATTGCTTTAGTTGTTTGGGGCCGTAATGGCTTTTAGTATAAGAAAATTTAAGGAAAATATATCATGTTGTATGAAATTATAACAGTGGCAATTATTAGTTCTTTTTTAATCTTAATAGGGTTATTTTTAGGATTTTTGTTATTAAGAATACAGGGAGATTAAAAGTATTTATATTTTAATCTACACATAAGATAGAAGATTGAATTCTATCTTTTATTAAAAATTTATTAAAAATTATATTTGAAATGATTAAATTAATTTGGTATTTTTTTAGTATATCATTAATATCTTTAGTATTAATTAATAATCCGAATAGCAGTAATACTATAAGTCAAAATAAAATATTCACCTTTAATTCTAATCAATTATTTATTCAAAAAATTATCTTTATTAATGTTATTTTATTTATCCTTTGTACTGTTTTATATTCAGTTTATATAGTAATTTAGAAATTACTCAATATTTATACAATTAACTGATTATCATTTTATATGCCCACTTTTAATAATGACTGTCCAGTTCCATCTGACCAGCAGCCATTTAACGAATATTTGAATTTAAAAAAAACATCTTTATTTTCTCAATTTAATATTAGTGTAAAACAATATATTTACAAAATATTAGCAACTTTTATTTATTTATTTTGCTTTCTAGGTTTTGTATTATCATTTTTAATGATATATAATATAAAGTTTATTAAAATATTTACATTAGATTTTATATTAGTAGATATTATACTAATATGTGTATTTCTTAGATTATATCTAAGCTGGTCCTATATTAGTAAAAGATTGTTAAGTGCAACTATATTTTATGAAGAATCTGGGTGGTATGATGGTCAAGTTTGGGTTAAGACGTCTGATATTATGGTTAGAGATAGACTTATTGGGTTATATCAGGTTATACCATTCTTGAAGAGAATAAAGTATACTTTGCTCGTTTTTATAATCAATCTCTATTTTCACTATTATTTATATAGTTTATTTTGAGTTTTATATATATTTATTATATAATTATGTAGTCGCGGGGTAGAGCAGTCTGGTAGCTCGTCGGGCTCATAACCCGAAGGCCAATGGTTCAAATCCATTCCCCGCTATTATAATTGTAAAATATTAAATGCTATACTATAGTATAAGTTTATCGATTTTTTATATTATTAAGATTAAGATAGCTATGAGTATTCAAGTAGGAAATAAGGCTCCCAACTTTTCTTCTATAGGAGTATATGATCAAGAATTTAAGCAAATTGACTTATCAGACTATTTAGGTAAATATCTTATACTATTATTTTATCCATTAGATTTTACCTTTGTATGTCCTACAGAAATAACAGCTTTTAGTGACAAATATGATCAATTTAATAAGCTAAATGCAGAAATATTAGGTATATCTGTTGATAGTGAATACTGTCATCTAGCATGGAGTCAAATGGATCGTGATAGTGGAGGTGTCGGAAATTTAAATTATCCTTTAGTTTCTGATTTAAGCAAACAAATCAGTATATCTTATGATGTTTTGATTGATGATGGTAAAGCATTAAGGGCGTTATTTATTGTTGATCCAAATGGTATTGTACAACACTCTTTAGTAAATAATCTAGATGTTGGTAGAAACGTAGACGAAGTTTTAAGAACTTTGAAAGCTATTCAATATGTACAAAAAAATCCTGATGAAGTTTGTCCAGCTAATTGGCAACCCGGTGAGTCTACAATTATTAGTAATCCTAAAGAATCTAAAGAATATTTTCGTTCTATATAATTTATTAGATCTATATTAACTGAATATCTAGAATGCGCACTTTTTATATTCTAAATAATATTAATAGTTTTAGTTAAGATTATAATATAAATATTATATTTAATAAGGAGAAAAGTATGTCTACTAATCTAGCTCAGCAACTACGTGAGGGAACAACAAAATCCCATAGTATGGCTGAAAATGTTAGTTTTGTTAAGTCCTTCTTAGGAGGTGTTGTTGATAAAAATTCATATAGAAAATTAATTGCGAATTTATTTTTTATATATAGCGCAATAGAGGAGGAAATAGAAAAAAATAAAAATCGTGATGAGATAAAAGCAATATATTTTCCTGAACTTTTTCGTAAATCTAGTTTAATGGAAGATTTATTATACTATTATAGTTCAAACTGGATTAATGAGATAAAACCCTCATCTTCTACACAAATATATGTTCAAAGAATTCATGCAGTAGGATGCAATCAACCAGAATTATTAATAGCTCATGCTTATACTCGTTATATAGGTGATTTATCTGGTGGACAAATTTTAAAAAAAATAGCTATCAATGCTATGCAATTAGAAGATGATAATGGTACTGCATTTTATAATTTTAGTTCTATTCAGGATGAAAAGCTTTTTAAAGAAAATTATAAAAATTCTTTAAATAATATTCCTCTTAATAAAAGTCAAATTAAGCAAATTATTTCAGAAGCTAATCTTGCATTTACTCTAAACATGAAAATATTCCAGGAATTAGATTCTAATTTAATAAAAATAATGTTAATGTTATTTTTAACCTCTATCAATAACTTAAGAAAGAAAATTGTATAATATATTATATTAGATATGGTTAGATAAATTTATTAAATATAGTCTATTTGATTTTACTTTTATAATTTATATAATCATGTTATATTAAGGTTCAAAACAATTATATAAAATTCTCCTATGTATAAATTAAAGACATCTAGTTCTATATTTAAACGTTTTAAGATAACATCAGGTAACAAAATATTTCGGCATAAATCATCGAAAAGTCATCTGCTACAAAAAAAGAGTAGTAAGCGTAAACGTAAATTAAGAAGAAGTGTTTGCACTATTTTTTCTGATATAAAAAATTTTAAGAATGCTTTACCTTATATATAGTCTTATGTGCTTATTATTGTATTATAAAAAAATTATATAAAAATATTAAATATCCTATGACTCGTGTAAAAAGAGGTAATATTGCTCGTAATAGAAGAAAAAAAATCTTAAAATTAGCTAAAGGTTTTAGAGGATCACACTCTAAGTTATTTCGTATAGCTAAGCAGCAAGTTTTCAAAGCTTTAAAGTACTCATATATAGATAGAAAAAAGAAAAAGCGTTATTACAGGCGTCTATGGATCGTTCGTATTAATGCTTCTGTGCGTTTATATGGTTTAAGTTATAGTCAGTTTATTAATGCTTTGAAAAAATCGAAGATTGCGTTAAATAGAAAAGTATTAGCTCAGCTATCTATTATAGATACAAATGCTTTTGAGTTTATTGTTAAAGAATTAAAAAAAGGGTAGAGCTAATTAAATCGATCTAATATGTAATCACCTAGTAGTATTAAGAGTTTAGCATTTTGACATTTAAATTTGTTTTGTATTATTTGTATAGCAACTTGTATATGTTCTTCTGCTAAGTCTTTTGCTTTTTCTATTCCATGAGTTTGTTTAACCATATTAATAATATATTCTATATCCTGTGTATTATTTGGTTCTTGTTCTATGAATTTATACAATTGCTTATTTTCCTCTACAGCAAAAATTAATGGAGCTGTTAAATTTCCATTTTTCAAGTCACTATAGGCAGGTTTTCCTAGTTCATCTTTTTTACTCGTTATATCTAATATATCATCTATAATTTGAAATGCTAATCCTAAATGTTTGCCATATAGATAAAAATCATTTTGTGTATCTTTGTCGCATTTGCTCAAAATTGCTGTTGCTTTACAGCTGCAAGCAATTAAAGTAGCTGTTTTATAGAAAGATTTTTCTATATAATCTTCAATAGTTATAAATGTATCAAAATTAGTCAACCCTTGTCTAATTTCTCCTTCGGCAAAATCAATAATAACTTTTGAAATTATTTTTACTACCTCTAGATTATTTAGATTTGCTATATACCATGACGATTTTGCGAATAAAAAATCTCCAGCAAGAACAGCTATTTTCGTATTAAAAGTGCTGTGGACAGTCTCAATTCCTCTTCTAGTGTCACAATCATCAATGATATCATCATGAACTAAACTAGCTGTATGTATAGTTTCTGTTATTTCTGCAAGCCTATAATGTTCTGCTTGAATATTATTTTGTTCATTTGTTATTTTTGCAATTATTAGAATAATAGATGGACGAATTTTTTTTCCACCTGTTGTAAATAAATGTTTTGCTGCAGCATATAAGATTGGATGTTTAGCACCTATAATTTTTTGTAAATTAGCATTAAGTTTATTTATATCATTTTCTAGAGATAAAAATAATTTTTGTAGTTTCATAATAATTAGTATATTGTATGAATAATCAAAAAATAATATTATAAAAATAATTAAAGCTTTATACTTTAATTACTTTAGATATTTTTTCATTTAGTAATAATAATTTTATTAATTAATAATAAAATATATTTCATTAAATTTTATATAAAAAATATTAAATTGATTTTTTATATTTATTTATTTAAGGAGTTTATTTATAAAAATGGATCAGATAAAACGAAATATAATTCTCCCTGAGACATTAAATATAAAATTAGATGATATTAATAAAAACAAAGATATTTTTCTATCTTTATATGAGGATATGATACTAGGAAGACAATTTGAAGATATGTGTGCACAAATGTATTACCGTGGTAAGATGTTTGGTTTTGTTCATCTTTATAATGGTCAAGAAGCTGTTTCAACCGGTATTATAAAAGCATTAGAACCATATGATTATGTTTGTAGTACTTATCGTGATCATGTTCATGCCTTAAGTAAAGGTGTGCCAGCTAGATCTGTAATGGCTGAGTTGTTTGGTAAAGAGACTGGTTGTAGTCGTGGACGTGGTGGTTCAATGCATATTTTTTCTGCTCAACATAATTTTTTAGGTGGTTTTGCCTTTATTGGTGAAGGCATACCTGTGTCAATTGGTGCTGCTTTCCAGAGTGTTTATCAAAAGCATGTTTTAAAGAAAACAGACTTATTAAGTGTTAGTGTCTGTTTTTTTGGGGATGGTACTACTAATAATGGTCAGTTTTTTGAATGTTTGAATATGGCTGTATTATGGAAGCTACCAGTAATCTTTGTCGTTGAAAACAACCAATGGGCTATTGGTATGGCTCATCATAGATCTACAGCGTATCCAGAAATTCATAAAAAAGCTAAAGCATTTGGTCTTCCTGGTGTTGAAGTTGATGGCATGGATGTTTTGGCAGTAAGAAAAGTAGCTCAAGAGGCGATTAATAGAGCCAGAGAAGGAGAGGGACCTACTTTAATAGAGGCATTAACTTATCGTTTTAGAGGTCATTCTTTAGCAGATCCAGATGAGCTTAGATCAAAAGAAGAAAAAGATGCTTGGTTAGTACGTGATCCAATTAAGCGGCTACAAAGATATCTACTAAAAAATTCTTCTGTTAATGCTGATGATTTAAAGAATATTGAGTTAAAAATTAAATCACAAGTTGACGATGCAGTTAATTTTGCAATTTCAAGTCCTGAACCTAAAGTAGAAGAATTGAAGCATTATTTATTTGCTTAGTAATTATCTTAATTTTGTTATTAAAAAACTCATTTATTTATTATGAAAAAAGTTTTTCTATTTGATGCATTGCGAGAAGCGATTGATGAAGAGATGAAAAGAGATCAATCTATTTTTGTTTTAGGAGAAGATGTTGGTCATTATGGAGGATCTTATAAGGTAACTAAAGATTTGCATAAAAAATATGGTGATTTAAGATTGCTTGATACTCCTATTGCTGAAAATAGTTTTATGGGCATGGCTATAGGTTCTGCAATGACTGGTCTTAGGCCGATAGTAGAAGGAATGAACATGAGTTTTCTATTATTAGCCTTTAATCAAATTTCTAATAATGCTGGTATGTTAAGATATACTTCTGGAGGAAATTTTGATATTCCATTAGTTATTCGTGGGCCAGGAGGTGTTGGTCGCCAATTAGGTGCTGAACATTCACAGCGTTTAGAATCATATTTTCAATCTATACCTGGACTAAAAATGGTTGCTTGTTCTACTCCTTATAATGCTAAAGGTTTATTAAAATCTGCAATTCGTGACAATAATCCAGTTATATTCTTTGAGCATGTATTATTATATAATCTACAAGATTATGTACCTAATAATGATTATACGATTCCTTTAGATAAAGTAGAGCTTATTAGAGAAGGCAGTGACATAACAATAGTAACCTATTCTAGAATGCGTTATCATGTTATGGAAGCTGTTGATCAATTAGTAAAAGATGGATTCAATCCAGAGGTTTTAGATTTAATCTCATTAAAACCTATTGATATAGAGAGTATCGCTTTATCCTTAAAAAAGACAAATAAATTACTTATAGTTGAAGAGTGCATGAAAACAGGTGGAATAGGTGCAGAAATTATAGCTCAAGTAAATGATCAATATTTTGATTTATTAGATGCCCCTATTATTCGTTTATCATCTCAAGATATTCCTACTCCTTATAATGGATTTTTGGAAAAAGTCACAATTGTAGACTCTCATCAGATAATAAATTCTGTTAAAAGCTTAGTGACTTAATTTTGTTTTTGTATACATATATTTAGTGAAAATCATATATAAAATAGATTTTTTTATGATTTTTTTAAATACTTATTTCAGCTCCTTGTACTTTTTCCCACTGTTTTTTCTTTAAAACAAAAAATATTTGTGCTAGTGTAACTGTGATAAAAAATAAAATCATTCCTATAATTCGATTAGGATTTTGTAGTACTATTTCTGTTTCATTTTGGCCAAATCCTCCTACATTAGGGTCATAAGTTAATAAATCATTGGCTCTAATATAATCTCCCGTTTTAATTTTAATGTTTAATCCTTGTGTAATTACCTCTTTATAAATTTCACCGTTATTCTTTTCAATATTAATTTCAGAGTTACCATTTGATAATTTAATAATTTCAATAATTTTACCATCATACAAAGATATTATAGGATTATTGTTAGATTTGTCTCCTGTAGGATAAATTTGTCCTCTTCCTCTATTGCCACCTATAAAAATAGGATATTTTAAAAAGCTTATATTTTTATCTTTTGTTGGATCAGGTGATAAAATAGGAAAAGTAATCTCTTGATTAGTTTTTCCTGGAATTGGTCCTACCACTAATATATTCTCTTTAGACGTACTGTATGGCTGAATATAAACATTTTTAACTTTTTCTTTTAGTTCCTTAGATATTAGGTTTTTAGGTGCTAATTTAAAGCCATTAGGTAAAATCATAATAGCTCCTACGTTTAAATCTCCTTTTGTACCAGAACCTAAAATTTGTTGGTTGTTTAGATTATATGGGATTGTAACTTTTGCTTCAAAAACAGTATTGGGTAAAATAGATTTTGGAACTTCTATTGAAACATCTTTTTGTGCTAGATGACAATTTGCGCAAACAATACGTCCAGTTGCTTCTCTTGGATTTTCGTATGCTTGTTGTGCATAAATTGGAAATGCATATGTTTCATATGTCCTTACATTAATACTACATATACAAATAAAAAGAATGATAATTTGTTTTAATTTTTTTAAGTTCATAATGATAAATATTTTTTAGCTATATTTTATTGTTATATTTATAATAACATTTTAGCGTTACTATTTATTATAAATAAAGATTCCAATTGATATAATTATTTTTTTAAAGCTTTTAAAACTAAAATACTTGTAAAATATAGTAAAATTAACGCAAAAGATAGACTAATTTGTGTAATTGGATCAGTCGAAGGGGTTACTAAAGCGCTAAAAATAGTTGAACTTACAAATATATATTTCCAATAGTAAAGCATTTTTTCAGATGAAAAAATATTAAAAATACCTAATAATATTTGTATTATAGGAATTTGGAATGAGATGCCAGTACTAAATGATATTAATAGAATAAAGTTGAAATATTCCTCAAATGACCATAGTGGTTCTACTATATCTGAGCCATAATTGATAAAAAAATTTAGTGCTGCTGGCATTAATATAATGTAAGAAAATATTAAGCCTACAAAAAATAAAAGTACTGATCCTATTAATATTGGGATTATATATACAGTTTCTTTTTTTGTTAAACCAGGTAGAATAAATAAAATTGTTTGGTAAATTGCAAAAGGACTTGTAAAAGTTAGACCTAAATATAATGCAATCTTTATAGAAACAAAAAAAAATTCACCAGGTGCTAGTTGTAAAAACTTTATACTATAAGCAGGTTGCTGTAATAAGTTTATTATATCTTTTATTTCTATAAATGAAATAATAGTTACAATTAGGAAGAAGAAAAGTACAAAAAACAATCTGACTCTTAATTCATCTAAGTGTTCTATAAGAGACATGCTATTATATTCATTATTATTGTAAGTTTTTTTCATAAATTAAAGTTTTAAAAAAGTTAATATAAGTATTACAAAATTTATCTTTATTCATGCTAGTTTTACAATTTAATTATATTATATTAATGTTTTATTGATAAATTTTTTATATATTATCTTATCACAATAGTTAAGGATATAATTAATATGGTAATTAAGGCTAGTAGTGGTAGCCCATTAGTTAAGACAAAGCTTTTTAGTACTTTATCTATTACAAGTATTATACAAGCGGAACAGCAAGATAGATTCTTGGAGCTAGGTGAATTAAATCAATTAGCTATATTTTTAAACTCCGGTAATAAAAGACTAGAAATTGCTAAAACTTTAGCTCAAAATGCTAATTTTTTAGTTTCTAAAGCAGCTGATAAAATTTTTGTAGGTGGTTCAGCTATTTCATATCTAGAAAGACCCCAAGCTTCTTATTTAGATCTTAGCCAGAATCAAAATATGGTTTCTGATCAGAATAACTTAGGTAATATATCTAATAGTATTTTTGATAATTTTTCTAATAATAATAATGAGAATGATGTTTTACCTCCAGGATTTAAACCAATTAATATTGCTCGTTATGGTTCTGTACGTATGAAAAAATCATTGCGTGATTTAGATTGGTTTTTACGTTATTTGACTTATTCAATTATTGCAGGCGATACAAATATTTTATGTGTAAATATACGCGGTCTAAGAGAACTAATAGATAATGCATGTTCTAGTGCAGCAGCTATTGTGGCTCTACGTGAAATGCGTCAATTATCTCTTACAATCTTTAGAAATGATAAGGAATCATCGGAATTAGTAGAGCAATATTTTAATATTGTTATATCAGAGTTTGAGGCTCCTGGTCTAAGTGATAAAATAAGGAAAAGATCTTTTAATGATTTGCAGGGTTTACGTTTACCGCAGATATATGCTAATGCAGGATCAGGTGTGCCAAGATTCGTCATGAAAAGTAGTTTGTCTGATAATGAGAAAAATCTTGTTATTCAAGCTTGCTATAGGCAGATTTTTGAGAGAGATATTTCAAAAGCTTATAGCCTAAAATTTACTGATTTAGAGTCACAAGTGAAAACAGGTCAATTATCTATTAAAGAATTTATTCGCTTTTTATTAAAATCTTCTATTTATAGAAAGCAATTTTATGAGCCCTTTGTTAATAGTCGTGTCATAGAATTAGCATTCAAACATATACTAGGTAGAGGTATTAGTTCTTTGGAAGAATTTCAAAGATATTTTTCTTATATTAGTAATAAAGGTTTAGAGGGTATTATTGATTCTCTACTCAATTCTATAGAGTATGCTGATTATTTTGGGGAAGAAACAGTTCCTTATATACGTAGTTTAGGCCAGGAAGCTCAAGAGTCTAAAAATTGGGGTGCTCAAATCAGATTATTTAATTACAGTGCTTTTTGTAGAAAAATACCTGATTTTATTACTTTATTGAAAGATTATCAAACAAACTTACCTGATCAACATCCTTACGGTTTAGGCAATGATCCATTAGCGATTCAATTTGGTGCAATTTTTCCTAATAATGTAGTCAATTTAAAAACTAAATCAGCTTTCTTTGACAAAGATTCACGTCGTATATTATTGAGAAATGGACCTGGTATATACAATCAAATTAGTAATCCTAATGCAAGATCTTTAAACTTAGGCTATTTGGGTCCCAAGATTTTTAGTTCTAAAGAAGGATATTCTTTAGATACTTTAATTAGAGTAGCTTATATAAAAATATTTGGCCGTTCTTTATATCAAGATGAATTAGTACGTTTAGCTAAATTTGAAGCTCAATTAAAAAGTAGAAAAATATCAATACGTGAGTTTATAAGTTTAATTGTTAAATCTGTAGTTTTTAGAAACTTATATTGGAATTCTTTGTATATTTGTAAAAGTATAGAATATATACATATGAAGCTTATTGGTAGGCCAACTTATGGTAGGCAGGAAATAAATCAATATTTTGATATTGTATATAAAAAAAGTTATTATTCAATGATTGACACTATGTTAAGTAGTGCGGAATATTTAGAATCTTTTGGAGAAGATATTATTCCTTATGAAAGATATATTACTCCATTTACATTGTCTTCGCGTAACTCTTTAACATCTTTATATAGTTCTAAAACTAATTATCAAAGTAAAAAGTATCTGAATAAATTTACAAAAATATTTCAAGAAGCAAAGATAGAAAAAGTGACTAATATGAATATTCTAGCTCAGAGAATAAATCAGGGAGTAACTACAGCTAGAGATCAAATTAAAGTATTTAAGCTTGAAGAAGATTCTAGGAATCGATTACAAGTATTAAAAGCAATTTATCGACAAATATTTGAGCGTGATTTAAATAGTTTTATAATAGGAGATGAATTCTACAATTTAGAAAAAGCTTTTCTTTCAGGTGATTTAAATGTTAAGCAAATAGTAGAAAAAATTGGTTCCTCTTCTTTATATATGAAAGAATTTTATAATCCATATCCAAATACAAAAGTTATTGAACTAGGGACAAAACATTTTTTAGGTAGAGCACCTAATAATCAATCTGAAATAAGATATTATAATCAAATATTAGCTTCTCAAGGAATGACATATTTCATTTCATCGTTAGTAAATAGTATTGAATATAATACTATATTTAGCACAAATATTGTTCCTTATCGTCGATTTCCAACTTTACCAGCAGCTAATTTTCCTAATACGGAAAAGTTATATCGTACTTTAACAAAACAAAATGAGAAAATAATTATAACAAATATAATATAAGAGTTTTTATAAGCTTTCTTGCTTTTGTGCTTTTTTAAAACTTTGTAAATAATAAGAAAATATTCTAAAGTTTCATGTAATATAAAACTTTAGTGATTTATATTATCATATATTTATTGTTAAATATATTAATTGCGATAATTATAAAAAGTCTTGAGGAGTTTTATTTATGAGTATTGTTACTAAGTCTATTGTTAATGCAGATGCAGAAGCGAGATATTTAAGTCCAGGTGAGTTAGATAGAATAAAAAGTTTCGTTGTATCTGGTCAAAGACGTTTAAGAATAGCACAAATTTTAACAGATAATCGTGAGTTGATTGTTAAACAAGGTGGTCAGCAATTATTTCAAAAAAGAACAGATGTAGTATCTCCTGGTGGTAATGCTTACGGAGAAGAAATGACAGCTACATGTTTAAGAGATTTAGATTATTATCTTCGCTTAGTAACTTATGGTATTGTTGCAGGTGACGTAACTCCAATTGAAGAAATCGGACTAGTAGGTGTAAAAGAAATGTATAATTCTTTAGGAACGCCTATATCTGGTGTAGCAGAAGGTATTCGTTGTATGAAAGATATTGCTTGTTCTTTATTATCTGGTGAAGATTCTGCAGAGGCAGGATTTTATTTTGACTATACTTTGGGTGCTATGCAATAAAACAATTTACTATACTATTTATTTATTAAGGAACGAAAAATTATGCAAGATGCTATTACTTCTGTAATCAATACAGCAGATGTTCAAGGAAAATATTTAGATGAGAATTCTTTAGAAAAGTTACAGGGCTATTTTCAAACAGGTGAGTCAAGAGTAAGAGCGGCAGCAACTATAGCAGCTAATTCTGCTACTATTATTAAAGAATCTGTTGCAAAATCACTATTATATTCTGATATTACTAGACCTGGTGGTAATATGTATACAACAAGAAGATATGCAGCATGTATTAGAGATTTAGATTATTATTTAAGATACGCAACTTACGGTATGCTAGCAGGTGATCCTTCAATTTTAGATGAACGTGTTCTTAATGGTTTAAAAGAAACTTATAATTCTTTAGGTGTTCCTATTGGAGCAACAGTTCAAGCAATTCAAGCAATGAAGGAGGTTACTTCATCTTTAGTTGGCATAGATGCTGGAAAAGAAATGGGTTTATATTTTGATTATATTTGCTCTGGATTAAATTAATTAGTTTGTATAATAAAATAAAATTTTTTATTTTATTATACATTATATTTATTAATCTAACTGTTTAATACATTAGCGGCTTGTATTTTTGCACGGGCTTTACGTAAATTTTGTGTAGCTTCTATTTTTTCTTTACTTGTTATAGCTTTTTCTAACAAATTAGTAGCTTCTTCTATATTATTGTTAGCTTCTTCTATATTAATTTCAGTAACTGTTTCAGCTCCGTTAACTAATATAGTCACATTGTTATTTTCAATTTCTGCAAATCCTCCTAAAAGAATAATTGGTTTCCATTCTTTATTTATTTTCACGCGCATAACACCTATATCTAGAGCTGTTAGTAAAGGTATATGTCCTGATAAAATACCTAATTGTCCAGTACTGCTGGGTAAAATTACCTCTTCTACATCTGCATCCCAGACTACTTTGTCTGGAGCAATAACACGTATTTTTAAACTCATTATATATCTTATTTCAAACCTTCTGCTTTTTGTATGGCTTCCTTTATATCTCCTACTAGATAGAATGCTTGTTCTGGTAAATCATCTAATTCACCTTTTAATATCATTTGAAATCCCTTAATTGAATCTTCCAATGAAACATATTTACCAGGTGATCCTGTAAATACTTCTGCAACAAAAAATGGTTGTGATAGGAATCTTTCAATTTTTCTAGCTCTCGCTACAGTTAATCTATCTTCTTCTGATAATTCATCTAAACCTAAAATAGCTATAATATCTTGTAGCTCTTTATATCTTTGAAGAGTAGATTTAATTTGCTGAGCAGTATCGTAATGTTCTGCACTAACAATATTAGGTTGTAACATAGTTGATGTAGAACCTAATGGATCTACAGCTGGATAAATACCTTTAGCTGCTAATCCTCTAGATAAAACAGTTGTCGCATCTAGATGAGCAAATGTTGTAGCAGGTGCAGGATCTGTTAAATCATCTGCAGGTACGTACACTGCTTGTATAGAAGTGATAGATCCATCAGTTGTTGATGTAATTCTTTCCTGTAATCCTCCCATCTCTGTTGCCAAAGTTGGTTGATAACCTACTGCTGAAGGCATGCGCCCAAGTAACGCAGACACTTCAGATCCTGCTTGTACAAATCTAAAAATATTATCAATAAATAACAATACATCCTGTTTATTTACGTCTCTAAAATATTCTGCCATAGTTAGAGCAGTTAATCCTACACGCATTCTTGCACCAGGTGGTTCATTCATTTGTCCATAAACTAATGCTACCTTAGACTCTGTTAGTTTTTCTGCATTGATTACTTTTGATTCTTTCATTTCTTCATATAAATCATTGCCTTCGCGAGTACGTTCTCCAACTCCTCCAAATACTGATACTCCTCCATGAGCTTTAGCAATATTATTAATTAATTCCATAATTAATACAGTTTTACCAACGCCTGCTCCGCCAAATAAACCTATTTTACCACCTCTTCGGTATGGAGCTAATAAATCTACTACTTTAATTCCTGTTTCAAAAATAGATGGCTTAGTTTCTAGTTGTGTAAATGCAGGAGCATTTCTATGAATAGGTAAAGATTCTGGTGATACAATTTCTCCTAAATTATCAACTGGTTCTCCTATTACATTAAAAATTCTGCCTAATGTTGGTATACCTACAGGAACAGTGATAGGATTACCGGTATCTAACACTTCAGCACCTCTTCTCAATCCTTCTGTAGAACTCATAGCAACAGCTCTAACTTTATTATCTCCTAGTAATTGTTGTACTTCACATGTAATAATTTGATCTGGTCCCTGCAATTTAAGTGCATTGAATACTTTTGGTAACTTTCCTGCTGGGAATTCAATATCTACAACAGGGCCAATAATTTGTATTACAGAACCTTTATCTGTTGATGTAAAAATAGGCATGTATAATTTATATTTAATTCAATTAATATATAGTCAATTAATATTATTTCGATCGACTTACTTCTGTTTGACAAGCAAATCAAAGATATATATTAGTATAACATATACTCTTTCTATATTTATCTAATTAATATTATTAATTCTATTAGTTGTTTTTAGCCAATTTTGTGCCTCAATATAATTATTAGGTGCTAAAAAAATAGCTTGCTTCCAGTAAACAGCTGCCTTATCAAACATAAACTTTGATATCTTTAGTTTATTTTGCTTTGCTGCTTTAATACCTTGATAATGATATATTACAGCAATATTATTTAATGCTTGTGTTAATTTAGAGTTTAATTCTAAGGCCTGATGATAATATTCTAAAGCTTTAATATGCTCACCATTACTAGCATAAATTAATCCTATATTATATAATATATAAGACCTATCAGATGGATCTTCTTCTAGTACTAAAGCTTCATAATAGTATTCTAAAGCCTCAGCATATTCTCCTTCCGATTGTGCAGACATACCATCTCTATAGTAATAAAATGCTTGCTTTTCTTCTTTACTTGTAGGTAATACTTTTAAAATTATATCTGCTAAAACTGTAAAAGTTTTATCAATGAAATTATCATTTTTTTGTAAACGAGGCATAAGTTACTATATTGTTTTAATTCTTTATTTCTTTATATAATAACATTATTCTAGTTAGGATAAACTGTTTTATAATTATCTAATTAAAAAAGCTATTATGAAATATTTTATCTTATACTTATATTTTCTAATTTAATTAAATGAATATGGTTAATACAAATTCTTTTGAAAAAATATTGCAATTAAAACTACCTAAACTTTTACATAGTATAATAAAAAAGAACAACAGATCAGATAATCTGATAGATGATTCAAAAAGCTTTATAAACTCAGTCAAAATGTCAGCTTTAAAAACCAGTCTTCCTAATACATTAAGTAGATTTGAAAAAAAATATAAAACAAATTCTGTTTCACATGATAATTCGGATCTAAAGAAAAATAAAAATAGATTAAATAAAAAAAATAAAAGAAGTATTATAGATTCATCTGATTTTTTGATTGAAGATGGTAGTTCTATGTACAAGCAGCAGTTTAAATCTATTAAAGGTAGTAAAAATAAAAAAAAAGAGAAAAAAAAATTATCTTATCTAAATTCAAATATTAATAACAGTAATATCAAAGATGATAATACAATTATTATTAAAGAATCTCTAACCGTAAAAAATTTGTCAAATAATTTAGATATTCCAGAAGCAGAAATTATTAAATACTTATTTTTAAAAGGTATATCTGTGACAATTAATGATACTCTTGATATTTCAATAATTAAAGAGATTGCTCAAATGTATAATGTTAATATTGCAGAAGATGTAAAGGAAGTAACAAAACCGAAGAAATATCAATTAAATCATGTGCCAAATCAAAATAGTTCTATAAAAAGATCTCCTATTGTGACTATTTTTGGTCACGTAGATCATGGAAAAACAACGTTACTTGATTCAATATTAAAAACAAATATTGTTGATAAAGAATATGGTGGAATTACTCAGTCAATAAATAGTTATGAAATCGAACATAGTTATAATTCTAAAAGTTATAAATTTATTATTATAGACACGCCTGGTCATGAAGCTTTTACTTCTATTCGTCTACGTGGTGCAAAAATAACAGATATTGCATTACTAGTAGTTGCTGCAGATGATGGTTTAAAACCTCAAACAGTAGAAGCTATAAAATATATTTTAGAAATGCAGCTTTTATATATAGTAGTAATTAATAAGATTGATAAAAAAGATACAAATTCATCTAAAGTAATAGAAGAACTGGCGCAATATAATATTATTTCTGATCAATGGGGCGGTGATGTACCTATAGTTGAAGTTAGTGCTTTAAAAAGATATAATATTGATATTTTATTATCAAAATTGTGTCTATTATCTGATTCTTATAATTGGACTGCTAGTAAAAATATTTCAGCAACAGGAACAATTTTAGAAAGTTATATAAGTAAAACAAAAGGTGTTGTAGCAAATCTAATTGTTCAAAATGGTACTCTAAAAATAGGTGATATTATTGTTGCAGGTAGTGTTTATGGTAAAGTTAAAAGTCTTATCAAAAATAATAATAATCTTAAATTTGTAGATCCTTCTTCTTCAGTATCAGTACTAGCATTTTCTAATATGCCAGAGTCAGGATGTAATTTTTGTGTAGTTTATCATGAAAAAGAAGCAAAAGATTTAATTAATCGTGTTGGTAACTTAAAGAATTCTATATTTCAACAAATTACCCAATTTTCTAATAAAAGAATTTTAAGTAGACAGTTTAGTAATTTAAAACAATTAAATATAATTATTAATACAGATACACAAAGTTCATTAGAAGCTTTAATAAGTTCTTTAATGAAAATTCCTCAACAAAAAGTACATCTTAATATTGTTAAAGCTGCTTTAGGAAGTATTTCTAACATAGATATAGATTTAGCGTTATCTACGAATGCATTGATTTTAGTTTTTAATGCTCATATTCCTAATAGCATTTTTAATTTAATAAAACAAAATAATTTAGATGTAAAAAAATTCCTTATAATTTATGATTTACTAAACTATGTCAATCAAATAATGTTAGATTTAGTTGATCCTGAATATGAAAAAATTTTTATCGGATCTGCTATTGTTCAAACAGTTTTTTATATTAATAAAGGTTCTGTGGCAGGTTGCTTTGTAAATCAAGGTAAACTGAAAAAAATGTCATATATATATATCTATAATAAAAATAAGTTAGTTTACGAAGGGCAATTGGTTTCTCTAAAGCGCTTAAAGGATAATGTAGATGAAGTCTTTGCAGAAACAGAATGTGGTATTATGTGTAATTATAATAAATGGGAAGAAGAGGATCGTATTGAAGCTTATGATTTAGTCTTAAAAGAAAAAACTTTATAGTAAAATTTAGTTAAAGATAAAATAAATAATTAAATTATCTTTAATTTATATAAGTTTAATCTTTATTTAAAAATGGTAGTAAAGCTAAAATACGTGCTCTCTTAATAGATTTACTAATTTGTTTTTGTTTCTTTACATTGAGTTTGGTAGAGCGTTTAGATAAAATTTTTCCTTGCTCATTTATATACTTTTTTAGTATATCTATATCTTTATAATCTAAGGTATCGTTTTTACTGTGTAAATAGTTATTTTTTTTAGGCCAATTCATATAATTCCTGTTGATTATTTAATTTCTTTAAAATACATATGAGTATTACAGTGATGACAAAATTTTTTTAATTCTAATCTTGTAGGATTATTTTTTTTATTTTTAGAGGTAGTATATCTACAAACACCTCTTTTTCCTTGATTATTCTCACATTGACATTCCAAAGTGATTGTTATACGTGATCCTTTACTTTTAGCCATATAAAAAATATTATGCTTTGTTTTTAGTCTGTACTATAATTTATTTTTCTACTATTGTACATAATAAAATACTAATGTTATAATTATTTTAATTAAATATTATTTTAACTTTTTATATATAAATTATCAATCTTTAATATGCCTAAAAATTTATCTGCACTGAAGCGTGTTCAAGTAACTTCAAGAAATCGTTTACAAAATAAGAAGTACAAAGTGGCTATAAAAAAGTCGGTAAAAAAATATTTACTTAACATAAAAGGTGGACAGGAAGAAGCAGTTAAATTCTTTCTATCTGTTCTATATCAAAAAATTGATAAGGCAATTAAAAAAGGCATAGTTCATAAAAATGCAGGCTCTCGTAAAAAATCACGTCTAGCAGCTATTTTTCATAATCAATAATATATAAGTTTTATAGAAAACTTTTAAAAGCTTTGTAATAAGATAAATAAATATTTGAGACTATCTAATTGGAGTTTTTAATGTCACGAAAAGAGATTTCTATATCTACTATACCTGATCTTGCAGATATTCAACGTAAAAGTTTTAAATCTTTTTTAGAAGAAGGTTTAGTAGAGGTTTTAAATAGTTTTCCAGTTATTACTGATCCTACAGGTAAATTAGAATTACAATTTTGGGGTAAAAATTATAAATTAAAATTACCTCGCTATAGTGTGAGGAAAGCAAAAAGTCGTGATAAGACCTATAGTGCACAAATTTATATTCCTTGTAAATTAACTAGAAAAGACTCAGAATTTATAAATAAAAATAAGCATTTAAATCATTCATCATTATTTAGTACTCAAGAGATATATAAAAAGTATAAAAAAAAACAAATTTTTATTTGTGACTTACCATTAATGACTAATAGGGGAACTTTTGTTATTTCTGGTATTGAAAGAATTATTATTAATCAAATTATTAGAAGTCCTGGTATTTATTATAAAAAAGATTTAGATAAAAATCATAAGCCAATATATAGTGCCAGTTTAATTTCTAATAGAGGTTCTTGGTTAAAATTTGAAATAGATGCGAAAAATCAAATATGGGTTAAGATAGATAAAAATCATAAAGTAAATGCTTATATTTTTTTAAGGGCAATTGGTTTAAAAGTTCAAGAAGTTAAAAATAAATTGAATCGTTATTCTTTTTTATTAGATGCTTCTATTGTATATGCAAAGAAAGAGTTGTATAAAGAGATTGGAAAGAGTAACATTGAGCAAGTTACTGAAGAAGAAGCTTTATTAATCGTTTATAATAAACTTCGTCCAAATGAACCTTCGACAGCAATAATTGCAAAGCAGATGTTATACGCTCGTTTTTTTGATCCTAAAAAATATGATTTAGGAGAAGTCGGTAGATATAAAATAAATCAGAAATTAAACTTAAAAATTCCTAGTAATTTTAGAGTTTTATCTCCTCAAGATATACTAGTTGCTATTGATTATTTAATTAATATTAAAGAGCAAAATGTAGGTACTTTTGATGATATAGATCATTTAGGTAATAGAAGAATTAGGTCTGTTGGGGAACTATTGCAAAACCAAATACGAATAGGTTGTCATCGTTTAGAGAGAATTATAAAAGAACGTATGATGATTTGTGAATTAGATTCTTTAAATTTATCTAATTTAGTTAATCCTAAACCTTTAATCGCTTCGATACGCGAATTTTTTAATTCTAGTCAATTATCTCAATTTATGGACCAAACAAATCCATTATCTGAATTAACACATAAAAGAAGAATTAGTGCATTAGGTCCAGGAGGTTTAAATAAAGACCGTGCTGGTTTTGCTGTGAGAGATTTACATCCTAGCCATTATGGTCGTATATGTCCAATAGAAACTCCTGAAGGTCCTAATGCAGGTTTAATTGGTTCTTTAAGTATCTATGCAAAAGTTAATAAATATGGTTTTATAGAGACTCCTTGTTATAAAGTATTTGAAGGGAAAATCTTTAATAATGCTTTACCTTTTTATTTAACAGCTGATCAAGAAGATGATTTTAAAATTGCTCCAGCTGATATTTTAATCGATAATAATAATAATATTATTAATCATTATATACCAGTTAGATATCGTCAAGAATTTACTTCATCTGTAAAGCTTCAAGTTGATTATATTGCTGTTTCACCGATACAAGTGATTTCTGCAGCAACTTCTTTGATACCTTTCTTAGAACATGATGACGCAAATCGTGCTTTAATGGGTTCTAATATGCAGCGTCAAGCTGTTCCTTTATTATTTCCAGAAAAGCCGATTGTAGGCACAGGTTTAGAAGTCAAAATGGCTAAAGATTCGGGTATTGTAATTACTAGTAGAACTTCAGGATATGTTAACTATGTTTCAGGTACAAAAATTGGAATTGAGGACATATATGGTAAAATTATTCATTACCGTTTAAAAAAATATTATCGTTCTAATCAAGATACTTGTATAAATCAACGTTCTATTGTTTGGCCCGGTGAAGTTATAAAAAAAGGCCAAATAATTGCAGATGGAGCTTCTACAGACATAGGTGAAATATCTTTGGGAAGGAATATTTTGGTTGCTTATATGCCTTGGGAAGGCTATAACTATGAAGATGCCTTTCTAATAAGTGAAAGTTTAGTTTATCATGATTTATATACTTCTATACATATCGAAAGATATGAAATTGAATGTAGACAAACTAAATTAGGTCCTGAACAAGTGACAAGAGATATACCCAATGTTAGTGAATCTTCTATTGGTTCATTAAGCAAGCATGGGATTATTTCTGTTGGTTCATGGGTAGAGGCTACAGATATCTTAGTTGGTAAGATTACTCCTAAAGGAGAGTCAGATCAATTGCCTGAAGGTAAGTTATTAAGAGCTATATTCGGAGAAAAAGTACGTGATTTTAAAGATACTTCTTTAAGATTGCCTAATGCTACTAGAGGTAGAGTAGTTAATGTAAAAATTTTTAAAAGACAAAAAGGAGATGAATTACCTCCTGGTACTAATTTAATTGTTCGTGTTTACGTAGCTCAAAAAAGAAAGATTCAAGTTGGTGATAAAATGGCTGGTAGACATGGTAATAAGGGAATTATTTCAAAAATTTTACCTAGAGAAAATATGCCTTTTTTACCTGATGGCCAACCAGTGGATATCATATTAAATCCTTTAGGTGTTCCTTCTAGAATGAATGTAGGACAACTATTTGAATGTTTATTAGGTTTAGCTGGTTCACATCTATCAAAAAGATTTAAGATTGTTCCTTTTGATGAAATGTATGGTCAGGAAGCTTCAAGGTCTCTTGTTAATAATAAGTTAAAAGAGGCAAGTAAAAAAACAAATAAAACATGGTTATTTAATCCTAGACATCCTGGAAAAATGATTTTATTTGATGGTCGTACAGGAGAGCCTTTTGATAATCCTATCACCGTAGGAAAAGCTTATATACTTAAGTTAGTTCATTTAGTAGATGATAAGATACATGCTAGGTCAACAGGTCCTTATTCTTTAGTAACTCAACAGCCTTTAGGAGGAAGAGCTCAACATGGTGGCCAAAGATTAGGAGAGATGGAGGTTTGGGCTTTAGAAGCTTTTGGTGCAGCTTATACTTTACAAGAGCTATTGACGGTAAAATCAGATGATATGCAAGGAAGAAATGAAGCATTAAATGCAATTGTTAAAGGTAAGCCTATTCCTAAGCCAGGAACACCTGAGTCTTTTAAAGTCTTGATGAGAGAACTACAGTCTCTAGGTTTGGATATAGCAGTGCATAAAATAGAAGTTGCTGATAAAAATAATAGTATAAAAAATGATTTGTTACCAAAAAGTTCTAAAAATTTAAATATTGTAAACAATATGTTAAATTTAGATAATATATAAGTTCTTATTTATTTAACTATTATTTTATTATAATTTTAATTTGAGGTTATAGGGTAACATGACTAAATTTGATCAATATTTTGACTATGTCAAAATTAGCTTGGCTTCTCCTAGTAAGATCCGTTCTTGGGGTGAAAGAATTTTACCTAATGGTCAAATAGTTGGAGAAGTTACCAAGCCAGAAACAATTAACTATCGTACTTTAAAGCCAGAAATGGATGGCCTATTTTGCGAAAGAATTTTTGGTCCCGTTAAAGATTGGGAATGTTATTGTGGTAAATATAAGAGATTCAGGTATAAAGGTATCGTTTGTGAGAGATGTGGTGTGGAAATAACGGAGGCAAAAGTCAGAAGAAATAGGATGGCTTATATAGAGTTAGCTTCACCAGTTACACATGTTTGGTATTTAAAAGGAACAACTAGTTATATTTCTTTAATTTTAGATTTAACAGTTAAAGAGGTAGAAAAAATAGTATATTTTCATTCCTATGTTGTTATTAATCCAGGTAAATATGAGAAATTGCACTATAAACAATTATTAGAGGGTTATGAATGGCGTGCCTTAGAAGATAAATTATACTCACAATCAGCAGATTTATTTGGTATTGAAGTTAGTATAGGAGCTGAAGCAATCTACCGGCTATTAAAGCAAATTGATTTGAAGTTAGCTGTTGAAATTCTTAGGGAAGAGTCGTTAAAACCAGCGAAAAATTTGAAAAAAAATTCACCTAAGTTTAGTAAAAAAATGAAAAGACTGCGTTTGCTAGAAAATTTTATATCTACAAAGGCAGACCCATCGTGGATGGTTTTTTTTGTTATACCTGTGATTCCTCCAGATTTAAGACCAATGGTTCAGTTAGATGGAGGACGTTTTGCTACAGCTGACTTAAATGAATTTTATAGAAGAATCATTAATCGTAATAACCGTTTAGCCCGCTTGAAATCTATTTTAGCTCCTGAAATTATTATAAGAAATGAAAAAAGGATGTTGCAAGAAGCAGTAGATGCTTTGATGGACAATGGTCGTCGAGGTAGAACAGTTGTTGGTGCAAATAATAGGCCCTTAAAATCTCTATCTGACATAATAGAAGGTAAACAAGGTAGATTTCGCCAAAATCTTTTAGGTAAGAGAGTAGATTATTCTGGTCGTTCAGTTATAGTTGTTGGTCCTAGTTTAAGATTAAATCAATGTGGTTTACCAAAAGAAATGGCTTTGGAGTTATTCCAACCTTTTGTAATACATCGTTTAATTATTCAAGGCTTAGTTAATAATATTAAAGCAGCTAAAAAGCTAATACAAAAAAATGATAGTGTTGTTTGGGATGTTTTAGAAGAAGTAATTCATGGACATCCAGTTTTACTAAATAGAGCACCTACTCTTCATCGTTTAGGTATACAAGCTTTTGAACCAATTCTAGTAGAAGGTAGAGCTATAAAATTGCATCCTTTAGTTTGTCCAGCATTTAATGCTGATTTTGACGGAGATCAGATGGCTGTTCATATACCATTATCTCTAGAGGCACAAGCTGAAGCAAGACTTCTAATGTTAGCTCCACATAACTTTTTATCACCAGCTACAGGTCAACCTATTATCATGCCTAGTCAAGATATGGTTTTAGGTTGTTATTACCTAACAGCAAATAATCCATCTGAACATTCTATTATAGAGAATTATTTCTCTTGTCTAAATGATGTCTTAATGGCATATGATAATAAAAAACTAAATTTACATAATTTTATTTGGGTACGTGTTAATAAATTATTTAAGCAAGTTAATACAGAGAATATTTTAATTAAAAAAGAAACAGATATAAATAATAATCAAATTTTCTATTATGAAAATAAAATTTTAAGGTTCAACAAAGATGGTGAGCATCTAGTAACATATATACGTACAACTGTTGGACGTATTTTATTTAATAAAGCAATATATGAATCTTTAATTATAAATTGATTGTGTAATTTTAAAATTTAGGAATATATTTTATGTGGTCTAATTTTAATGAAATGTATTTTTTCAATGATGTTATTGATAAAGCTGAACTAAAGAAAATAATTATTTGGGCTTTTAGAAAATATGGAATTACTCGTGCTTCTAATATGGCAGATAAATTAAAAGATATTGGTTTTTTCTATGCGACTAAAGCAGGAATTTCTCTAAGTCTAGAAGATTTGCGTATACCTCCAGTAAAAAGTAATTTACTTAATCTAACTAATTCTATAATTACTGAAACAGATAAACGTTATAAAAGAGGAGAAATTACAGCTGTTGAAAGATTTCAAAAAATTATTGATACTTGGAATGATGCAAGTGATAATTTAAAATCTGAAGTAATTAGTTATTTTAAACAAACAGATCCTCTAAATCCTATATATATGATGGCATTTTCAGGAGCTAGGGCAAATATTTCCCAAGTAAGACAATTAGTGGGTATGAGAGGTTTAATGTCCGACCCTTTAGGGCAAATTATAGATTTACCTATCTCTAGTAATTTTAGAGAAGGTTTAACAATAACTGACTATTTTATTTCTTCTTATGGTGCTAGAAAAGGTCTTGTAGATACAGCTCTAAGAACAGCAGATTCAGGATATTTAACTCGTAGGTTAGTAGATGTTGCTCAAGATGTTATTGTAAGAGAATATGATTGTAAAACCTCTTCAGGTATCTTATTAGAAGAAATGATAGACCAACAAAAAGTATTAATTGGTTTAAAGCAAGCTTTATTAGGGCGTGTTTTAGCTGAAGATCTTATTGATAATAAGTCAAAAAAAATAATTGCAAAATCTAATCAAAGCATAGGTCCGGAATTAGTAGATAAAATTATAAAATTAAATTTATCAAATATATTAGTCCGATCACCACTTACTTGTTCTTCTCTTAAATCTGTCTGTCAGCTATGTTATGGTTGGAATTTAGCTCATGGGAAAATGGTTGATTTAGGGGAGGCAGTAGGCATTATTGCAGCTCAATCAATAGGTGAACCGGGTACTCAGTTGACAATGAGAACATTTCATACAGGTGGTGTATTTACAGGCCAGTTATCTCAGAATATTTTAAGTGAAGATCAAGGTTATTTATATTATCCTAATAATATTAATGCAATTAAAGTAAGAACAAAACATGGTGATTCTGCAACTTTAATTAATAGTGATTGTCAAATTAAGATATTAAATGCAAAAAAACAAGTAGTATATCAAAATTTATTAAAAGGTTCTTTTTTACTAATTAATAATGGTGATTATGTGAATAAAGGTCAGCTTATTGCACAATATTCTAAAAATAATCGTCTTATTAAAGAAAAAGCACAGAAAACTGTTTTAGCAGATTTTTCAGGAAGTATACATTTTATAGATAATCCAAAAAAGCTAAGTGATATACGAAGTATAAAAGAGGATATGGTTATTTGGGTTCTTGGTGGTAAGGTTTATGATATACCTAGTGAAACTCAACTTATTATAAAAAATAACCAGAAAATACAAGAAAATACTTTATTGGCTTGTAATAAATTATTTAGTCATTATAGTGGTCATATATTTTTAATAAAGAAAAATAATTCATCTAATATTGCAAAATTATTATTAGTAATCTCATCTAAGCTTTATACGAATATAAAAATATCTATAAATATATATCAGGATTATAAGCGTTATATATTAGAGCTGGAAAATAAAGACAGGTTTTTATTGAAGTGTAAACCTAATACAAAAATTTACGATCAACAAATTATAGCTGATATGATATCTGATGCATATAAAACAAAAACAGGAGGTATAATTAAATATTTAGATCTATCGATAATAAAAAGTACTGATAAGGATAATAGTAAGGAAATATATAATATTAATGGCTCAGGTTATATTCTTTGGATTTCTGAAGAAACTCATATCATAAATAAAGATATTTCTCTACTTTTAGTTAGCAATGGTCAGTTTGTAGAAGTAGGTACAGAAATTATTCAAAATATTTTTGCTTGTAATTCTGGTATTGTTGAAATCTTAGAAAAAGATGGTATTATCAGAGAGGTAGTTATTAAACCAGGAGTATTACATAAAGTAGAAATAATTAATAAAGAAAAAGTGTTTTCTAAGCTTAGAGGTTTTTTAAGACCAGGTGAAAAAGTTTTTGGAATATCTACAGATAAATTAGTGTATTGGGAGTATATAAATATTAATCAAAAGCCTTTTATCTTGTTGAGACCTGTAATTATATATGCGGTTCCACAAAAAAATATTTTGTTTAAATACTCTAAAAACTCTTTTAGAACAGATAATTTAGATTTAAAATTAACACGTTGCACTTATTTTAAAGACGGTGAACGCATAAAGTCTGTATCAGGTGTCAATTTAGTTACGACTCATTTGATTTGTGAATTTGATGATAGGAACTTAGGTTTAAAATCATATATTCAACTAGAAGGTGGATCTACTAAACAAGGTCATGATATTAAAGCAGTCTTATTTATGAAATTTATAACGGTTGACTTTTTATCTCTTAAAGATTCTTATTTTAACAATGAGGATCTTTATACTAAAACAACTATTTCAATAAAAAATGGACAATATGTACATTCTAATACGATTGTTGCCAAAACAGATATTTTTACCAAAGTTTCTGGTCAAGTATCTTATATTAAAAATTTAAATAATTCTAGTCAACGTATTTTAATTATTAGTGAATCAAATATATATAAATATTCTATAAATTCTAACCAAATAATTAAAAAAGAATTAAATGATTGGGTTTGTACAGGTGATCATATTACATCAAATATTATATCTGAGTGTTCAGGGAAAATAATAAGTATTGATAATAATCAAGTTACTATTAGGGTTGGTCAACCCTATTTAATTTCAGCAGGTTCATTTTTACATGTATTAAGTGATACTTTAATAAAAAGAGGAGAAAATATTGCTACTTTAATATTTGAAAGGTCAAAGACAGGTGATATTATTCAAGGTTTACCTAGGATAGAAGAAATCTTAGAGGCAAGAAAAAAATCTGATGCAATTTTTAACCCTCATTTATTGTTAGAAGCAAAATTTAATCTATATTTACATCAGGGATTAACAGTTAGCGATGCTACTAGATTAAGTTTCTTAGAGATTCAGATTTTATTAGTGAAAGAAGTTCAATTTGTATATCAATCACAAGGTGTTGATATTGCAGATAAACACATAGAAGTTATCGTTAAACAAATGACCTCTAAAGTTAAAATAGAAAATGGAGGTGATACAGAGTTTTTACCTGGTGAAATAATAGATTTGCAAAAAATAGAGTCAATAAATAAATCCTTAAAGTTAATGAGTAAAAAACAAGCTTTTTATCAACCTATTTTATTAGGAATTACAAAAGCATCATTAAATACAGATAGTTTTATTTCAGCAGCTAGTTTTCAGGAGACAACAAAAGTTTTAACAGAGGCAGCAATCTCTGGTAAATTAGACTGGTTAAGAGGTCTAAAAGAAAATGTTATTATTGGCAGACTCATTCCTGCTGGTACAGGCTTTAATGCTTATAATACCCATCAACAAATAATGTTATCGGTAAATAGTAATTTAGTAACAAATATAAGTAAAGATATTTCTTACACAAATAAAGATGATATTATAATTGATGATAGGCAACAAAGTTATATAAATTTTTTTAATAAATAATTATAGTTATCTGTAATTTTTTATGTTATTATTATCGAAATAATATAGTAAGTTAATAGTTACATCGTTATATATTCTTAATTATAAAAAATTTTTATGTCAATTGTATCTTTAGAAGAATTATTAGAAGCTGGTGTACATTTTGGTCATCAATCTAGAAGATGGAATCCTAAAATGTTTCCTTATATTTATACTGAAAGAAATGGTGTCCATATTATAGATCTTGTCCAAACTGCGCAATTATTGACAGAAGCGTATGAACTTGTGAAAAATTTCTCGAAAGAAGGTAAAACATTTTTATTTCTAGGAACAAAGCGTCAAGCAGCAGGAATAATTGAAAAGGAAGCTATTCGTTCAGATTCCTATTATATAAATCAAAGATGGCTAGGTGGTATGTTGACTAATTGGATTACAATTAGATCTCGCGTTGAAAGATTGAAAAAATTAGAAGAAAAAGCTAATTTAATTGATTCTTTGCCTAAAAAAGAAGCTTCTGTATATCGTAAAGAATTAGAGAAGCTACGTAAACATCTAAATGGTATTAAAAATATGAAAAAATTGCCAGACTTAGTTATTGTAGTAGATCAAAAAAAAGAAACTACTGCTATTCAAGAGTGTAAAACTTTAGGTATACCAATTGTATGTATGTTGGATACAAATTGTAATCCAGAGACAGTTGATGTACCAATACCTTCTAACGATGATGCGATTAGATCAATTAAGTTAATTTTAAGTAAAATAGCAGATGCTATTTTAGAGGGAAGAAATAACTAATTAATATAAAATAAGTGAGGATAATATGCTAGAAAAAGTTTCTGCACAAAATATAAAAGAATTACGTAGTAAAACAGGTGCAGGCATAATGGATTGTAAAAAAGCCTTAGAAGCATCTAATGGAGAGATAGAATTAGCAATAGAGAATTTACGTAAAAAGGGTTTAGCCTCTGCAGATAAAAAGTCTTCTAGAATAGCTACTGAAGGTTTAATTGATGCTTATATTCATTCTGGGAATAGGTTAGGTGTAATAGTTGAGTTAAATTGTGAAACAGATTTTGTAGCTCGTCAGCCAAAATTCCATGCTCTAGCAAAAAATATTGCTATGCAATTAGCTGCATGTCAGGAAGTTCGATATATTTCAATGAGTGATATACCAAGTGAATTTATTTCTAAAGAGCGACATATTGAATCTCAAAAAGAAGATTTATTTAATAAACCTCAAGATGTTAAAGAAAAAATTTTAGAGGGAAGAATGCAAAAAAGGTTACAGGCAGTTACATTAATGAATCAGTCTTTTATAAAAAATCCTGAAGTTTCTATAGAAGAATTAATAAAAGAGCATATTGCTCTATTAGGAGAAAATATAAAAATTCGACGATTTCAAAGGTTTATGCTAGGTGAAGGATTAGAAAAAAAATCTGATGATTTTGCAGAAGAAGTTTCTAAAATGATATATAATAATTAGATAAGGTATTTTTATATAAATAAAAAGAACATAGAATATAAAAATATAGTTTTCTATTATATATATTCTAGTATTACATATTTTATATATTATATGTCAATATAAACTATTATTATAAATTTTGAATTTTCATGTATAAAGAAATTAGTAATCAAGTTTTACCTTCATTCATTAAATTGACTAGTGTAGAAGTTGGTAAACACTTATATTGGAAAATAGGTAGTTATAATTTACATGGTCAAGTTTTTATTGTTTCATGGTTAGTAATATTTGTATTGCTTTTAGTATCTTTTATTGGTACTAGAAAACTAGCTAGAATCCCTAGCAATTTACAAAATTTTATGGAATTTATTCTAGAATTTTTACAAGATATTGCTAAAAATCAAATAGGTGAGCATGAGTATAGGTCTTGGGTTCCTTATATTTCAACATTATTTCTTTTTATTTTAGGTAGTAATTGGGCAGGTGCCTTAATTCCATGGAAACTGATCGTATTACCTGAGGGAGAATTAGCAGCTCCTACTAATGATATAAATACTACTGTAGCATTATCATTGTTAACTTCTTTAGCGTACTTTTTTGCAGGTTTAAGTAAAAATGGCTTAGGATATTTTTTAAGGTACATAGAACCTACTCCTGTTTTATTACCTATTAATATTCTGGAAGATTTTACAAAACCTTTATCTTTAAGTTTTAGATTATTTGGAAATATTTTAGCAGACGAATTAGTAGTAGCAGTTTTTACTCTATTAGTGCCAATTTTAGTACCTTTACCAGTTATGATTTTAGGTTTATTTGCAAGTTCTATTCAAGCATTAATTTTTTCAACTTTATCTGCAGCATACATTGGTGAAGCAATGGAAGGGCATGGAGAACATTAATTAAATTATATTTAGTTAATTTTTTATATATTATTCTAATGAAATCTGTTAATTGTCTATATTTTACCGAAAAAATATAATTATGGATTCTATTATTTCAGCAGCTTCTGTTATAGCAGCGGGTTTAGCAGTTGGTTTAGCAGCAATTGGGCCTGGAATTGGTCAAGGAAGTGCTGCTGCAAATGCAGTAGAAGGTATTGCTAGACAGCCTGAAGTAGAGGGAAAAATTAGAGGAACTCTATTGCTTAGTTTAGCTTTTATGGAATCTTTAACTATTTATGGACTAGTAGTTGCTCTATCACTATTATTTGCGAATCCATATGTTGGTTAAATATTAATTAATTTATATAAAGTCCTTGTTTATTATTTGAAAAGATAAGAAACAGGTCTTTTTATAAATTAAGTATTATAAATTACTTATATTATTACTTATGTATTATTTATTGCTATCATTTATATTAAATATATCTACAGAAGAAACAACAGGGGGCTTATTTGATTTTAATGCTACCTTGCCATTAATGGCCTTGCAATTCATTGTGTTAACAGTAATATTAAACGTCATATTTTATAATCCTGTTAGTAATGTTTTAGATGAAAGAGAAGAATACATTCGTAATAGTTTAACAACAGCATCTACTTCATTATTAAAGGCAGAAGAGTTGACTCAAAAGTATGAAAATGAGTTAGCAAATTCTAGAAAAAAGGCTCAAAATATAATAAAAACAGCTCAAAATGATGCACAAATGCAAGTATCTCAACAGATACAGGACGCTCAAAAGGAAACAGAGTCATTATTAAAAGATATATATGGTCAATTAAACACACAAAAGAATCAAGCACTTAAAACCTTGGAAACTAAAATAGATATATTAAGTGATCAGATAACATCAAAATTATTAGACTATTAATACTTTTATTTTTATAAGCTCAGGTAATATATATTATTAGAATCGTAAATATGCAAATTTTTAACTTTATTAGTATGGATATTAGTTTCAATTCTAATTTTTTGGAAGCTAATGTACTAAATATTTCTTTACTGCTTACTGGTTTAATCTATGTATTAAAGCAATTTTTGGGTTCAAGTTTATCTTCTAGGCAGGAAAAAGTTTTGTTAGCTATATCAGAATCAGAAGAACGTCTAAGTCAGGCAAATATAAGATTAAATGAATCTGAAAAACAACTAGCTCAGACTCAAGTTATTATTGAACAAATTTTAAAAGAAGCTGAGATAACAGCTCAAAAAGTAAGTCAGTCAATATTAGAGCAAGGTAAATCTGATATTGAAAGATTAACAGCTTCTAGTAAAATTAGTATAAACTATGCTGAAAATAAAATTAAGCAACAAATTCAGCAAGAAATTGTATCTTTAGCAATAAATCAAGTAAGTATAAAATTACAAAATCAGATGACATCAGTAATGCAATCAAAGATTATTGATAGAAATATTATACAGCTTAAAGGTAATCTAAAAATATGAAAAACCAAAATTTAATAGAAAAAATCTCTGTTCCTTATGCTGAAGCTTTACTCAATTTAGCAGAAGGCAATAATTTATTATTAGAAGTTAAAAATAATTTGTCCTTAATTTTAGATTTTTTATCAAGTTCTGAAGATTTACAGTTATTATTATCAAATCCATTAATTAATGTAAATACAAAGAAAACTATTCTAAAAAAAATTTTTGAAAAAAACTTAAATCAAACTATTTTAAATTTCTTGTTTGTATTAGTAGATAAACGTAGAATTTCTATTTTATCTACAATTATTAACAAATATTTTGAGTTATCTTATAAAATAGAATCAGTAACACTTGCCGAAGTTACGACAGCTTATGAATTTAGTGAAACTCAACACAATGAGTTGGTAGAAAAAATTAAGAATCTTACACAAACAAATAATATTAAATTAATAATAAAGATAGATTCTAATTTAATAGGTGGATTTATTTTAAAAATAGGATCTAAGATTATTGATACAAGTTTATCTGGTAAGTTAAGACAAATGTCTTTACACCTTAATTCTTAGATATATATTATTTATGCTGTTTAAAATTTTTTATAAAAACTTATATCTTATTAATTATAAAATTATATGGTAAATATTAGACCGGACGAAATCAGTAATATTATACGACAACAAATAGACCAATATAATCAAAATATAGAAATTGCAAATATTGGTACTGTTTTACAGGTTAGTGATGGTATTGCTCGAGTTTATGGATTAGACGAAGTAATGGCTGGTGAATTATTACAATTTGAAGATTCAGATCAGACTATTGGTATTGCCTTGAATCTAGAAAGTGATAATGTTGGTGTTGTTTTAATGGGTGATGGTAGAAATATTTTAGAAGGTAGTGCAGTAAAAGCGACAGGACAAATTGCACAAGTTCCTGTTGGTCAAGATTTTCTCGGGAGAGTAGTAAATCCTCTAGCTAAAGCTATTGATGATAAGGGTATACCCAATACTAATGAAACTAGATTAATAGAATCTTATGCTCCTGGTATTATTGGTCGTCAATCAGTATGCGAACCTTTACAAACCGGAATTACTGCTATTGATGCAATGATACCAATTGGAAGAGGTCAAAGAGAATTAATTATTGGAGATAGACAAACTGGTAAAACTGCTGTAGCTTTAGATACAATTATTAATCAAAAAGGGCAAGATGTTGTTTGTGTATATGTTGCTATTGGTCAAAAAGCTTCATCAGTTGCCCAAGTTGTTTCTGTATTAGAAGAAAAGGGAGCATTAGATTACACTATTATTGTTGCAGCTAATGCAGATGAGCCTGCAACTCTTCAATATATAGCTCCTTATACAGGTGCAGCCTTAGCAGAATATTTTATGTATAAAGGAAAGGCTACATTAGTAATTTATGATGATTTAACAAAACAGGCTCAAGCCTATCGTCAGATGTCTCTATTACTACGTAGACCACCTGGTAGAGAAGCGTATCCAGGAGATGTATTTTACTTACATTCAAGACTTTTAGAAAGAGCAGCAAAATTAAATAAAGATTTAGGTGGAGGTAGCATGACTGCACTACCTATTATTGAAACACAAGCAGGAGATGTATCTGCATATATTCCAACAAATGTAATTTCCATTACAGATGGTCAGATATTTTTATCAAGTGACTTATTTAATTCTGGAATAAGACCTGCTATTAACGTTGGTATTTCTGTATCACGTGTAGGATCTGCGGCACAAATCAAAGCTATGAAACAAGTTGCCGGCAAATTAAAGCTAGAGTTGGCACAGTTTGCAGAGTTAGAAGCTTTCTCTCAATTTGCATCTGATCTAGACAAAGCTACTCAGAATCAATTAGCTCGAGGTCAAAGATTAAGAGAGATATTGAAACAGGCGCAAAATTCACCAATATTAGTTCATGATCAAGTAGCTACTATTTATGCTGGTATTAATGGATATCTTGATGACATAGAATTGCCTAAAGTCCAAGATTTTATATCTGCCTTAAAGGAAGATTTACGTAACTCTAAACCTGAATTCGAAAAAAGTATTAATGACACAAAAAAACTAGGTCCAGAAGCAGAAAATGTATTGAAACAAGCTATACAAGATGTTAAACAAACCTTTCTAGTTTAGCTTGATAGATACTATAGTATAGTTATTTAATGAATAATACTTATTTTTATTAAATAGCTATTTATATTCTTTAATTATTGAATCATATCCATAAGAATCAATTTTTTTAGCTATTTCAGAATTACCTGTATAAATAATTTCTCCTTTATCCATTATATGTATATAATCTGGTTTAATATAATCTAAAAATTTTTGATAATGTGTAATTATTAGTAAACAATTATTATCTGTTTTTAATTGATTAATTGTTAATGATATATCTTTTAATGCATCTATATCGAGTCCAGAGTCTATCTCATCTAATAAAAAAATTTTACTGTCAAGTAAAGACATTTGCAAAATTTCATTCTTCTTTTTTTCTCCTCCAGAAAATCCTTCATTAACATTTCGATTTAAGAAATCTGTTTTCATATTTATAGCAAAAGCTTTTTTATGAACTAGTTCATAAAAAGACAATGGATCTAATTCTTTTTGTTTATTTGCTTTTTTAATAGAATTATATGATAATCTCAAAAAATCCAAATTACTAACTCCAGGTATCTCAACTGGATATTGAAATCCTAAAAATATACCTTTATGAGCTCTTTTATCTGCTTCTTTATTTGTAATATTTTCTTCTGTTAAATAGATACTCCCATTATTAATTTTGTAATTAGGGTGTCCAGCAATTACTTTAGCTAATGTACTTTTTCCAGATCCATTTTTTCCCATAATTGCATGAATCTCACCTGAATTAATGCGAAGGTTTAAATTTTTTATAATATTTTCTTTATCTACAGATACAGATAAATTGTTAATTTCTAAAATATTTTTTTTTGTCATAATTATATAAATATAGGCTATCCAACTGTATTTTCTAATTTTAAATTAAGTAAACGGTCAGCTTCTGCTGCAAATTCCATCGGCAATTCATTTAAAATATCTCTACAAAAACCATTTACTATTAATCCTAATGCTTCTTCTATATTAATACCTCTTTGTAAAAAATAAAATATTTGTTCTTCACCAATTTTAGAAGTTGATGCTTCATGTTCAATTTTGGAAGATGGATTTTGCACTTGTATATAAGGAAAAGTGTTAGCTTTACATTTATTTCCTAATAATAGTGAATCACACTGTGAGTAATTACGAGAAAAATGAGATTTTGCTCCAACTTTTACTAATCCTCTATAACTATTAATTGACTTACCTGCTGAAATTCCTTTAGATATAATTTTGCTTCTAGTATTACTTCCTATATGTATCATTTTACTTCCTGTATCAGCTTGTTGATAATTATTAGTTAATGCAATAGAAGAAAATTCTCCAACAGAATTATTTCCTAATAAGATACAACTAGGGTATTTCCAGGTAATTGATGATCCTGTTTCAACTTGTGTCCATAGAATCTGAGAATTATTTCCTATGCATACACCTCTTTTAGTTACAAAATTATAAATACCTCCTTCTCCTTTTTCATTACCAGAATACCAATTTTGTACCGTAGAATATTTGATGGTTGCATTTTCTAATGCGACTAATTCAACGATAGCTGCATGTAATTGATTTGTATCGAATTGTGGTGCTGTACATCCCTCTAAATAACTAACATAACTGTTAGAATCTGCAATGATTAAAGTTCTTTCGAATTGTCCTGAATCTTTATTATTAATTCTAAAATAAGTTGAAAGTTCTAGTGGACAGCGTGTATTAGGAGGAATATAACAGAAGGATCCGTCTGTAAATACTGCTGAATTAAGAGCAGCATAGAAATTATCTCCAGATGGAACCACTGAACCTAAATATTTTTTTATTAGATTAGGATATAGTCGAATTGCTTCACTGATAGAACAAAAAATAACTCCCGCTTCTGCCAATTCTTTTTTAAACGTTGTAGCTACAGAAACACTATCAAATACAGCATCAATTGCAACATTTGTTAATCGTTTTTGCTCATTTAAAGGTATTCCTAGCTTATCAAAAGTTTGAAGTATTTTAGGATCTACATCTTCTAAACTGTTTAATGTTTTCTTTTTCTTAGGAATAGAATAATATATTAAATCATTATAATTAATTTTAGAATATAGCAGTTTACTCCATGCTGGTTCTGTCATTTTCAGCCATTTTTTGTATGCTCTTAATCTAAATGATTTTAAATATATAGATTCTTGTTTTTTATTTGATAGTGTTTCAATAATCTTTTCATTTAATCCTTTAGGAAAATATTCTGAGTCAATATCAGTATAAAAACCATATTTATAAGGTTTATTTAAAAAACTATCGATAGTGTCATCTTGTAAATTTATGTCTTTATTCATTAATCAATAAAATTAAAGTAATATAAATATTATAATAAAATTCTTACTATATAAGTCAAAATAATATTATACTAAATTATTTAAGTTGTTTATTTTTATGTCTAATCCTCTATTCCATAAAATCTTTGAAATATAAATTATCTCATTAAAAGTACTAATCATAAAGTGGTATATAACTTTATATATTATATAGATCATGTATTTTGATTGTATAATATTATAATGTTTTATTTTACTGATCGTATATACTAAATTTAGATTAAAAATAATTCTTTCTAAAAGTTGGGAAGAGTATAATAATAAAGTTATCAGATAATTATCTTTAAATAAATAATTGAATACAGAATGAATAATTTTACTTATGTATAAAAGAGTATACTCATATGAAGTAGTTAGGTGTAAAATAGATATTATTATAAAATATATTAGATGTATTAGTATAAGTTTACTGAAAAATGTTATAATAAAGAATTTTTTATAATTTTTTATATATTGATAAATATATTTTTTGAAATACAAGCTATTCAAAATATAATATAATAATAATATAAAAAAAATCTTTTTTTTATGCCAGCTTTTTTTTTTCTTACTTATATAAAAAAATAAAATACATTTCAATAGTAAAATAAAGAATAAAGAGATTAATTGTGAAGTATTTATATACGGTAAACTCAATAAAATAATAAAAACAGTCATTAGTTTTATATTTATTTTGATTTCATGAAATATTGTATAAGGAGATTGTAAATATTGACGATATAATGATAGGTGTGATAGACTCATTTAGATAAAAATTTATTAATTATATGTTATAATTTAACTTATATATAGGGTAGATGGCGAAATCGGTATACGCATCATACTCAAAATATGACAACTTAGGTTATGAGGGTTCAATTCCCTCTCTACCCATGATATTTTATTATATGTATTAATATTTAAGAAAATGAAAAAATGTCTTTATTAGTTATAGGAAGTACAGGAACATTAGGTAGGCAAGTTGTAAGAAGAGCTATTGATGAAGGTTTTCAAGTAAGATGTTTTGTGCGTAATTTTCGTAGAGCATCCTTTTTAAAAGAGTGGGGAGCTGAGTTAGTTTATGGCGATCTAAAATCTCCAGAAACTATACCAATGACCTTATATGGTGTTACTGCTGTCATTGATTGTTCAACATCAAGAGTAGAAGATTTATATAATTCTAAGCAGATAGATTTAATCAGTAAACATATTTTAATAGAATCAGCTGTTAAAGCTAAAATAAAGCATTATATTTTTTTTTCTTTCTTAAACTCTGATAAATATGAACAAATTCCTTTAATTAAGCTTAAATCACTGATTGAAAATAAGTTAATAAATTCCAGATTAAATTATAGTATTTTCAAATTATCAGGATTTTTTCAAGGTCTTATTAATCAATATGCAGTTCCTATTCTAGATCAAAAATCTATTTGGATAACAGGCGAACAGACATCTATTGCTTATATAAATACACAAGATATAGCTAAAATTAGTATAAAAAGTTTGTCTTTACAAAGTACAAATAAACAAGTATTTAATTTAGTAGGAAGTAAAAGCTGGACATCAATAGAAATAATAAAATTGTGTGAAAAAATCTCTGGTAAGCGTGCAAAAATTTCTAAAGTCTCTAAAAATATTCTATATTTTTTAAGAAAATTCACTAAATTTTTTCAGTGGACATGGAATATTTCTGATAGGTTATCTTTTGTAGAAGTTTTATATAAAAACGATAATTTTGTTAGTTCAATGGAAAAAGTTTATGAAGTTTTTAATTTAAAAAATAATGATATAGAATCTTTAGAAAACTATCTTGCTGAATATTTTCAAAAAATTATGAATAAGTTAAAACAATTAAATTATAAAAATATAAATCAATTAGATCAAAATAATTTTTAAAAATATGTTAAAAACTTCTATTTTTACTGGTCAAATATTAAATTTTATTAAGTTACAAGGAAAAAAAAAACTTTATCATTAATACTCTTTTCTATTCCTAATAATAAAAAAAGTTTATCTTTTTTTTCTTTATCAGTTTACATATTTGATGATGATATAAATGATCTATTTTCTTTTCTTAATGTAGGCGATATATGTACTTTCGAAGGTGAATTATTTTTAGATTATCGTCTCCATTATGAAATATCTGTATATTTAGAATCAATTTATTTATGTAATGATAAAATATTAGCATAAATAAATAAAATTATTTTTACCATGTTTAAGGATTGAGTTTATGTTAACCTTGAAAATTTTTGTTTATACTACTGTAATTTTTTTTATTTCACTTTTTTTCTTTGGGTTTTTATCAAATGATCCCTCTAGAAATCCAAACAGAAAAGATTTAGAATAATATTTTATTTTAAGATTTTTCTTGTTAATAAATAAATAGCGTCTAAATAACGACGCTATTTGTTATAAGTTAGTTTTTATATATGATGTAAAAGAAGTAGATAAATATATATTATTTATTTTTAAAATTCCTATAATAATATTAAAACTACTATTTATATTATAAATATATTCATTGTAAATAGTATTATTGTTAGATTTATGAGAAATTTTAATTATATTATTATTAATATAATTAATAGTATATATATTTTTATTTTTTTTTAATATATTAATTTTATTTACATATTTTCTGTTTGAAGATATGTAAGAAGAAAAATAAGTTTCTTTATTTGTTAATCTATAAAATTTTAAAGTATAGATGCCATCTAAATTGTTTTTTTCTTTAATAGTTATTTTTTTTTCGTATTTATATATATTTCTTGTTTGAAAAATAAAAATACTTTTTTGTACTATCCAACTGCCCAAAAAGTTATTAAGTATATAATTGTAATCTATACTTAGGGGTAAATTATTCATCCTATATTTAATTTCCAATTTAACTGTTGATATTTATACTAAAATTATAAATAAATAAAAAAAAGATACTTTTATTTATATTATATTGTTGTAATAACAACAATATACAAATATGAAATATATTAATTTATAAGCTAACTATCATATTTATTTTTATTATATGTTTAAATTAACTTCATAAAATCAGTAAATTTTATTATGCATCTTCGATTTGGCAACTATATATTTATACTATGAAATATTGGAATTTAAAAAAAATTAATCAACTGGCCTTAGAAAAAACAGGTATTATACCTCGTTCTATTAGTAAGTTATTTGATAAATTCAAGCAAGAATTAAACCCTAATGCTGAAATAGAAGCTTTAGAAGAATTTAAAGTTGCAAGATATCAAACATTGTCATCAGTTAAATACATCCTTATTTTATTAATTGTGCCAATATTGATAAACCAAATTTCTAAAACTTTTATATTAGATCCTACTATTAATTATTTTTGGAATAAGACAAGTCATTATATCTTTTTAAATGAATCTCAAGAAGAAAGGGCTTTTGCTGAATTACAACGTTTTGAAGAGAAAATACATTTTGAAATTCTTATAGGTAAACTCAATAATTTATCATCTTCAAGTATAGAAAAAAAAATGATACAAAAAGCATTAGATATAGCATCATATTACTCAAATGAAAGTTCTAATGCAATAAAAAATATTTTAGCCGATTTAACCTCAATTATTTTTGTTTTAACTGTTTTAATTCTCAATAAAAGACAATTTTCTATACTTAAATCTTTCCTAAATGAGTATATTTATGGTTTAAGTGATACAGCAAAAGCATTCTTAATTATCTTATTTACGGATATATTTGTCGGTTTTCACTCACCTCATGGATGGGAGATTGTTATAGAAGCTATTCTTCGTCATTTTGGTTTACCAGAAAATAGAGATTTTATTTTTATTTTTATTTCAACTTTTCCAGTAATGTTAGATACAATATTCAAGTATTGGATCTTTAGATACTTAAATAAAATATCGCCTTCTGCAGTCGCAACTTATCATAATATGAACGAGTAAAATCATGATAATTGATTTTTTTTATATATTTGTTTATATTAATCTTATCAATAAGCATCTGTGGCCGAGAGGCCGAAGGCAGCGGACTCATGTGCGACCCGTTTTTTAGGTGTTAAAGGTTCAATATAAGTACCAATAGCTAACTGAAAATAAAACTTGTTGTAAACTATATTTTTTTTATCAGTGGAAATCTGATTATTCTAAATCATGAATAATATCTATTAGTCAATTTATCTATATAATTGCCTTTCATATATTTAAATAAAGCAGACTAATAGGAAAATTAATAAGATTAGTAAAACAAATCTTTGTATGAAGTACTAAATTAAATAATTTTTATTATAGCGATATATTATATAAAATTATAAACCCTTAAGCTTTTTTATTGTGAGTTAAAATAAGCATGATTGTTATAAGAGGTTTTTAGTATATAAAACGAAATCTAAGTTAATTATAAATATAAAAAATATGGAACGGAGTAACTAATTAGTAAAAAAATATAGATTACGTATCTAATATTAGTAAGGCACTCTATTACTATTTAGTCAGAAACAATAATAAGCAAAAAATATTGCTAACGTATTGTACTTATTTTAAATTAAAACAAATATATTCTGTTTATGTATTATAGACTAATACATGGTATCAGTGAAAATACTTTATATTCTTTACCCTGGTATCAAATTTATAGTAGGATAAAGGTTATACAAAATAAGATATATGAAGGTACACTTAAATGTAGATTTAATTTTGTTAAAAAATTGCAATTATATTTATTAAATTCTATTGATAGCAATATATTATCTATACAATTAATTTTAAAAAAATTTCTTGTCTGCTCTAATAAAAAAGAGATAAAACCATGTATTTTTTTTTATCAAGAAAGAAAAGACGAATTAAATAATGAATATAAAAATTTTTACTATCTTTATAAGCTAATAAAAGATCAATTAATTTATATTTCTGATTGGCCAAAGCAGCTTGCAAAAGTAAAAAAAAGCTTCTTTTATATAAGTTTCTCAAATTTTAAATATGTCGATTATGTATACAAATATGATATGTGTCATACAGATCATATTTATAAGTTTAAACAAATTATTTTAAGTAGAGAAATTTTGTATAAAAAGTGTTATAAGATCTATTTTTATAAGTCTATCTTAAAATTTTTACTGTCAAACAGTAAGTTAAAAAAAAATATAAAGATGGAGAAATTAGAAATAAATTTAAATTGGTATTGTATGTATAATAATAAATTAAATCAATATAAATATAATGAATCATTATTAAATGAATTAGATTTAATTAATGTTATTAAAAGAAAAGATTTAATCGCATATTTATTAAACAATAATAATCTATATAATATACTAATATTTGAAAGTAATTACATTGTAAGTTATTTTCTAAAAAATTCTTATATTAGTATTAATAATATACTGTACTTTTTTTTGAAAAAAAGATATAAAAATATTTTATATAATTATAAAAATATAAAAAATTATTCAAAGTCCTTTTTTATTAATTTTTATATGATGCAAAAAAACAAAATATATTTAAATTTATTTAGGTAAGTTGAAGCCATATGAAATGAAAGTTTCACGTATGGTTTTATGAAGCGATTTTAAATGAAGTCGACTTTAATAATCCGCCATCCTATGAGGACGTCGCTGGTTCGAATCCAGCCAGATGCATATTTAGTAAAAAATATTTTAATTGATATTAAGATAGATTAGTAACAAGCGGGTAGCGGGAATCGAACCCGCATCATTAGCTTGGAAGGCTAAGGTTTTACCACTAAACTATACCCGCTTACCTAATATATAATATCATACTATTAAGTACATATCAATATACTTTTATCTTATAGTTAGTTATCTAATCCTTCAATTTTTACTCCTAAAAATTTTGATAAAGTAACAGCTTGTTTTTCTATATTAGATATTGTTATAACTTGCGCTGCTTTTGTAATTGGTATTTCTCTTGTATCTTTCATTTTTATATAAATTTCACTCTTTGATAAAAAACCTTTTTCAATAGAAACTTTAATAGAATTAATTTCTTTAATATTATATAGTAATTTAAGTGTACGATTTTTACCAGGGAAACCTAGTCTAAAAATTATAATTATACCTTTAGCTACATTAAACTCGTTATATCCACTACCTACGTTTAAAATAATTGTATACCATAAAAAAATACTTAATAAGATACCTATTGTACCGTAAAAAGTTATTACAGCACCCTGAGGTAAAAATGACAATTCATTGTTAGCAAATAAAGGAATTAGCATCGTATTTAAATAACTAGATAAACCAGTAAAAAAAAAACCAAATCCTCCTAATCCTATTATAGTTGCCCACCAATAATTACTAAATCTACGAGATCCAACGATTTTATCTATTTTTATTTGTGACATATTTAATATACTAATTTATATTTATAAAAAAAGGGTAATCATTTTTTTTGTCAAAAAATAGATTAAATAAGTTTAATTGCTTGTAGGCCAAAATATAAAGTTAGAGCTAAAGTAGTGAAAATAGATATAAATATTAAATAACTTATTATAAGAGACATATTTTTTATTTCCTTTCTTATTTTTTATTTTATTAATAACGGATAATATATAATATAATTAATTTATATATACAAACGCTTAATATTTTACTTAAAATCACTAAATATTTGATATTTTATTAATTATATGATTACATTTTAACATTAATTGTTTAAAAAAGTAGATATAAACATAAGAAAAAACATGACAGATTTTATAAAACCCTATAATAATGATGCTTTTGTCGGAAATTTATCAACACCAATTAGTACATCTAGCTTTACAAAAAATTTGTTAAGCAATTTACCTGCATATAGAAGAGGTTTATCACCTTTATTAAGAGGACTAGAAATAGGTATGGCTCATGGTTATTTTTTATTAGGACCTTTTGATAAATTAGGACCATTAAGAAATACAGATATTGCTTTATTATCTGGTTTTCTTTCAACAGTAGGTCTAGTTGTTATATTAACAACTTGTTTATCAATGTATGGAGCTGTATCCTTTGATGTTAATAAAGATGATAGTAAAGACTTACTACAAACTTCTAGAGGATGGGGACAATTTACAGCTGGTTTTTTAGTAGGATCTGTAGGTGGCGCTGGTTTTGCTTACTTACTATTAGCTAATATTCCAATTGTGCAAAATCTAGGTATAGTTTAAAATGATGTATTTCACTTAATTAATCTGAAAATAAGTTATCTAAAGCTAGTAAAGGGACTTGAACCCATAACCTGCTGATTACAAATCAGCTGCTCTACCAATTGAGCTATACTAGCATTTATTATATAAAAATCTATAAGGTACAATTTATAGCAGTAAAAAATTTTGCTTTTTATTTGCTATTTTGTACTTAATAAAATAATATATTATTGAAGGCTCAACCTAATTTTTCATTTTTACTCATCTAAAGTAAAGTAAGAGTTTTTCATGCTATGATCAACATAGAAGCTAATTGTCTCATTTAAACAAATAGATGACCAGCCAACTGGTAGATTTGAATTTGTTTCTTCTTCATCTACATCTCTATAAAAATGAATTTCAATATCATCAATATATCTAGCATTTTTTAAATTTATATCAAACTTCATATATGATTCCTTAAAATAATCCAGTACACTTAGTTGTTAGTTCTTTATTCTCTATAAAAATTACAAACTCTATATATAGAAATATGATATCATATTTTCTTTTAATTGTCACTACTTAAACAGTATAAAATTTTTATACTTTTATTTTATGCAGAGATTTTAATACCTTTGTGGATATACGTATACGTAACCAACATTTTTTATTTACTGACCAAATTTTTTTATATTGTAAATTAACATGTTGCTTTTTTTTTGTTCTGACATGAGAGTGAGATACAGCATGACCATTATTTGCTTTTTTTTTAGAAATTTTACATATTTTAGGCATTATATTTATAGTTTAATTTTTTATAAAAATTTTTTATTCTTATCCAGTATTTAATAACAATAGTTATTAAAGATATTTTTTGATTTTATTTATTAATGTGGATTTAGGAACAGCACCTATTACTGTGTCAACTTTTTCTCCTTTAATGAATACCATGACAGTTGGAATGCTCCTAATACCATATTTATCAGCGATAGTAGGACTTTTATCAGTATTTATTTTTACAACTTTTACACTACCATTAAAATCATTAGCAATTTCCTCTATAATGGGAGCTATCATTCGACAAGGACCACACCAAGGAGCCCAAAAATCTACTAAAACTGGAAGACTAGATTGTATAACCTCTTTATTAAAAGAGTCATCTTGAACTTGTGATACCACCTATATTTCTCCAAAATTTTTTCTTATCTTAATATTAACATAAAAAATCCATATTTGCTATTTTTTATAAAATTATTATAATTAAATAAACTTATCACCATTATAAGTAATATTGCCATTACTTGATTAATATATAATGATAAATTTATATATAAAGTTAAATAAGTATATAAATATAATAAGATAAACTTAGTTATTTTTTATATCTAATTAACTTTATATTTAATTTAATGATACTGCCTTAAACTCAAGGAGGAATAAATGTCTAATTCTGTTTCTGTAGAAGAAAGAACTAGAATTAAAAATGAGCGTTATGAATCTGGTGTAATTCCATATGCAAAAATGGGATACTGGGATCCAGAATATGTAATTAAAGACACAGATATTTTAGCTTTATTTCGTGTAAGTCCACAACCAGGTGTTGATCCTGTTGAAGCTTCAGCGGCAGTAGCAGGCGAATCATCTACAGCTACTTGGACTGTAGTATGGACTGACTTATTAACAGCTTGTGATCTGTATCGTGCAAAAGCATATAAAGTAGAAGCAGTACCTCAAACTTCTGATCAATATTTTGCATATATAGCTTATGATCTTGACTTATTTGAAGAGGGCTCAATTGCAAACTTAACAGCATCTATCATCGGTAATGTATTTGGTTTTAAAGCTGTTAAAGCATTAAGATTAGAAGATATGCGTATACCAATTGCTTACCTAAAAACTTTCCAAGGTCCAGCTACAGGTATTGTTGTAGAAAGAGAACGTATGGATAAATTCGGTAGACCTTTTCTTGGTGCAACTGTAAAACCAAAATTAGGTCTATCTGGAAAAAATTATGGACGCGTAGTTTATGAAGGTTTAAAAGGTGGTTTAGACTTTTTAAAAGATGATGAAAATATTAATTCTCAACCATTCATGCGTTGGAAAGAAAGATTCCTATACTCAATGGAAGCTGTAAACCGCTCTATAGCAGCTACAGGTGAAGTGAAAGGACATTATATGAATGTTACGGCTTCAACAATGGAAGATATGTATGAAAGGGCTGAATTTGCTAAAGAATTAGGTACAGTTATTATAATGATTGACCTTGTAATTGGATATACAGCTATTCAAAGTATGGGAATTTGGGCTCGTAAGAACGATATGATCTTACATTTACATCGTGCTGGTAACTCAACTTATTCTCGTCAAAAAATTCATGGTATGAATTTTAGAGTAATTTGTAAATGGATGCGTATGGCAGGTGTTGACCATATTCACGCAGGAACTGTAGTTGGTAAATTAGAAGGTGATCCTGCAATGATCAGAGGATTTTATAATACTCTATTAATGCCTGCTCTAGAAATTAATCTTCCACAAGGTATATTCTTTAAACAAGATTGGGCTTCTTTACGTAAAGTAACACCAGTAGCTTCAGGTGGTATTCATTGTGGACAAATGCATCAGTTACTAGATTATCTTGGTAATGATGTAGTATTACAATTTGGGGGCGGAACAATTGGGCATCCAGATGGTATTCAAGCAGGTGCAACAGCGAATCGTGTAGCTTTAGAAGCAATGGTAATTGCAAGAAATGAAGGCCGCGACTATGTGAAAGAAGGACCACAAATTTTACGTGAAGCCGCTAAAACATGCGGTCCTCTACAAACAGCATTAGACTTGTGGAAAGATATTACATTTAACTATACTTCTACAGATACAGCTGATTTCGTAGAAACTCCAACAGCTAACGTTTAAATAACTAAGATAAACTTATTTAAATTAAACTAAAAGATATTAACAACATATTATAAGGGGTATACAATAGTGAGATTAACACAAGGAACTTTTTCGTTTCTACCAGACTTAACAGATGAGCAAATCAAAAAACAAATTGAGTATGCAAAAGCTCAAAATTGGGCAGTTAACATAGAATATACAGAAGATCCTCATCCAAGAAACAACTTTTGGGAATTATGGGGTCTTCCTTTATTCGAATTTAAAGATGCTCAAACAGTTATGTTTGAAATTGAAAGCTGTCGTAAGCAACATCCAACAAAATATATCAAAGTAAACGCTTTTGATAATACAAGAGGTGTTGAAAGTTGCTCATTATCTTTTATTATTAACAGACCATCATACGAGCCTGGTTTTGAACTAGTAAGAACAGAGGATGTTAGTAGAAATCAAAGATACTCTTTCCGCAGTTATGCTACTAGCAATAATCCAGAAGGTTCTAGATACTAAATTATACAATATCTTTAAAAATAATTAAGAAATATAGATAACAAAAAAATAAAAAATCAAATTATACTGATTTTTTATTTCATATATTACAAAAATAATAAAAATGAATCAAAACTATTCAGATGACACTCTAGTAAATTTGCAAGAAGAATACGATAAAACAAATATACAGGAAATTATTGATGAATTTGAAAGAGAATTAATTGGTTTAAGACCCGTAAAAACAAGAATTAAAGAAATAGCAGCTCTTTTATTAATAGATAAATTAAGGAATAAGTTAGAATTAGTTTCAGGTAACCCAGGTTTACATATGTCTTTTACAGGTAGTCCTGGAACAGGAAAGACCGCTGTAGCTACAAAGATGTCTGATATTCTATATAGACTAGGATACATTAAAAAAGGTCATCTATTAACAGTAACTAGAGATGATCTCGTTGGTCAATATATTGGGCATACTGCACCTAAAACAAAAGAAGTTCTTAAGCAGGCTATGGGTGGAGTACTATTTATAGACGAGGCATATTATCTTTATAAACCTGATAATGATAGAGATTATGGTGCTGAAGCAATTGAAATATTACTGCAAGTTATGGAAAATCAGAGGGATGATCTTGTTGTAATATTTGCAGGTTATAAAGATAAAATGGATAAATTTTATGAGTCTAATCCTGGATTATCATCAAGAGTAACCAACCATGTAGATTTTCCTGATTACACTTCAGAAGAATTATTACAAATCTCTGAGCTAATGCTAGAAGAGCAGCAATATAAATTAACTGAAGAAGCAAAAAAAGCATTATTAGAATATGTTAATAGAAGAAAAAAAGGAGCAAATTTTGCAAATGCCAGAAGTATGCAAAATGCTCTTGGAAGAGCAAGAATGAGACAGGCGGATAGAATTTTTAGTCAAGCTAATAAAGTATTAACAAAAAACGATTTAGTTACTATTGAAGCAAATGATATACTTCAAAGTAGGTTTTTTGCGGAAATTTCTTAAAATAAAGTTTTTTTATTAAACATTATTGACAATATATTTATTTTTAGATAAATTATTTGTATATAAAAAAATACTTAGGCGGCATGGCCAAGTGGTAAGGCAGAGGATTGCAAATTCTTTATCCCCAGTTCAAATCTGGGTGCCGCCTTAAGCGGTAATAATAATATAAAAAAAGGGGATGTGGTGGAATGGTAGACACAACAGACTTAAAATCTGTTGATCTTTTTTGATCGTGAGGGTTCAAGTCCCTCCATCCCCATAAATTTTAACTAAATATATGACTACGATTTTTTTCATTCTTATAATTTCTTAAAGATTCTGTATTAACATTAGATTCTCTAGTTAAGGCTATTTTTCCTGTCCTAACAATTTCTACTACCTGATATTGTTTCAGCAATTTTTCCATAGCTACTATTTTTCCTGGATCTCCAGTTAATTCAAGTATTAAATATTCATAAGATAAGTCTACAACTTTAGCTCTAAAGATACTAGCAATTTCTAAAATATAAGATCTATGTATTTGCTTAACTTTTATTTTAATTAACATTAATTCACGTTCAACACATGGAATATTGGTAATATTCTGAACTTTCAATACATTAATTAATTTATATAATTGCTTAATCACTTGTTCAATAGTCCTATTATCTCCTATAACACTTATAGTTATCCTAGATATACCATGTTTCTCTGTTGATCCTACTGCTAAAGTCATAATATTAAAACCTCTTCGTGCAAATAAACCAGATATTCTTGATAATACTCCTGATTCATCTTGAACAAGAACAGAAATTGTATTCTTCATAATTTTTATTACTTTGTTAACAATTTTTATATAATAAACTTATATATATTTAATGTTATAATAATTTATATATATTTACCATTATTTTATAATCAGTTACGATATCTATATAAAAAAATATTGACGCACAAAATAAATTGAAACACAAATATAACGAACAACATACTATTAATGAGCATATAAAATATGCTAAAGTAAGATTAATAGATACATTAGGTGGCCAACTAGGTATATACTCTACAAATGATGCTCTAAAAATTGCTAATGACCAAGAGTTAGATCTAGTAATGATTAGTGATAAATCAATACCACCTGTTTGCAAAATAATCGATTACGGAAAATATAAGTTCACTCAAGAAAAAAAAGCAAAAGAAGCAAAGAAAAAACAGCATAACATTTCTGTAAAAGAAGTAAAGATGCGATATAAAATAGAGGAGCATGATTATAAAGTTAGAGTGAATCAAGCTCTACGCTTTTTGCAATCTGGAGATAAGGTTAAAGCAACAGTTATATTTAAAGGGAGAGAAATACAACATTTAAACTTGGCAATTGAATTACTCAATAAGATGGCTCAAGATTTAAAAGAAGTTGCTGAAATACAGCAACTTCCTACAAAAGATGGAAAAAATATGATTATGATATTATCACCACAGAAGAATAAGAATTAAATTATTGATTATATTATATTAGGAGTATGTTATGTCTCGATATATAGGACCTAAATTACGCATTTGTAGAAAATTAGGTGAACTACCAGGACTTACAAAAAAAGTGTCTAAAAAAACTTCACCTGCAGGTGAACATAATCAACAAATGCGTAAACGCTCAGAATACGCACTTAGATTAGAAGAAAAACAAAAATTAAGGTTTAATTATGGATTAAGTGAAAAACAATTACTAAAAAATATAAAGATTGCAAAAAAGGTACAAGGATCTACAGGAATAATTCTACTACAAATATTAGAAATGAGGTTAGATAATACAATTTTTAGATTAAATTTAGCTCCAACTATTCCTGCTGCTAGACAATTGGTCAATCACGGTCATATATTTGTTAATAATAGAAGAGTTTCTATTGGTAGCTATCAATGTAAACCAGGAGATATTATTAATATCCAAAAAAAAAATGCCTCTATTGAATTAGTAAAAAAGTATATCCAATCACCTGGCTTAGCTAATATCCCTAATCATCTAGAAATTGATAAACAGAACTTAACAGCAAAGGTTAATGGTATAATAGATAGAGAATGGGTTGCTTTAGAGCTTAATGAGCTATTAGTAATTGAGTACTATTCAAGAAAATAATACTCATTTTATATACGATTATTTAATTTGTAGGATATTTACTTAGTAAAGAATAAAAAATTTCCTTAGATTGATTTCTTATATTCATCATATAATTATTAAGTGAATCATAAACATTTTTTTTAGAATGTTTATAATACTTAATAAATTGATAAGTTTCTAAAGAAGGAATGAATATATAATCAGAACTATTATTTTCAGATCTCATAAATTTTTCTAAATTAGATACAAGTAAATTTGGTTTATTAGGCAAATTATAATGGGGATAATCATATTTAAACTTATGCCATGCATTAACTGCTGTTTGATAATTAAGAAAAATAGCTTTATATTGAATTAATTTTTTATCTCTAGAAATACTATAAAAATAATTAATCACTTTTAAATTACTAGATTTTGTGTCTTTAACTTGTATAGGCTGAATTATATAAATTGGTTGTCCTTGAAAATAATTATGACCAATTTGTTGATTTTTATCTAAAGTAACATGACGATAATATTGGTATTTCTTTATTAAACTACTTACTTCTTTTAAATCAGGAATAAGTCTAAATTCTGTATTATAGATGTAAGAATAGATCAATTTATAATATATATTTATTTGACTAGTATATAATTTAACAAAGTTATATTTATAATTATAAAAAGTTACAGACTTATTTATAATATAATCTTTATACTCTGAAGCATCTCTAAAGTTCATAAATAACAAGCCTAAATATGCCTTTTTTTGACTTATATTTTTTATAACATGATTATTATACCAACCGTATAATGGATTGAAAATATTATTATTCAAAAAAATTTTATCTGGCGATTCAGACATAATAATATGATTTTTTTGATTAACTAATATAAAAACAGGTAAATTATTAATATCTACTTTTTTACTCGCATTTATTGATGCGATAGGTTGTACACTCGAAAAACCATTTTTTAGCCATAAAAAATATTTATATAGGCTATATATATACCAATTTAATCCTTTACGCCAGACATATTTTAAGTATGTTGGACTTTTCTGATTATAAGAGAATGTTTCACTTTTTTTACTATTATTAGTTGAATCTACTTCAATTTTTCCTTGTATTAAATCTCTATTAAAGTCAGATAGAAATTTTTTTTGAGCGCTACCTTGATAAGTTAAAAATCCTTTTAATTTTAATTGATTTGTATAATCATCAGATAATTGATTTGTTGTAGAAATAAAAACAATTTCTTGCCAATATTGATTAATTAATTGACTCCAAAAATTACGAGATATGAATCGATAGTCTATTGTTTTATTTAAAACACTATTATTTAGCTTAGAAATAAGAATAGGTTGGTTCTTATTATTATAATAAATTGAAGCTTTAACCTTATTATGATTACTTAATGTGAATAATTGACAGTCTAATTTATCAATGTATTTGAAATAATTTTTAGAAATTGTATAAAATATGGTCATTAAGTTTTATAATAAATAAAAAATAATATAAATATATTATAGTAATAGATAATAAATCAAATGACAATATCTTTCCATAAGAATGGAACTGGAGGGAATTGAACCCACGTCCATATTGATATTTAATAAAATAACTTCAATTGATAAATGTAAATGACTAATTTTTAATACTTAACTTAATTTTTAAATAATTTCTACAATTATTTTTTGTTATTAAGAGCATATAGTGTGAAAAATCAAAAATTTTATTACTTTTTTTTGATATTCTAATAACTTAAACAAATAATTTTTTATTAGAGAAAAGAACTATATTACTTTTTGCACTTATTATACAATAAACACCTGATTAATCGTGTTATAAACACGAACATTGGTATATATATATCAATATGTAGAAACCAATCAGTCCCTTTTATACTATATATATAAAGTATAACAAACAATAAAAAATTATTGCAATATAATTATATTTTAGCGAATCAAAAATTTTAACTTAAATTAACTTTGAAGATATGTCTGCTGTGTAAAGATACAAGCTTCCAATTTACTTGCTTCCCTACCTAAATATACTGCATGTTTAATAGAAATAAAGTTTATTAAATTATGATAAAACATAAGTCGCAATAAATTATCTATATTATAAGATGTAAAACATATGGGATAATGATAGTAAAAGTATTTTACAGGCAACTTAAAGTTATAATTTATACTATAAACTATGATTTTACCTGTTTTAACTCTTTTAATTAAAAAATATAAATTATCCATAGCTGAAAAAATATTGTAATCATAATACTTAATATAAAAAATGAATTATACTATAACTAATAGATGGAAGTATACATATTTTATAATAATTAGGAATTATAGAAAATGAAAGATGCTATTACGAACGTTTTGAATCAATATGATTTATTTGGAAAATATTTAGACAATACTGCAATTGACCAACTCAATACATATTTTATTACAGCTAATGATAGAGTAAAAATAGTAAAGATTATCAATAGTCAATCATCAAAAATTGTCAAGGAAGCAGCTGCTAGACTTTACTCTGAACAACCAGAGTTATTAAGACCAGGTGGAAATTCTTATACAACTAGAAGATATGCAGCATGCTTAAGAGATATTGAATACTATCTAAGATACACTAGCTATGCATTAGTAGCAGGCAATATAAGTATACTAGATGAAAGAGTATTAGATGGATTAAGGGATACATATAATTCCTTGAGCGTTCCCATCGCTCCGACTATTAGAAGTATAAAAATTTTAGAAGACATTCTTAAAGATCAATTAATTAAACAAAATATAAAAAATTATATTATTATACAAGAACCATTTAAACACTTAATCAGTAGCTTAAGTGAGAAAAATACATGATGTACACTCTATTCATTTCAAAATTACAATACTGTACTATATACTTATTTTGTGCTAACCAATTTCCTTGTTAAATCAATCATTAAAATACTGAATCATAAATTCTATCTTATTAATTTAAGTATTATTAGCCTTACCTTCGGTTTTTTTATTGCGAGTATATTATCAACATTACCTGCACAAACTGGAGACTGGGGAATAATTAGTGCCGCAATAATTGTAACATTCAACGAAATTATTAGCAAAATTATTTATTGCTCAGGAAAGAAAAATAAGTATTTTTTGAAACTACTTAATAATATTAAAATTGGCATACTTTATGGCTTATTTGTTGATGCCTTTAAACTAGGCAGTTAAATAAATAAACTAAATTATTAATTAAGATAGCTTATTTATTTAACAGAAAAAAATAATCTTTTTTATTTAAACAAAAGAGATATCTTGTACCATATTTAAAAATAAAGCAGGATCTCCTGCTTTAGGTTTTTGTTCTTGTGGTCTAAACTGGCGAATTGTACCTGACCAAATTAATTGTGGTAAGTCTTGCTTATTTAAAAAGCTTTGGTTTAATCTAGGTGTTTTTAAATTAAAAGGAACTTCTCCCTTATTACGTTGAGTGATTAAACGTCTTCTTTGATAAGGGACAATTGTTTCCCCAAAATTATATATATATTCATCACTATTTAAAAGAGTATCAATAAAAACTTCTAAGCCTTTTGAAGCAATTATTATTGAAAGAGCTATTTTTTCTCTTTCATTATATATATCACGTCCTAAAATACGTTGTACACACAATTCAACAAAACGATAATTATTATTGACATCATAATTTAAAGAACGAAAAGAACTCGATAGAACTAGACCTTTAATAAAATCTTTAATCTTTAATTGATTAAATCTAAGTTGAGACTCTAAAAAAATTTGTCTAGTATTAGATAAAATCTGATGCTCACTAAATATTTGACGATAGGCAGCCCAAATAATTTCATCCATTTCTGAAGAATTAGGTAAATTATCTGTAGTATAAATTCTAGGCTGCTCTTCTCCTCCTAAATACTCAAAACTATTTACCCTTTGATTCTGAGTAGATAAAGAATATTCCAAAATCGGTATAGACATAGTAATTATTAATCCTAAATATTAAATTATCATTTAATATACTATATTATAGTCTATTTAATAAAAAATTATAATTACAAAAATAGATTTTTAATGAGTAAAAGGAATATATTAAAACTAGAACAAGAATTTTTATTTACGATATATAGAAAAAAAATTTATAAATTAAATGATAAACAAACAAAAACATACTTAAAGAAAATATTAAAAAAAATGATGATTAAAGATAATATTATCAAGTACTACATTAAAAAATCTATAATATAATATTAATTAATATTAATTTGTTCTTATCAAAACTAATTAATAATTTATATTATAGTTCCGATACTAATACATCAGCTTATATAAAAACTTGTCAGCTGAAATATCTAATTTTTTTAGAAAAAAAATATAAATATTTAAGGAGACCTCAATGCTTGACGCATTTTCTCGAGTTGTAGTAAATTCTGATTCAAAAGCTGCTTACGTGAGTGGCAGTGACTTAAATGCTCTAAAAACATTTATTTCAGACGGTAACAAGCGTCTAGATGCAGTAAACTATATTGCATCAAACGCTAGTTGTATTGTTTCTGACGCTGTATCTGGTATGATTTGTGAAAATCCTGGACTAATTGCTGCAGGTGGCAATTGCTATACTAACAGACGTATGGCTGCATGTTTACGTGACGGTGAAATCATTTTACGTTACGTTTCTTATGCACTTCTTGCTGGTGATGCATCTGTATTAGAAGATCGTTGTTTAAATGGATTAAAAGAAACATATATCGCTCTAGGCGTTCCTAGTATTTCTACTTTAAGAGCTGTTAATATTATGAAAGCTGCTTGTGGCGCATTTATTACTAATACAGCTAGTCAACGTAAGATTGAAGTTCTTGAAGGTGACTGTAGTGCATTAGCATCAGAAGTTGCTGGATACTTTGATAGAGTAACTTCTGCTGTTAGTTAATCATTAATTACTAATAACACATAATATTAGATATAAATATTAAAAAGTTTTTGGTATAAAATCAAAATAAATATAATTATTAATATTAATCACTAACAAGGAGATATATAATGAAATCAGTTATTACTACTATAATTAGCGCTGCTGACGCTGCTGGACGCTTTCCTACTAGCTCTGATTTAGAGTCAGTACAAGGAAACATCCAACGTTCAGCGGCTCGTTTAGAAGCTGCAGAAAAATTAGGCGGTAATTATGAGGCTGTTGTAAAAGAAGGTGGGGACGCTTGCTTTAGTAAGTATTCTTATTTAAAAAATCCAGGCGAAGCTGGAGATACACCTGAAAAAATAGCTAAATGCTATAGAGATGTTGATCACTATATGCGTCTAATCAACTATTCACTTATAGTAGGTGGAACAGGTCCTCTTGATGAATGGGGAATTGCTGGCGCTCGTGAAGTATATAAAACTTTAAATCTTCCAACAGGTGCATATGTTGCAGCATTTAAGTTTATGCGTGATAGAATTTGTACACCTAGAGATATGAGTTCGCAAGCTGGCGTTGAGTACGTAACAGCATTAGATTATGTAATTAATTCACTATCTTAAAAACTATATAAATTAAAGAAATATAAAAAAGAGAGATTAAACTAAACGTTGATCTCTCTTTTTTATGTTTTTTTATTAAACATTTAAAAATTATGATGTATTATAATCAATAAGCAAAACACTCAATCGATTAATTAAATATCATAATTAACAATACACATGAATATATACTTAATAGAACAAAATTTAAATAATATATCATTTTTATTGCTTTTAATAGCCCTCATTATATCTTGGTCAAATTTATTGGTAATTAATACAAAATTAATACAAAAAATTACTCAAATTCTTACTTTAATAACCACTTTATGCTTAAGCGGTACACTAATTACTAGATGGATTATTAATCATTACTTTCCATTGAGCAACTTATATGAATCTTTGATTTTTTTAGCCTGGAGTATACTATTTATAGGAATGATAATAGAGTTTAAAAGTAAAAGTAGGATAGTAAGCGCAATAACAATACCTACAGCATTACTTATTATTGCATTTACTAGCTTATCTATACCTTCCTCTATGAAAGTGGCTTCACCTCTAGTACCTGCATTAAGATCTAACTGGTTAATGATGCATGTTACAATGATGATGATAAGTTATAGTATCCTAATTATAGGTTCTTTATTATCTGTATTATTTCTAGTTATATCTTATGGCAAAGATATAAAAATAAAGGGTAATTCAAATAATCATAACTCAAGTATATTATTAGAATACAAAGCTAACTATTCTCAAGATATATTAATAAAAAAAGATACAAATAAATTTTTATATAAATTTAAACAGATAAATTTATTAGAAAGTATTGATAATTTAAGCTATAGAATTATTGGCCTAGGATTTCCTTTTTTAACTATAGGTATTATTTCTGGAGCTGTATGGGCAAATGAGGCTTGGGGAACATACTGGAGTTGGGACCCGAAAGAGACTTGGGCATTAATCACTTGGATTATTTTTGCAATTTATTTGCATTCTAGATTAAATCAATCATGGCAAGGAAAAAAACCAGCTTTATTAGCATCTTTAGGCTTTATAATAGTATGGATATGTTATTTAGGAGTAAATTTTTTAGGAAAAGGACTTCATAGTTATGGCTGGCTATCTTAACTTCATATATCTTATATAAAACGTATAATACTTATAATCTAAATTATAATAATATCTATAAGAATAAAAACTAAACAAGATTATAATTATAATGAACTTTTTTTACTTATACTTGTCAAATATTCCAGAAAGTACAAATTGGTCTGTTAAAATAGCTACGATCATGATAATATGTAATTTAATATCTATTGCCATCGGAAGATATGCAATAAAAACAAGAAGTTTAGGACCATCTATTCCTATTTTAGGAATAGAAGGACTTCGTCTACCAGAATTAATTGCCACAACTAGTTTAGGTCACATTATAGGAGCTGGTGTTATACTTGGACTAAAAAGTACCGGTAATATTTAAAGATATTAATAAAAAAGAGAGAAAAAATTATTTTATGTTTCATAGAAAGTACCTATTTTACGAAACTTTTTATATCTTAGTTCTTTTCTTTCTTTATTAGATAATTGCAATAGGCTATTTAATTGCACAGATAGCCTTTCTTGTAATATATAAGCAGCTAAATTAGGATCAGCTTGGGAACCACATGTAGGCTCTTCTACTATATCATCAATAATACCTAAAATTTTTAAATCATGAGAAGTAATTTTTAAAGACTCCGCTGCTATTAAAGATTTTTTACTATCCTTCCATAAAATTGCTGCACAAGCTTCAGGAGTAGCAACAGTATAAACAGAGTATTTTAACATTAATATTTTATCTGCTACACCAATACCTAAAGCTCCACCGGAACCACCTTCACCAATAATTGTACAAATAATTGGTACATTAAAGGAAAACATTTCTTTTAAATTCACAGCTATTGCTTGACCTTGACCAAGTTTTTCAGCTTCTATCCCAGCCCATGCGCCTGGAGTATCAATAAAAGTAAAAATGGGAAAATTAAATTTATTTGCATGCTTCATTACTCTTAAAGCTTTACGATATCCCCCAGGAGAGGCCATTCCAAAGTTCCTATTAAGATTATCTTTTGTATCTTTTCCTCTTTGATGACCAATAAAAACAACCGTTTTATTTTTAAATTTACCTAAACCTGTTACTAAAGCAGGATCATCTGTTCCCCCTCTATCACCATGCAATTCTATCCAATTATCCATAATACAACCAATATAACTTAATGTACTAGGACGATCAGCTTGTCTAACTAAATTCAATCGTTGAAGAGGTGTCAAGGAATTAAAAATATCTTTTTTTACCATTAACAAACTTTTTTCAATCAAATCTATTTTTCTTTGTATAGATAAATAATCATGACTGCTAGAAATATAATTTAACTTTTTTAACTGAACTTCTAACTCAATAACTGGCTTTAAAAAACTTAATGTTGAAATTTTTCGATTTTTCATAAAAATAAAACAGAATAATAGAAAATAGTACTTCTTTTAATTATCATAAAAAATATTTTTATAGATAAATTTAGAAAAAAGCATTAATACATCAAATATAGGAGAAACTTTTTGTATTACCATTAAAATATTATTAGATATATCAATATTATTTTGAAGAAATATATAGAATAAAGTAAAAAAACGAGGATCATCAAAACGCTGCGATATTCTTGTTGCAGCTCTAATTAAATCATCATAGTTTAGACCTCTATATCCTTTAATATAATGGTAATTACAAAAAAAGACAGACTTTAAGCAATATTTTGAATATACATCTACTGATGAATTTGTATTATTATATTTTGAGTAGTAATTATCTAAAGGAATAATATCTATTAATGTATCATTAAATAAACCAGTTTGATTAGTTTCTACCAAAGAATTTTTAGGTATGAGTATTTTAGAGGATTTTATATATACAGTAATTATAAGAGAATTAATTTTCATATAAATATTTTTTACAAAGCCAATCTGAACACCTCGGAAATAAATATTTGTTCCTTCTTTGATTCCATAAGCATTATTAAATTCAATAAATAAAAGATAACCGCTTTTTTTTTTTATACTATATTGACTTAATAATACAAATATAATAGAGCATAACATAAATATATTAATAAATGTACCAATATATTTTGATAAAGTTTTTAAAATAAAATTAAACATTTAAAGTAAAAAAATAACTATTTATAAGAAATTGCTTTATATCTATCACTTAAAATAGATATTTGGTCGACTTGATTAAGCCTGTTATTTAAATTTATAGAATTTGATATTTCATTAATATATAAAGATTTTTTCTGTAAACTATTTTTATTACAAACAAATGTACCCAATCCTATTCCAGAAGCTCCATATAAATATGCCATTGGAGATGAGAGACAATTCATCTTTGAAGAAGTTATTATGGGTATATTAACAAAATGTGATAAAGCATAAGTTGACGATAAAGTTATTTTGGTAATATCAATAGATTTAGATAAATTATCTATCTTACTGTTTTTACTAATATTAATTGGGCTTTGTATTATATATTTAGAGTTATAACTTTCTGTTTGCAGAATATTAATACCAATATTTTCTAATTTTTGAGCTAAGTCAATTTGTTCCCATAAATTTAGTGTATAAGGTATAGTGACACATATATCTTTATTAGTAATTAATTTACGAGTCTTCATTGCTAACTGTAATATTTTAAAAGAAGAAAAAGATATATTTTTTTTATAAAAAAAATCAAAATTCCCGATTTCAACTAAATCAGCACCTGCTAAGACAGAATTATATAATTCTAAAGGATCAATAGAAGAAACACATATAGGTAGATTTGTAAATGATTTAATTAAAGAGATTATCCGAGGATTAGCGGAAATATCTATATAGGTAGCATTTGAAACTTCAGCACACTTTACTAATGCAAGAATTTGATCTATATCTAAATTATTTAATCCAGAAATTAGCTTAATAACTTTTTTAGCTTTAAAAGGAACTATTAATTGATTACAAAATAGATTCATAAGATATTAAATATAATTGTTAATAGACATGTTATATTACTATTATAATAGCAAAGTAAATATTAATATACCAATTAGATAAATCTAATGGTATAAAATGAATATTAATAAGTTAGACCCATACTACGTGTTGTTTCACCTCCCAAATATACACGAACACTTAAAAAATCTGTTGGACAAGCTGTTTCACATCTTTTACAACCAATACAATCTTCTGTCCTAGGTGCTGAAGCTGTCTGGCCTGCTTTACAACCATCCCAGGGAATCATTTCTAAAACATCGCAAGGGCATGCACGTACACACTGTGTACAACCAATACAAGTATCATATACTTTTACATTATGTGCCATAAAGGTATAACTTTTTCCTAATTATTGATATATTAAATATATATTTATATAAAAAATATTATATAACAAAATAACAAAAAATATAATGTATATTACAAAAATAAACAAAATTACTTTTAATTTATTTAATTAATTCTGCATAAGAGGAATGTTGAACACTTGTATAAACTGTATCCTCTTCTGAAGGAGGAACAATTTGGATAAATAAATTGATATAACTTGACCAGTTGTCTAAAATATGTCTAGCTTTTACACTTTTTGTTTTAATTTCATATAATTCAATCATATTTTTTAACTGATCTTCAGCTTCTCTAGTGATTACCTTTTGAACCCTAACTATCTCTTTATTAATTTTCGGGAATAAAGTATTACTTTCATCTAAAAAATAAGCTAAACCACCTGTCATACCAGCTGCAATATTGCGACCGGCATAGCCTAAAACAATTATTAGTCCACCTGTCATATATTCACAAGCATGATCTCCAACTCCTTCAACAACAGCTTGAGCACATGAATTACGAACAGCAAATCTTTCACCAGCTTGACCATGAGCAAAAAGATAACCACCTGTAGCACCATATAAACAAGTATTACCAATAATAACATTATTGCTAGCATCTTTTTTATCAATTCCGGCAGGAGAGACAATAATTTCTCCTCCATTAATTCCTTTACCAACATAATCATTAGCTTCGCCAATTAAGCTTAAGTATATACCTGTTGAGATAAAAGCACCAAAACTTTGACCAGCTGTTCCCTCAAAATGTATTTGTAAATTACCTTTAAAATTATTTTGACCATATTTTTTAATAATAAATCCAGACAATTTTGCACCAACACATCTATCTGTATTTTTTATAATAAAAGTTTGAGTTAAATCTGCTTGAGATTTAATAGCATTAATAATTTCAGAATTATTTAATAGAATATCATCTAAAGAATAATTATTTTTATGTACACTCTTATGACTAATAAATGCCTTTTTTTTATTTTCAAAATTCATTAAAATATCCAAATTTAATGAAGATGTTTTAGATAAATTATAAGGCTTAAGTTTCAATAAATGTGTTTCACCAATAATTTCTTGCAAACTAGAATAACCTAAGTGAGCAAGAATATTTCTAACTTCTTCTGCAACAAAAATAAAAAAATTCACCAAATCTCCTGGTACTCCTGGATAACGATTTCTTAAATCTTGCCTTTGTGTTGCCACACCTACAGGACAATTGTTAGTATGACATATTCGAGCCATAACACAACCTGTAGCAATCATAGCAATAGTACCAAAGCCAAATTCTTGTGCTCCCATTAATGCAGCTAAAACTACATCTTGGCCTGTCCTTAGACCTCCATCTACACGTAAGATAACACGACTTCTTAAATCATTTTCTAGTAAAGTTTTATGTACATCTGTTAAACCTAACTCCCAAGGAATTCCTGCATGCTTAATCGAACTTAGAGGAGATGCCCCTGTTCCTCCATCATGACCAGATACTTGAATAACATCAGCATTACCCTTAGCTACTCCTGCTGCTATTGTTCCTATTCCTACAGATGAAACTAATTTAACTGATACTTGAGCTTGATCATTAATTTGATGTAAATCAAATATTAACTGCGCCAAATCCTCAATTGAATAAATATCATGATGAGGAGGTGGAGAGATTAATGTCACACCTGGCTTACAATTTCTTAGAGAAGCAATATATTCACTTACTTTTTTCCCTGGTAATTGACCTCCTTCTCCAGGTTTTGCGCCTTGAGCAATTTTTATTTCTAACTGATCTGCATTTACTAAATATTCTGGAGTAACACCAAAACGACCTGAAGCTATTTGCTTAATAGCAGAATTAGCAATATCATCATTGCGTAGACCTTTTAAATGAGTATAAGTATTTGATTTATTATTATCATCAACGTCTTTTATTAACTTAAATCTTATTGAATCCTCTCCTCCTTCGCCAGAATTAGATTTGCCACCTATCCTATTCATTGCAATAGCTAAAGTTTCATGGGTTTCACGTGATAAAGCACCTAAAGACATACCACCTGTGCAAAAAGTAGACATTATACTTTCTAATGATTCAACGTTAGCAATATCAATTGAGTCTCTATTACTAGAAACAAATAACATATCTCTTAAATTAACAGGATCTCTAGAAGCCAATAATTTTTGATAATTATCATACATCAAACCATCATTATTACGAACAGCTTTATGTAAGGTTTTAGACATTTCAGGATTATTAACATGGTACTCTGCACCAGGTCTATACTGAACATATCCTAAGTTAGGCAATTTTTTAGGCAATTCATTTGCAAAAGCAGATTTATGTATAAATAGAGACTGATTAAACAACTCTTTCATATTCATCCCGGATATTCTAGAAGTTGTGCCAGCAAAAGCAATATCTACTACATCTTTAGATAAACCTAAAATTTCAAAAATTTGGGCACCATGGTAACTGGATAATAAACATATACCCATTTTTGACAAAATTTTCAATAAACCTTTTTCAATTGCAACACGATAATTATCTTGTGATTTTTCTATACTCAAATTAGGTAACCTACCAATGCTAATAAACTTCTGCGTCCTTGGCTGATTCCACCACTGACGAACTGTTCTAAAAGCTAAATAAGGACAAATAGCACTAGCTCCATAGCCTATTAAGCAAGCAAAATGATGCGTACTCCAGCATTGTCCTGTTTCAACAATAATAGACACTTTATGCCTTAAATTCTTTTTTATTAAGTAATGATGTAAAGAACCAATCATTAATAGTGGTGGGATGAAGATATATTTTTGATCTAAACTTTTTGGACGATCACTTAAGACAATTAATTCAACACCATTTTCTATATCTTTTAAACATTGTAAACATATATTTTCAATGGGTACACCAAAGTCATTATTAGAATCATTAATTTCTATAAAAGTGTCTAACTTTGATACTTTGAAACTAGAATTACACAAATGTACTAATTCATTTTCATTTAAAATAGGAGATTTTAACTTAATAGATTTCGCTAAAATATCATTTGGTTGTAAAAAATTTCCTTTGGGGCCAATATAGACATCTAAGGACATTACAAGGCTTTCTCTTAAAGGATCTATAGCAGGATTGGTAACTTGAGCAAAACGTTGTTTAAAATAGTCATATAAAAGATGAGGCTTATGAGACAAAATTGGCAATGGAATATCATCTCCCATACAAAATGTAGGTTCTTTAGAAGAACTAGCCATATGCTCAATAACTAATTCAACATCTTCATTTGTATAACCAAAGACAGTATGTAAACGCATTAAGTTAATTACATCATTCTTTTCTGTATTCAAATAACTTTGAGAAGAAAATTCATGTCTATAAACATTTAACCATTTTTTATAAGGAAATTGTTGAGATATTTTTGTTTTAATTGCAAGATTATCAAATATAACATTATTATTTAAGTCAACACAAAACATTTGACCAGGACCTAATCTCCCTTTTTTAATAATTTTACTATCATCAATATTAAATAAACCTGCTTCTGAAGATAAAGTTATTAAACCGTCAGATGTAATTAAATATCTTGCTGGCCTTAAGCCATTACGATCCAATGTTGCACCAACTGTATTCCCATCGCTAAATGTAACTAATGCAGGACCATCCCATGGCTCTTGTAAATGACTATAATATTCATAAAAATCAATTATATTAGAGGAATTACTTAAAGAAGGTTGATTTTTATAAGCCTCAGGTATCAATATCATTAAAGCTTCCTCAGGACTTTTCCCTGAACGTACTAAGAGTTCAACAACAGAATCTAAGTTAGCAGAATCACTATTATCTGGATTAACAATGGGAACTAATACATCATGAAAATTTTGCAAAGATTGATGAATTAACAATGATTCTTTAGAGCGCATCCAGTTTAAATTACCTAATAAAGTGTTAATTTCACCATTATGAGCAATCAGGCGCATAGGTTGAGCTAGCGACCATTTTGGCATTGTATTAGTACTAAACCTTCTATGATATAGAGCAAAATTACTATAATATAAAGGATTAGATAAATCTTTATAATATAAACTTAATATTTCTGATGTTACCATTGCTTTATAAACAATTATACGAGAAGAAAAAGAGCATACGTAAAAATTTTTATATATATTAAAATCTGTATCCCTTAAAACTTTTTCCACCTTTTTTCTGACGATATAAAACAAATTCTCTAAATTATTACTCTCTTTTGCTTCTACAAAACATTGCATAACAAGAGGCTCATTTGACATTGACTGTAAACCAAGAGAAGATGAATCAACAGGTACTTTTCTCCAAGAAACTAAATTTAACTCATATGATTTTAATACCCATTCAAAAATATCTTTAATTTGTTGAATATGATTATTGGGTATAAAAATCATTGCTACACCACATTGACTTATATTAATATTTTGGCTAGCTAAATTAGGTATATCATCTATGAATAAATCCCAAGGAATTTGTGTCATTATACCGGAGCCATCACCAGATTTTTCATCAGCACCACATCCACCCCTATGTTCCATACAACTTAAAGCTCTTAGACCATTAGAAATTACAAGATTAGATTTTTCCTCGTTTATTTGGGCAACAAAACCAACCCCACATGCATCTCTTTCATTAGAAATAGATGGATATCCTAGAAAATAACTTAATTTATAAGTTAAATATTTTGATGCTTGCATATGCTTTTATTAATGTTAAATGATAAATTATATTGTATATGTTAACAATTACTTTATTATATAAATGATAATAAAGTATTAGATTTTATAGATATAGTATTACACAGACAAAAAAAAAATATTCAAATAAACATTATGGACACAAATTTTGATCATAATAAAATAGATTTACAATATATAATTTATAAAACAGAGGAATTACTTGAACTAGCAGAAAACCGTTACAAAATTACTATACAAATTGCCAATCGTGCAAAAAAAAGGAAATATGAAGATATTGATGTTATAGATGACCCAGTTAATAAACCTATTATTAAAACTATATTAGAAATAGTAGATGAAATTATTGAACCTAAGATTCTAAAAGATTAAGTATATTTAGAAAATGAAACTTTTAATATTTTTTAATAAAAAAGATATAAAAGTTTGTAATATAATATATAGTAAAAGAATCTTAAAATATATATCTAATTACATAACAAAAGAATCTTAATCATACCAAGGAGATTAAATATGTTAGATGCATTCGCTAAAGTTGTCGCTCAAGCTGATGCTAGAGGAGAATTTTTAAGCAATAAACAAATAGAAGCATTAGAAAATATTGTGTCAGAAGGCAATAAGAGACTAGATATTGTAAATAGAATTACATCTAATGGCTCTTCTATAGTAACAAATTCTGCACGTGCTCTTTTCGCAGAACAACCGCAATTAATACAACCCGGTGGTAATGCATATACAAACAGAAGAATGGCTGCATGTTTAAGAGACATGGAGATTATTCTAAGATATGTTAGTTATTCTATGGCTGCAGGTGATTCAAGTATCTTAGATGATAGATGTTTAAATGGCTTACGAGAAACTTATCAAGCATTAGGAACTCCTGGAGCTTCTGTAGCTGTAGCTGTACAAAAGATGAAAGAATCATCAATAGCTTTGGCAAATGATTTAAATGGAATAACACAAGGTGATTGTAGCTCTTTAATTGCAGAATTAAGTATATATTTTGATAGAGCTGCCGCTGCCGTTGTTTAAAAAAATAGGTAATACTTGTATTAAGTAAAATTTAACCTAACTACAAAAATAAAGGAGTTATAATTTAAATGAAAACACCTATAACAGAAGCTATTGCATCAGCAGATAGTCAAGGAAGGTTCTTAAGTGGCGCTGAATTACAATCTATTAATGGTAGATATCAAAGAGCTGCTGCTAGCTTAGAGGCAGCAAAAAGCTTAACTAGTAATGCTCCTAAGTTAATTACAGGTGCTGCACAAGCAGTATATACTAAATTTCCTTATACAACGCAGATGCCTGGACCAACTTATGCATCTAATGCCATTGGTAAAGCAAAATGTGCAAGAGATATTGGATATTACTTAAGAATGACAACATACTGCTTAATAGTAGGTGCAACTGGACCAATGGATGAATATTTAATCGCTGGACTTGAAGAAATAAATCGTAGTTTTGAATTATCTCCAAGTTGGTATACAGAAGCAATAGAATTTATTAAAGGAAGCCATGGACTATCAGGTCAGGCAGCCAATGAAGCAAACACTTACTTAGACTATGCTATTAATGCACTAAGTTAAATTAATTAAAATAACTAGAAATTTTTCTAGTTATTTTAGTATCAATCTTTATAATAATAAAAAGCAAAAATCAAAAACAGTAAACTAAATATTTTTTCCTACTCTTAATAATATAAATATAATAAAAGATTGTTTTTTATTCTATGCACAATCAATCAATTTCTCCAATAATACTAACTATACTAGATGGATGGGGATATTCAAAAACAAGCAAAGGCAATGCTATTAAACTAGCGAAAACGCCTACAATTGATAGACTTTTAGAAAATAATTCTTATACACTACTAAGTGCATCAGGTACAGACGTAGGTCTACCAGATAATCAGATGGGTAATTCGGAAGTTGGACATACAACAATAGGAGCAGGACGAATTATCAATCAAGATTTAGTTAGAATCCAAAAATCTATTGATAGTCAAGAATTTTTTAAAAATAATACTATACATAATATTTGCAAAAACGTAGAAAAAAGAGGGTCTCAACTACATCTTATTGGATTATGTTCAAATGGAGGCGTACATTCTCATATTAATCATCTAAAAGCTATTATTAAAATAACAAAAAAATACGGTATACATGTATGCTTACATTTAATAACTGATGGAAGAGACACGCCCGCTAAAGTGGCTGTTACATTTATCAACCAAATAACTGATTATATTAAAAATATCAAAAATACTAATATTTGTACAATTAGTGGAAGATATTACAGTATGGATAGGGATTGCAGATGGTCCAGAACAGAGAAAGCATATAAAACTCTAATTGAAGACCAAATTATTAATAGCGCTGAAAATTGTCCTGATCTTATTCAAAAATATTATAAAAAAGATATATCTGATGAATTTATTCCTCCGACAAGAATTAGACAAGGCAAAATATCTGATAATGATGGAATTTTATTCTTTAATTTTAGGCCAGATCGAATTAGACAGTTATTACACTCAATTATTAAAGAGAATTTTAAAGGTTTTCCTGTTAAAAAATTTAAAAATTTAGATGTTGTAACATTTACAAATTATGATTCTACATTAAATTTAGAGACAGTTTTCCCATCACAATCTCAAAAAAATTTCTTGGGTCAAGTTTTATCAGATAATGGCTTAAAACAACTAAGACTTGCTGAAACAGAGAAATATGCTCATGTTACTTACTTTTTTAATGGTGGAGTTGAAGAACCTTTTCCAGGAGAAAACAGAGAACTCATAGCAAGTCCAAAAGTTGAAACATATGATATGAAACCTGAAATGTCAGCTTATCAAATCACATCAAGCTTAATTAAAGCTATTAATCAAAATATTTATAAAATTATTATCGTAAACTATGCTAATACAGATATGGTTGGACATACAGGTAATTTAAATGCTACTATTGAAGCAGTGGAAGTCATTGACAAGTGCATTAAAGAAATAGTACATAAAACTACAGAAGTCAATGGTACACTGATTATTACAGCAGATCATGGAAATGCTGATTATATGATAGATGAAAATAACCAACCCTGTAAATCACATAGCACAAATTCAGTACCATTTATTTTAATAAATGGCAATATATCTAATTATAAACTAAGAAATTACGGATGTTTAGCTGATATTGCTCCAACTATTTTAGAGATATTAAATATAGATATACCTAAAGAAATGAATGGCCAATCATTATTAGAACAAAATATAGTAAGTCATGCCTAAAATACACAATAGAAACAATATCTACATTGACCCATGTTACCAATTTCAATATCTTCTTGTTATATCAATACAAAATTTAAACCAGAAGATATATAACTTAATTCCTAAAATATGGCAAATGATATTATTAAATGATGGCTCTTTAACACAGACATTACATTATCTAACTAAAACAAATATAAAATTAAGTATTTTTCAGAAGAATAAATACCTAAGATGTATATGGCTAGAAAATTCTATATACACTAAATTAATATTTGCTAGATCATTGTGGAAAATCAATCAACAATATTTACCTACTTTTATAAATAGTAAAGCTTTAGGAAGAAATTTTATACAATCACAAGTAGAAGTTTACAAAAAACTTAATGAAATATATTATGGCTATTCATTAATAAAGGAAGTAAAATACCATAAACCTATATGGGGAAGAAAATATACTTTATATTATAATAATATAATAATAATTACGATACAAGAATTCTTTTCTCCCTCTATCGTAGATTTTTTTCTATAGAAATATTACCAAATCAAATAATATAGATGATGATATCATGATACCATTCTTAAATTATAATTTATTTAACAAATATAAAAATACTATAAAAGAAGTAAATAAATACTATAATATTATAAAAGAATATGATGACCAGAAATTGATACAGCAAACACAGAAACTTAAAGATTGCTTAAAGAATAAATCTATTAATTTTTTATTACCAGAGTCATTTGCAACTGCTAAAGAAGCAATTAGAAGAGCAACTGGCTTAATATTATTTGATGTACAAATTTTAGGAGCTATTATATTACATAATGGGAATATAGCAGAAATGAAAACAGGAGAAGGAAAGAGTCTTGTTGCTATATTACCATCTTATTTAAACGCTTTAGAAAAAAAAGGTGTTCATATCATAACAGTAAATAATTATTTAGCTGAACGTGACTACAAACTAGCAAAACAGATTTTCCAATACATTGATATAAATATTGGATTAATTACACCAAATATGAAACGCTTAAGTCGAAAAAAAGCATACTATTGTGATATAACATATGTTACTAATAGTGAACTTGGATTTGATTATTTAAGAGATAATATGGCCAGCAGTGTTAATGAAATTGTACATAAAAAGTTTAATTATGCAATAATAGACGAAGTTGACTCTATTCTTATCGACGAGGCTAGAACACCATTAATTATTTCAGGAATAAATAAAGAAAATAATATTAAATACGAACAATCAGAGAAAATAGTTAAATTATTAGACAAGCTTGTACACTACGAAATAGATGAAAAAGCAAAAAATATTACACTAACAGAAGAAGGTATTCTATACTGCGAAAAACTCTTAAATATAGATAATCTTTATAGTGTTCAAAATAAATGGATAAAATATTTAATAAATGCGATAAAAGCAAAAGAATTTTTTCTAAAAAATAGAGAATATATTGTAAAAAATAATGAAATTATTATTGTAGATGAATTTACTGGAAGACTAATGGAGGGACGTAGATGGAGTGAAGGTTTACATCAAGCTATAGAAGCTAAAGAGCAACTAAGAATACAGCCAGAAAATAAAACACTTGCATCAATTACTTATCAAAATCTTTTTTTATTATATAAAAAAATATCTGGTATGACAGGAACTGCAAAAACTGAAGAAAATGAACTTTATAAGATATACAAGTTACCAGTTATAGAAGTACCTACTAATAAAAAATGTATTAGAAAAGACCTACCAGATTTAGTGTATAAATCTGAATACTATAAATGGCAAGCTATTGCAAATGAGTGCTTTGATATGTATAAGATAGGAAGACCTACATTAATAGGCACAACTAATATTCATAAATCTGAACTATTAGCTAATATGCTAAGTGCACTCAATATTCCTTATAATTTACTTAATGCAAAAGAGGAAAATAGTCTACAAGAAGCTGATATTATCTCACAAGCAGGAAGAAAATATGCCATCACAATATCTACTAACATGGCAGGTAGAGGAACAGATATTATTTTAGGGGGAAATGCTTACACATTAACAAACAATGTATTTAATCAATATATTATAAATGAAATACAAGAAAACAGTACAAAGAAAATATTTACTAGATCCCCTAATATTACAAATTTATTAAAACAAATTAATACTAATTTTATCAAACAGAAAAAAAATACAATTTACTATACACAGAAAATTGTAAATAAAGCCGATATTAAAGATAAAGAAGAAAAAAAAATATATGATATATATAATCAGATATTAGAAGAATATAAAAAAATATGTCTAAAAGAGAGAGTAGATATACTAAAGCTAGGTGGATTATACGTAATTGGAACAGAAAGACATGAATCAAGAAGAATAGATAATCAGCTAAGGGGTAGATCTGGGCGCCAAGGAGATCCAGGAACATCAAGATTTTTCCTAAGTTTACAAGATAACATTTTTCGAATCTTTGGTGGAAAAAAGATAGAAGATTTGATGAACACTTTAAAAGTAGATGATAATATTCCTATTGAATCATTAATTTTAAGTAAAAGCTTAGGTTCGGCACAAAAAAAGGTCGAAAATTACTTCTATGATGTAAGAAAACAATTATTTGAGTATGATGAAGTAATAAATAGCCAAAGACAAGCTATTTACACGGAAAGAAAAAAAATTTTAGAATCTGTATTCACTAGAGATTGTGTAATAGAATATGCAGAAAATACAATTAATGATATATTAACACTATACAACACATACAATAAAGACAAAAAAATTATTATTATACAACAAGTACTAAAACTATTTAATACGAATACAAATATTGATATTAATAATTTAATAAATCAAGATATTATCAAAATAAAATTTTTTTTATATGAACAATTAAGAATTAGTTATGATTTAAGAGAAGGCTATTTAGAACAATTAAGACCAGGATTAATCAGAAAACTTGAAAAATATTATTTACTACAACAAATTGATCAAGCATGGCAAGAGCATTTAGAAAGAATGAATCTATTAAAGGAATATATTGGATGGAGAAGCTATGGCCAACAAGATCCTTTAATAGAATATAAAAATGAAGCTTTTAATCTTTTTATAGATATGATTACATCAATAAGACAGAGCGTTATATATCTAATCATGAGATCAAGACTAATAATTAATGAGAGATAAAATATTGACATTAATAAGAAAATTGATTATGATAATCGTGTTGCCCCCATCGTCTAGAGGCCTAGGACATCTCCCTTTCACGGAGGTAACGGGGATTCGAATTCCCCTGGGGGTATTATAAATTTTACCTAATACTTATATATAGATGATCGAAGAGAGCTACAAAAATCTTTTAAATTATCTATGATTCTCGCCTCATCTTTATCATTTTCATATTCTGACAGTATCTTTATAAAAGCGCTCCCTACAACAATACCATCAATATTTAAACAAGAAGCTTTAAAAGCCTGATCCTTATTCGAAATACCAAAACCTAACATAATTAATTTATTTGTCTGCAACTTAATTGTAGAACTAAGATCTTTAATATTAGAAGCTATAGATTTACGAAAGCCTGTAACACCCGTACTACTGACAAGATAAATACATCCAGTAGACTTATTTAATATGTTAATTATCCTAGTCTTAGAACTGGTAGGAGCAACAAATAATACTAATTCTATACAATAATATTCACATAAAAAAGCTATATAATCAATCTCTTCAAAAGGTAGATCTGGTATAATTAATCCCTGTACACCACACTCAGCAATTTCATTGATGAAATTTTTTACTCCCCTTGATAAAATAGGATTATAATAAGTAAAAATAATTAATGGTGATTTAAGATTAATTGTTTTTAGCATACCAAGAATTTGGTCAATATAAACACCGCTATTTAATGCAGCTTGAGATGCACGTTGAATTATTGGACCATCAGCTAGAGCGTCAAGATAAGGAATGCCTAATTCGATAATATCAGCACCATATTTATCTAGAGTATATAAAGCATTAGCTGTTATTTTTAAGCTAGGATAACCTGCAGTAATAAATGGCACCAAAGCACAAGTATTACTTTTTTTCTTATCACTTAAAACTTTTGAAATAATATTTTGCATATGTAAAAAATAAAATTTAAGTAAATAGGCTGCCCGGGACTCGAACCCGGAACTAATCGGTTAAAAGCCGAGTACTCTACCATTGAGTTAGCAACCCCCATATATATAAATAACATAGTTATAGCTTAATATCAATAAATTATAAAAATTTTTTTATATGCAAAAATATTTTAATAAATTTGTACCATATATAATTACAAAACATAAAAGAAATTATATACTTGTTTGTATTTCAGGAGGACAAGATTCAATATGTTTAATAAAACTAATAGAAAACCTAAAAAAGGTTTTTTATAACTACACAATCAATTACATATATATAGATCATCAATGGACAAAAAATAGTAAAAAACAGACTTACCATATAATAAATTATATCAGACAATCGAATCAGCAATTATATATATACCAAATTACCCAAGGAAGTTTTTCAGAAAATAATGCTAGAAAATACAGATATCATCTTATATTTAATCATGCTTTAAAATATAAATATAATATTATCATGACAGCTCATAGTCAAACAGATAAAATAGAAACATGCATATTTAATTTAATACGCGGAACAAGTTTAGAAGGTATAACAAGTCTAAATTTAAATATACAATTAGATAATAAAATTAGTCTACTTAGACCATTAATTTTAAATGATAGAACAGATATAAACTTTTTTTGTAAGAGATGGTGTTTACCAATTTGGATAGATAAGACTAATTATAATTTTAATATTTATAGAAATAGAATAAGAAATGAAGTTATTCCCTACTTCAAAACTTATATAAACTATAATACTGAAAAAAGCGTATTAAATTTTATACAAAACTGCTATTATGATAATGAATATATAAAAAAAAAGAGTATAATTTTTTACTGTACCAATATAAATAAATATTATATAAAATTAAACTACAACTTTTTAATTAAACAGCATATTTCTATACAAATAAAAGTTCTACAAATATTTATCTATTTTCACTTTAACTTAATTATTCATAAATATTTTTTAATACATTTGATCTACTATTTTCATCTATATAAATCAAAAATTAGAACAAAGCAATTCAATATTTTACAATGGAAAAACTTAAAATTTTATTTAAATAAACAATGTATATATACAACTATAGTAAAAAATAGACCAAATTTAGAACCATTAAAGCTTTAATATTAAAACAATATACTTAAAATATGAATTTAATTAAAAAATAAGTATTATAATTAATTTATATAACTCAACTAAATAATAAGGATTCTAAATATGATTAACTGGCAAGTTATTGGCCAACTAATATCACTAAGTATTATAGTTTTTGTAGGACCAGCCGTAATTATTTTATTATATCTAAAAAAAAGTAATTTATAAAAATAATATGATAAAACTATTTTACTAAATTTAATAAAACATTTGATTCAATTTGCTGGTTATCACTAGCAAATTCGTTATCTTTTGACAAAAAGAGCATACAATGGCATTCTTTTCTTTCTCTCATTGGTACACAAGGACAATTCCAGTAAGTATTTAGAACTTCTTGATTTTTATCATCATAATGACGACACGGACACAATGGAGAACCATAATCATCTTTATTTTTAGCTAAACCTTCTATAACAACAGCTGTCACACTTAAATCAAGACAAAAATATGTATCTGTTTTTTTAGCATAAGTTTCTGCAAATTTACACATTAATTTAAAACTGTTAGAAGTATCTGAAAAATTTTGTTTTATCATAGACTAAACATCTCTTTATTTAAATTCATTTTTTATCAAAAATTTATTTTATTTTTATAATAAAATAAACAAAATATTAAATTTATTTTTATAAAAATAAAAAATATTTTATAATATTACTTATAACATTAAAATCTCTATTATTAAACTAGATAAACCATGACCGCATCTTATTTACCTTCTATATTAGTGCCTCTAACAGGAATTATTTTTCCTGCTTTAAGCATGGCTCTACTATTCATTTATATCGAACAAGATAATATTTCATAGATAACTTATCTTAACTAGAATTAAATTCCCTTTAATTAATAAATTTTATTAATTAGGTAAGGGAATATATAAAATAATATGATTAAGGTTCAAACACTTTACATCTCTTAATTAATTTTATAAGAGTAAATTATAAAGAAGAACCAATACCAGAATAAGAGCCATAAATAAAAATTCCTAACACTGTAATTACAGCAATTCCTCCTACAGTAGCTACCAACCACAAAGGAACTCTACCTGTACTAGTCATGTCAATATCTCCTAAATAAAACAATAATTTACATTAAATAATTTAACACAGATTGTTAGAAAATAGAAAATAATTAATCTATTATACTCATTTAATAACATTAAAGTATTAAACTATTCAACAGATAAAAACTAATTGAAAAAGTAACTAGAAAACAATACGGCTAAAACAAAAATTAATAATAAACCCCAAAACAAAGATGTACGATTTAATTCAACAGGCTCTTTATTAGGATTTGGATTACTCATAATACTTCTTCTCCTTATCTTTGAATAAACTGCATAGATGTAATAGCACCTAAAAAAAATACAGTAGGAATAGCTATACCATGTATAGCTAACCAACGAAATGTAAAAATTGGATATGATATTGGTTGATTCGAACTTCTTTTAGTCATATATAGTATGATACTCCTTAATTAAATACCTTTAGTCAAATCTTCGAGTTCTTGTTTAGCACTAAAACGATCGTTAACCAAAGGAACTTGTTGACGATCCTGAGTAAAATATTCATTTGGTCTTGGCGTACCAAAAACATCATATGCTAAACCTGTACTAACAAATAGCCAACCAGCTACAAAAAGTGCAGGGATAGTTATACTATGAATAACCCAGTAACGAATACTTGTAATAATATCAGAAAAAGGACGCTCACCAGTTGATCCTCCTGACATATAATACCTCCTAAATATAGAAATAGTTAATAAAAATATAATATATACAATAATATTTTAATATATATGAAATATATTTTATAATATAGTCAATATTATTATAATAAATTAAAGAACTTTTTATCATCTTTAACAAAATATTTCTTCATAATAATAATAAAAATTTTTTTGCTGCTTATCAAAAACATTTACTAACAATAAACTTCAAGAAATAAATTATCTACATTTAAATAAATTATCTAAATTATTAAAGAGATAGTAAGAAAGAAAAAAGTCTAATATTATTACTAATATTACTGATATAACAACAGAAGAAGTTGTTGACATACCAACTCCTTTTGCACCACCACTTGCAGTCAAACCCCAGACACAACTAATTAATGAAATACAAAAAGCAAAAATAATTGTTTTTAAACAAGACTTTAGAACATCTATCCAAGATAAAGCAGATAGAACAGAAGTAAAGAAGATATTAGCATCAATATCATACATAAATAAACAGATAAATGAACAACTAAATATACTAGTTATAAAAGAAATACAATTAAAAAAAGGCATCAAAATAATAAAAGATACTATACGAGGTAAAACTAAATAATTAATAGGATTAATACCTAGAATATACAAAATATCTATCTGCTCCGTTATAGACATAGTTGCTAGCTCGGCTGTAAAATAAGAACCTATTTTTGCTATTAAAATAATAGATGTAATCACAGGAGATAATTCTCTCAAAAATGAGGTAGCTATAATAGAACCAACTAAACTAATAGCATTTAAGTATAAAAACTCTTTTACTATTTGCAAACTAAAAACTAAACCCATAAAGAATGCTGCTATAATAACAATAGATAAAGATGAACTATATAATATTTTTATTTGTTCAGCAATATAGAATATATTAATATTAAGTACATTAAATAATTTATAAATTATTTGAAAAGATATAAAAAATTTATTATTGTTTTTTTGCATTGATAGTATAAATTTATAACTTGATTTTTTGTAAAAAAAAAATTATATTTATTATATCATAAAGGGCGGTTAGCTCAGCGGTAGAGCGCCTGCCTTACAAGCAGGTGGTCACTGGTTCAAATCCAGTACCGCCCAATCAAGATTTCTAATATTTAAGAGATATAACTTAAATCACAAGGGCTCATCGTCTAAGGGATGAGGACAGGGACCTTCTAAGTCTCTAATGTAGGTTCGAATCCTACTGAGCCTATAAATAAATAATAAAAATATCGCCCATCATTTATAATATTTAACCTGGTAAAATTTCATCTACAACTTGATTTACTTTATTACCTGAATCAATAGTATCTAAAGGATCCTTTCTTAATCTATGACGTAAACATAAAACAATAACTTTTTTCACATCTTGTAGATCAACTTCATTTTTTCCTTGATAGGCAGCAAAAGCTTTTGCTGCTCTATTTGTTACAATATCTCCTCTCAATCCATCTACATTTAAAACGCTACAAATTTCTGAAATTTTTACACGTAGAGAATAATCAATAACTACACTAGATAGATTATTTTGCGCTTTACTAATTAAAGTTTTTAAATCATCTTGCTTTTGTGCAAATTTATTAATACAAGCATAAGGATCCTTATCGAAATCTGATCTTTGCTCTACAATTTGTACCCTTAGTGAAGGATCTTTAACAGTACGTATTTCAGCATGCATACCAAAACGATCAAGTAATTGAGGCCTTAATTCACCCTCTTCTGGATTACCAGAACCAACTAATACAAATCTTGATGGATGTCTTATAGATATACCTTCACGTTCTACAGTATTCCAACCAGAAGCTGCTGCATCAAGTAAGATATCTACTAGATGATCATCTAATAAATTCACTTCATCAACATATAATATACCCCTATTAGCTTTAGCCAATAGACCAGGCTCAAAAGTTTTTATACCCTCACTCAATGCTTTTTCAATATCAATCGTACCACATAGTCTATCTTCAGTTGCACCTAAAGGTAGATCAATCATAGGAACTTTTATCCATTCTGTAGATAAAATTTGTCCTTTTTCTAATTTATCTTTTATGGAATCAGACATTAAATCATAGTCTTTTAGATGAGAATTAAATAAGTCGTCTTTCACAACCTCTATCTCAGGCAATAAATCAGCTATCGCCCTGATAGTAGTTGATTTACCTGTACCCCTGTCCCCCATTATCATTACACCACCAATTTTAGGGTCAATTACATTTAGAATTAAAGCCAACTTCATCTCTTCTTGACCAATTATAGCAGTAAAAGGAAAAACTGGACGAGTTTGATTTTGTATTTTATTCACTATATTTTGTTAATTATAATTAGAAACTATTAATACATAATTTATAAAAAATTATTATTTTAAAATAAAAATAAATTTACTTACTTTCAAATAAGTAAATTTATGTAAATTTGATTTAATATAAAAATTTATAACATTTTTATTGATATAAATCTGTCCCTAGCCTAATAGCAAGGATTGCTGATACTAAAGCAAATAATAGTGCTATAAAAATTTGACTATCACTGATCATATATTCCCTTATAAAATAAAACTTTTCTATATAAGTAATATACTTGAATCTTCTCCATAAAAAAAAATAATTTAATATTACGCAAAAAATTTTATTTTATATTGAACTCATTGAGGATACTGTATTATTTTTACTTGTTAAATACCTTAAAATGGTATTATTAAAACGCATAGACTTTTCTAGTTTTCTTACTAATTGACCATTAGCTTGATAATTAATTTGGATATAAATGCCATCATAATAATTATTAATATCATAACTTAAGTGACGCCTACCTCTATGCTGCACAACAATATTCTGACCGCCCTGCTCCTTAATAAAAGACTTATAATAATTAACTAAAGATAAATTACTTTCTTCTGTAACATCTGGCTTTAAAATATAAATTGTTTCATAACTATTTAAAAACATTCTTTTACATATACCTTTTTTTATAACAAGTAATATAAATTATTATAAACAAAATAGTTATTGATTATCAATTTGTATTCTCACAGCCTGAGAAATAACTGGTATTTTTGCATATTTACCTTGTAAAGCTTTAATGAAAGAATATAATATAGTTGACAAAACAAACCAAAATAAAGTATTACATAGCATTAATCCATATATACTAACTCTAAATTCAATAGGTAAGGCGCGAAATGTAGCCCCTAAAAGAGAATTTATTAAAAACAATAATATAGATTGTAAGACATTAAATCTAATGAAAGGTCTATTAGGTATAGGACTTTTAGTGCGGACAAAAAGATAATATAATACGAAAAAAACAATAAAGGCTAAGGCAGGATGAGTAACATAAAATACAACTAGTGGCATTAGAGTTTTTTTATATAAAGCCATTAGACTAAATGGATAATCTGGCAAAATTTGTTGACCAAAATTTTGTAATCCCTCAAATAATGGAAGACCATAAGGAAATATTGAGCCAACTTTATCAACAATTGTAACTTGACTTTTATCATGAGAATAAAAATATATTACATTAAAATAAATTTGATAAAACAAAATACCAAATATTACAACTATTATGACACTAATTATCCAAGAAGGAATATAATTTAACATAATTAACTAATAATAAAAATATAATATAATAAACTTAATAATAAAAAATATTACAATCAAATATAAATTATTAATTTTACAACAAAAATTATTATATGACACAAAAATTATTTATGCATTCTAAAAATAAAATAAATATTTATAATGATCCACTTATTATTGATAAACATACATTTTATTCACGTCTAATGCTAGGTACAGGCAAATATCGTAACTTAAAAGAAGCTACAGATAGTATCAATAAAAGTGAAGCATCTATTGTTACAGTAGCAATAAGAAGAGCACAATATGCTAAAAATCAAGGAAAAAGTAATCTAATTGATGGACTAAATTGGAATAAATTATGGTTATTACCAAATACAGCAGGATGTCAAACTGTTGAAGAAGCAATAAGAATAGCTTCAATTAGCTTAGAAATTAACAAAAAAATTGGTCAAGCTGATAATTCATTTATAAAATTAGAGATAATATCAGATCCTAAATACTTATTACCAGATCCAATAGGGACATTGAAAGCAGCTGAATATTTAGTAAATAAAAATTTTACAGTTTTACCATATATCAATGCAGATCCAATACTTGCAAAACAACTAGAGGACATTGGCTGCGCTACAGTTATGCCATTAGGTTCACCAATAGGATCTGGACAAGGTCTAAAAAATTTATATAATATACAGATCATCATTGATAATGCAAAAATTCCTGTTATTATTGATGCTGGAATAGGTAAAGCTAGTGAAGCAAATATTGCAATGGAATTAGGTGCATCTGCTGTTTTACTAAATACAGCTGTAGCTCAATCTCAAAAACCTGCATCCATGGCTTTAGCAATGAAATTAGCTGTTTTGGCTGGCAGATATAGTTTTAAAGCAGGACAGATGACAAAAAAATATGTAGGACAACCTAGCTCCCCTATAAAAAATATAATTAAATGATGAAAAATAATAAATTATGATTACTATAATCGATAACTATGATAGTTTTACAGAAAATTTAGTCCAATATGTTGGGGAATTAGGATTTGAAATAAAAATTATTAGGAATGATGAAATGTCCTTAAAAAATCTTTTAAATAATACATGTACTCATATTATTTTATCACCAGGACCTGGTCACCCAAAAAATTCTGGTATTTGTTTAGAAATATTATCCAACTATGCGAATAGAATACCTATTTTAGGAGTTTGCCTAGGACATCAAGCTATTGGTTATATATACGGTGCTAAAGTTAAACAATTAGATTATCCCGTACATGGTAAAACTAGTCGTATATTCCATAACGAACAAGATATATTCAAAAAATTACCAAATCCTTTTATAGCAACTAGATATCATAGTTTAGCTATTGATGAAATAGGCATACCTGAAAACTTAGAAATAACTGCTTGGAGTAAAACAGGAACTATTATGGCATGCCAACACAAAAACTACAAGAAACTGAGAGGAGTTCAGTTTCATCCAGAAAGTTTATGGACATGTCAAGGAAAAAAAGTGATAAAAAATTTCTTATCTACTTAAAAATTTAACTTGTAGTAAATCATCCAAATTCTTTTTAGTAGAAATGGAAGTTTTATAATTTGCATATATTTTTATCATATCTTCTTCAAAAAATAGAACAGCTCTATTAGTAAGTCCAGAGAAAAAGAACTCTTTACTATTAATATAAATCCAGATTTGTGAATAAGATATATAGCTTATTAGAGTACTTAACATTAATATAAAAAAACCTAAATAAACAAAAGTAATACCTGGATCAATTTTAATCTGTAAACCACTGTCAACAATTATATCTAATATAGTTACTGGTATGCCATTAAGATAAAATTTTTCACCTATTTGTACTTCATTAATTATAAAACCGTTAGCATTGCATAAAAATACTTTGTCTTTTATATCAAAAATTAAAAAATATATTTGTTTACCATTATAGAATGTTAACTGAGATAACCAACATAATTTGTTTGAGTTATTAACCTTTATTAATTTTATTTGCACTTTTATATCATTATTATAGTGACCTATCATTAAACGTAAAGATTCTATATTCCAATCAGTTTGATAAAAAAATAGATGATTATATATAATAGGAGAATTAACAAACATTAATTTTTTTAACTTCAATAAAAACTTATTATCATAGATAGAAACATCAGAAAAGAACTGCTTAATAGAATTATCCGGATTATATTCAATAAAAAAATTGTTTACCTTATTCACTAAATTGAGATTTAAGTTGCTGTATCGACCAGATTTAACAATATTTTTTATATGAAAAACCTCTCCCTTAGGTATTATTTCTTGTGCTGTATAACCACAAAAAGAACTAACAATAGAACCAAATAAAACAATAATCAAACTTACATGAACAAAAATTGGTGCAATACGTCCTAATATACCTTTATATGAATATAAATATTTTTTCTTATGAAAAATATGAAAATTATAGTTAAGTAAAGAATAAATTATATTTATATAATAACAGCTTTTTTTCTTTTTCTGATTAGAATCTTTTTGATTCATTTTATTAACTGGCTTTAAAAATTTCCACCTACGAGCATTCTTTAAGGCTGGTAACTGAACAGTAAAAGTACAAGTTACTAAACTAAGCGCAAGAGTAAATAAGATAAAAACAAACCAATAAGTCTGATACAAGTGATCTAATCCAAAAAAGACTATAACTTTCCAATTAAAAAACCATATGCTTGTGCTATTTAATGGATAATAAGTTTGATAATATAAAAGCTCCTTATCCTGTTCAATCACTGAACCAATCATAATACAAAATACTATTAATAATAATAAAAATATAGAAAAATTTAAACTAGATATCTTTTTGATTAAGAACCATTTAATACTGCGTAATTTAATAAATTGGATCATTGTTTAATAATAAAATTTTGAGTAGGTATAAATTGATTTCAATATACTTTAAGCAAATAGTTATAAAAAAACTGCTTCTAGAAAAAAAAATAAAGATGATGTCAAGATACAAAAACCGGCAAGCGGTGTCACTAAACTCCATATAGACTGAAAAAAATTTAGCTGCAAATAATCAACAAATAAATAAAAGAATAGAACTAAAGTTATAATACAGCCTAAAAAATAGCTAATTAAATAAATAATCACTAAAAGTATATTATTATAATTCGATAACAAAAAATGAATCAATAAAATTACAGGACTACTACAAGGTATACTACTAAAACCAATAATCAAGCCTGTTGCATAATTTTTAATATAAAAAAAATCATTATGTAGCAATATATTGTCAAAATTTATTTTCACAAGAAAATAATTAAAATTAATTACTTGCAATAAATTAAGTGATAAAACTATCAAAATAAAAAAGGAAATAAATGGTATATTAACTAAGTATTTAAAGGAATTATAGCTAAAAATAGTACTCAAAAGAATTATAATAACGAAGCTTGTAAATAGACCAAATACAAATATATTTTTATACTTCTTTTTATCTTCAGAGGAATTAATATAGGAAATACTTAAAGGGACTAAAGAAAGAAAACAAGGATTAATAGTTGTCAAAAAACCAGCAAACATAAACAAAAATAAAATTAGAGGACTAAAAATAATATTGCTAAGAAAAATTGAAGAAGTTATTTTTTGCTGTAAACTGAAAAGATAAATATCGTAATCATAAGAAAAATTAATCATAAAAGACTTTATTTTAAGCTGTTTTATAGATAATAACAATAAAAGATCGTATATTATCTTTATTATAAATGATAATATGAAAAAATATAATTTGCTTAAATAAATTAATAATTAGGCTGAAACTCCCCAGGAAGGATTTGAACCTACGACCAATCGGTTAACAGCCGACCGCTCTACCGCTGAGCTACTGAGGAATTAATATAAAATAAATATAATAGATAAATAAATAAATAACAAGCTTATTTTTAACAAAAAATAAAAACTAGCTTGTATAATTCATATTATTTTGGTAAGATTAGTACAATTATACAAATATCATTTATAAGCGGATGTGGTGGAATTGGCAGACACGTTAGATTTAGGTTCTAATGAGTATATCTCGTGAGAGTTCAAGTCTCTCCATCCGCATTAAAGTATTAAACCTACTGAACTCAATATAATCATTTTAGAAAAGTACTTTACATTTAATTATGATTATTGTAATAATCACTTTAACAAGCGATCGTCGTTTGGGAAGTATCTCAATAATCCTAAAAAATATAAGAATTAATTTATTATGACTGCTACTTTAGAAAGACGCGAAAGCGCAAGCCTGTGGGAACGTTTTTGTACTTGGATCACTAGCACAGAAAACCGCCTTTATATTGGTTGGTTTGGCGTAGTTATGATTCCAACACTATTAACTGCTACATCTGTATTCATCATTGCATTCGTTGCTGCACCTCCAGTAGATATTGATGGTATCCGTGAACCTGTTGCAGGATCTTTATTATACGGAAACAATATTATATCTGGTGCTGTTATTCCTAGTTCAGCAGCTATCGGTATTCACTTCTACCCAATTTGGGAAGCTGCATCATTAGATGAATGGCTATACAATGGTGGACCTTACCAACTAATTGTTCTTCATTTCCTATTAGGTGTTTTATGCTACATTGGACGTGAATGGGAACTTAGCTATCGTTTAGGTATGCGCCCTTGGATCTCAGTTGCTTTTACTGCACCTGTAGCTGCCGCTGCTGCTGTATTCCTTGTTTACCCAATCGGTCAAGGAAGCTTCTCTGATGGTATGCCTCTTGGTATCTCTGGTACATTTAACTTTATGCTTGTATTCCAAGCTGAACACAATATCCTAATGCACCCATTCCACCAATTAGGTGTTGCAGGTGTGTTCGGAGGATCTCTATTCAGTGCTATGCACGGTTCTCTAGTAACATCTAGTTTAATCCGCGAAACTACTGAAAGTGAATCAGCTAACAATGGATATAAATTTGGTCAAGAAGAAGAAACTTATAACATCGTAGCAGCTCATGGCTACTTTGGTCGTTTGATCTTCCAATACGCTAGTTTTAATAACTCTCGTGCATTACATTTCTTCTTAGGTCTATGGCCAGTAGTAGGTATCTGGTTTACAGCTATGTCTGTAAGTACAATGGCTTTCAACTTAAATGGCTTCAACTTCAATCAATCAGTTGTTGATAGTCAAGGACGTGTAATTAACACTTGGGCAGATATTTTAAATAGAGCTAACTTAGGTATGGAAGTAATGCATGAACGTAACGCTCATAACTTCCCTCTAGATTTAGCATCTCAAGAATCACTACCATTAGCTCTAGTTGCACCATCTGTTAACGGCTAATTTTAAATTAAACTTAAGCTAAGAATATATTCGATATATCGATTTTGATATATCGATTTTTTTAATCTGTTTAATCAATGAATCAAATTTATGTAAAAAAAAAACAGGCAATATATAATTAGCTCTAGGATTAAAATAATAAACAGGATATTTTTTATCTAAAAAAAGAAAATATTTATCATATAAAATATTATCGATATAAAATATTTTTTTCTTCAAAATCGTGTTTGAGCAAAATTTTTTATTAAAAAATAGATTACAAATCTTTTTATTGTCTGTTAGCAACTTTTGTGAATTATTAACTTTATAATAATAATTATCACTTAATTGCTTATTTAAATAAAATGAAGGATAATTTGTATGCGTATTGTTAAAAACCTCTTGTAAACTTTGTCCTCTACGTCTACGAGTAAGTTCTACAAAACCTAATTCAGATAACTGTATAATCTGAGGCCTAGCACTATCATATAATAATAAACGATTAAAATGTTCTAATAATTGTAACTGATCTTTCTGAGAATACATATCAATAAAATCTACAATAATTGTTCCATTAATATTACGGACTTTCAACTGATACGATATTTCAATTGCTGCATAGAAATTAGTTCTTAAAATAGTTTCTCTGGAACTATCTGACTTATTAAATGAACCTGAGTTTACATCTATTACTGTTAAAGCTTCATAACTCTCAATTACTATGTAACCTCCAAGAAATAAATTAACTTTAGGTTGTAAAGCTTCCTTAATAAACTTATTAATATTAAATTGTTCAAGGATACAGTTAGACTTATTATATAACTGTAATTTTGTATCAATCCTAGAATTAATAATATTATATTTATTTAAATAATAATATAATTTCCTTAAAGCATAATCAGAATCAACAATTATCTTTTTTATCTCTAACTCGTAGGAATCTCTAACAATTTTTTTTACCAGATCTTCATCTTTATAAATTAGACCTGGATAAGAAGATTGTATAAAAGTTTTTTCTATAAAAAACCATTCTTTTTGTAGAGCATATAAATCCTGTATAATAACTTTTTCTTTAATGCCTTGAGCATATGATTTTATTAATAAACCCATATTTTCAGGTTTTATTAATAATGCCAGTGAATACAAATACATTTTTTCACTTTCATCATATACTTTATAAGATATAGAAATAGTATTACAAAAAGGCATTAAAACTAAATACCTTCCATGTAAATGGATATTTGAAGTTAATCTAGGACCTTTATTCAAAGTAGGTTCTTTTATAACTTGTACTAATATAAATTGATTAACAGTTAATATGTTACTTACATTATATGTTTGTCTACCTCGCTTTAAAAATTTAATATCACTAATATGTATAAAACCACTTTTACCATATCTACCTAATTTAATAAAAGCAGCATTAATACTGGAAAAAATTTTGTGTACAACACCAATATATATATCATTGACTTGATACTCTTGATTAGCAACAATAATTTCTTCAATTTTATCATTATTTAAAATCGCCGCTATATTACTAAAGTAAGAAATTATAATTTTTTTGACCATTATCAAAATAAGTAAAACTTATCTCATCTAAAAATAATATAAATATAACTATATAATAGGATATACACTTACCTTTCTTTTTTTATTATTAACAACTTCAAAACAAACTAGACCGTTAATAAGAGAAAATATTGTATAGTCTTTACCTTGAGAAACATTATTACCCAACTTAAATTTATTTCCTCTTTGCCGAACAATAATATTACCTGGAGTAACTATTTGGCCACCATATTTTTTTATACCTAATCTCTTTGAATTTGAATCACGACCATTTTTAGTACTTCCACTACCTTTTTTATGAGCCATAATATAAAACCTTATAACAAAATTACTATATTTTAAACAATTTCTTCTACTAAAAGCCTTGTCAATAATTGACGGTGGCCTTGTTTACAACGTGTATTTTTTTTTGGTTTCATTTTGAAAATAATTAACTTTCTTCCTTTTAGATGTGTTAAAATTCTTGTTTTAACCAAGTTAGATTCTAAACACGGCCTACCCATTTTAAAAGTATTTTCTCCTTCACATAAAAAAAGTACTCTATTCAAATAAATTTTATCTCCAGGATTACCAAGTAAATAATTTATATCATAGAATTTACCTATCTCCATCCAGACTTGCTTACCACCAACATCAACAATTGCATAAGTCATAAGTTCATTAAGTATTTATATAATAAAAAAACATCAATAACACACTAATAAATGATATTAGAGTCATAAATTCCTTTTTCCAAATTAATTCTTGTGCAATATCTATCAAAAAAGAAAGATAATTTTCGACCTAATATATTAACACAAGTAAAATTATTACCATTTAAAATATAACCATCTGGCAATATAAAACTCGATCCTTTTTTTAATTGATTATATAAAGGACTAGGTATTAATAAATTATTTTTAGCCCTTTGAATATTAAAAGTACCAAATTTTTCTTGTTCTATTATAATAAAATGGCATTTAAATTTATAGATGAAAGAATAAACTCTATACGTACTTGAATTAATTATTAAACCAGTTGTTAAAACATGGACATAGATAGAAAAGTTAAAGTTTGTATGTGAATACTTTTTAAGTAACTTAATATAATATAGTAAGTCTTGTGGTGCATAAATATGTATAGATTTAGTTCTACCTATTAAATTTAAACTAGATAATAGGCCTAACAAACCTGATATATTGTTAATATGCATATTAGCAAAAATAATTTTTGAAATGTTATTAATCCTAAACTTATTATTAGTAATAAAATATTGACAACCTTCAAAACAATTAAAAATCCAAATATCTTTAGAGGAAAAAAATTTTATTATAAAATTTATATCATAAAATTCAAAACTATTAATACTACTATCAAAAAAATTTGTTTCCATTATGATTTTATATAATTACAATGAATAAATCTATATTCAATACTTAATTCTCTACAAAATAAAATCTTTTTTACCAAGATATATAAAACTAGTCGACTTATTGGTTAAGATTGATTTAGCTAAAGATACAGCTTTTATACTCTCAAAATGAGCTTTTTTTTTCCACAGTGCTTTTTTAGATTTTGATTTTGAAGTACGTTTTTTAGGAACAGCCATTAATAAATAAAATAGATAATAATTTAAAATTTTTATTTATAATCATTATAGTATATACAAGAAATAAAAAACAAAATTTTTTACTAAAAAGAGTGAAAACAGGAAATATATAATTATATAATTTCCTCTTATTAATTACTGTAAAATGTAAATTTTATAAAAAGTTATCTTTACATACTACGAAACTGTTGTATCGCAATTCTACCTATATTATATATAGCCCATGAACCAGCAGCTATTAAAGGTAAAAATACAATTATTAACCTCATATCCATATCTCATTTTCCTTATATTACGTAATTTAAGTATATTATAATCTTAATTCTCTTATTATCCCATATTATCAATACAAGACTATAATCATAATATAATATAAAAAATAGTAAACTAAATTATTGATAATATAAATTTATTATTACACTAGTTGATTATACTATGAGAGATTTACCTTTTACATTAGACCAATTACGTATCTTAAAAGCAATTATTAAAGAAGGTAGTTTTAAAAAAGCTGCCGACAGCTTATATGTTTCACAACCAGCTATTAGTTTACAAATTCAAAATTTAGAGAAGCAACTTAATATTCCCTTATTTGAGAGAGGTAATAAAAAAGCTACTTTGACAGAAGCAGGTAATCTATTACTAATATATGGAGGAAGAATACTTGCTTTATGCGAGGAAACATGTAGAGCACTAGAGGATATTCAGAATTTACAAGGAGGATCATTGGTTATAGGTGCAAGTCAAACAACAGGTACTTATTTAATGCCTAGATTAATTGGATTATTTCGACAAAAATATCCACAGGTCAATGTGCAATTACAAGTACATTCAACAAGATTAATTGCATGGAGTGTAGCAAATAGCCAAGTTGACCTAGCCGTTATTGGAGGAGAAGTACCAAATGAACTAAAAGATATCTTACAGATTACCTCTTATGCAGAAGATGAATTAGCACTAATTTTACCTATATCCCATAATTTCTCTAAGTTATCTAATATCCAAAAAGAAGATCTATATAAACTACGATTTATAGCCTTAGATAGTCAATCAACTATTCGAAAGGTCATTGATAAGGTATTAAGTGAACATGATATAGATAGCAGTAGATTTAAGATAGAAATGGAACTAAATTCAATAGAAGCTATTAAAAATGCTGTACAATCAGGCCTAGGTGCAGCTTTTGTATCTGTTTCAGCAATAGCTAAAGAGCTAGAACTAGGTATAATACATTGGGCTAAGATAAAAAATGTTACCATTAAAAGAATGTTATCTATTATTATCAATCCTAATCGTTATAAATCTAAAGCAGCTGAAACCTTTAGCAAAGAAATTTTAACTTTATTTGTGACACCAAATAAAGATAAAATTTTTTTTGATTAATTATTCTTGAGAGCTAAATAAAAAAAATGATTTAGACGAAAATTTTCCTATAGCAATAAAACTCATTCTAAGCTTTAACCACTTTATAAAATATTCATCTAAAGAAATAATAGCACCATAAGAATAATCAATCTTAATATTATTAATATTAACTTTTAATATATCTATAGAATGAGGATCAGAAATAAACCAAAAATCAACATCTTTATTATTATTTCGATAATATTCTATTCTTTCACGTAGAATTTCTTCTAAAGGCTCTTCATTCAATAAAAAACTTTTACTAGCTAAAGCAAAATAATAATTATACATAATAATCGCAAAACTATATAGATTTAATAATAATAGAATAATTAGATATTTTATTATATAAAATACAAAAAGAATTATCATTACTTTTGTCACAATGTATAAAACAATTAAGAAATTAGAATATTGGCCTAACACCTCAAGTATACAGTTAAATCATTCAATGATTGGTTTATTTATCAATATAAATAAAAAACTTAAAAACAGATTACAAAATAGAACAGAATATTATTTATATATTGACATACTAAATGACTCATACAAAAGAAGACTACTTACTATTACTTTAAAAGAAATGGAATATCTTATACTGGATATAACAGAAACTAATATAAGACCTAATTATTTAAAGAAAATAAGTTATAAGATTTTATCTGATTTTATAAGTAGAATTACTGAAATGTTTTTATTTGCAATTAATAAAAAATATAAAAGAGAAAATATAAAAAAATGCTATTACGATAAATCTTTTATTAAGGAACAAAAATTAATTTTTGATTCTCTATTGATATATCTTATTTTTGGATCTTCTTATATTAATAATGAAATTTTTCATTTTAGCAAATTTTATACACCATACAAACATGTAGAAATTTTATTTGAAAACTTTATTTTACAAATTAGTAACTGCATTATATCTAACATAATAAACAGTTTTCTATCTGTATCTGATCTTATATATTTTTTAAAAAGTAATAACATCTGTAACAATGAATATATTTCAATAAGATCTGTAACTTTCTTTATGAATAATATAAATATACAAAACATTATATATAAATATTTAAATAAAACTAGGTTAACATACAATGGATATCACAAAATATGGATTATAAGTTCTATAGGAATTATTTCAAAAAAAATTTACTTATATAAAATAAATTCATATAAATACATTTCTAATATAGAAATATTGCTTTTATTTTTTCTTGAAATTCAAGATCTTTTCTTACCTAAAATAGAAAAATATATAATTATGCTTATGAAATATTTTACATATATTATTATAAGTTTTTTTAGTAATTTTATTATTTTAATAATAAGAACAATATTATATTATATACCTAAATAATATTAATAAATAAAAAAAGACTTTATATGATAAAAAATTCCAATATATCAATCCAAGAACTGATAAATAATATTAAAATAATTTTACATAAAAACGATGAAAAAATAATAGATGAATCCTTAAATAAAATTAACCAAATTATTAATGAACAACAAGTTACACAAAAGCATTTGTTTAATATTTTACTAAATCAAATTATTCATAATGAAAATAATATACATAAATTTGATGAAATAATTTTTCATAAGATAAATTTAGAAGACAATACTAGAAATAGATTAAAAAAGATTTTACCTCAAGGCATTCAAGACTTTAAGAAATATATTAATAAAAACTATAAAACTTTAAATGAACTATTAAAAGTACAAAATTTCCAAGAAGCTGATAGAATAACAAGTATTGAATTATGTAAAATAGTAAACAGAAGGACAAATAGCTCGAGAAATTGGCTTTACTTTACGGATATAAATAAAATACCTACTTATGATTTATTTATAATTGACTTACTTTGGTCAGAATATTCAAACGGTAACTTTGGTTTTTTGACACAAAAAAGAATTTGGCAACAAAATGATAACTGGCTAATATTTTTAGATAAAATAGGATGGCTTAAAGATGGCTACCCAAAAAGATATCCACAAGACTTTATATGGAATATAAATGCCCCTAAAGGACATTTACCACTGTTTAATCAAATTCGAGGTAATCAAACTTTATTAAATATCTTTAAACATAAAACATGGCAAGAATACTACGAATCATAAAGTCATTTGTCTTATGATTGTAAACGAATATTTAACTCTTTCACTTCTTTTACTAGTTTTATAAATGATTTAAATAAATAATCTGAATCGTGTGGACCAGGACTAGCCTCTGGATGATGCTGAACAGAGAAAATTGGTCTTACTTTATATAAGATTCCACCTATAGTTAAGTCATTTAAATTAAAATGAGTAATTTGCACTAAACTATTAGATAAAGATGTTTTATATACAGAAAAACCATGATTCTGACTAGTTATTTCCGCAAACTGATTAAAACCAGAAGGATGATTTAAACCTCTATGACCAAATTTTAGCTTAAAAGTTGTACTTTTTAGTGCTAAATTTAATAATTGGTGACCCATACATATACCAAATATAGGTATATTAGAATGATGAACTAATTTTTTTATCATCTGGATTGCATAGTTTACAATAGAAGGATTACCTGGTCCATTAGATAAAATAATACCATCTGGTTTATAAGACCGAATTAAATTATAATCTGAAGTAGCAGGTAAAATATATACCCTACAACCATACGACAATAACCTTGAAATAATATTATTTTTTGTTCCAAGATCTATAACAATAATTGTCAAATCAAGATCTTTAATAGTATTAAGATCTAAGTAACTAGTAAATGACTTATAAGCATTTGATAAATTATTAACACAGTATGGTTCATATCTAGTAACTCTTCTAATTAAATCTAAGTTTGCACTAGGTATTTGTTTTTTTTTATATTTACTAGCTTTATTGCTAATATAACCATTAACTACCCCTATTTCTCTTAAATGATAAGTTAAAGTTCTTGTATCTAAACCAAAAATATGAGGTATTTTTTTCTTAATTATATAATCTCTTAATGTAACTTGATTACGCCAGTTATTAGGATTTAAGCAAATATTTTTAGCTATTATAGCTTTTACATAAACATATTTAGATTCACTATCTATTAAATTTAATCCTGTATTACCTAACTCAGGATATGTAAAAACTATGATTTGACCTAAATAACTAGGATCTGTGAGAATTTCTTGATAACCAGTTGTACCTGTATTAAAAACAACTTCTCCATCAGAAATATGATTATTGTTAAAAAAAGACCAACCTTTATAAGATTCACCACTTTCTAAATGCAGGAATGATTCATAAAAAGTGCTTGTCATAAAAAATTAAATATGTTTTATATTAGAAATAATAAAAATAGATAATTATAATTAAATTATCTATTACTCAAAAAAAATTATTTTAACTGTCTACCAACCTAACTCTGATTGATTTAAAACATAACTAGCTACATTCTGTATATCATTTAACTCTAGACGTTCTCCAAATGCAGGCATTGCATTTTTTCCATAAGTAACTTGTTTAATAATTGCTTCTGTATCATTCATTTCGAACTTAGCTAACACTTCTTTTTCAAGTGTTTTTTCTGGATTTACAAGATTTTTACCATTTGCATGACAAGCAGAACAATTTTGAGAAAAAATTTGACCTCCAGCTTCTATATCTTGTGCAAAAATTATATTTACATTCATAAAGATTAGAGTATAAACAAATACAAGTAATTTTAATAAAGAAATCATAAAAAAATCCTAAAAAAATGTTTTTTACAGTATAAATTCTATTTGTAACATAATCAAATTATTACCTAGACTATATTTGGTCAAACTTACGATTTAATAATAAATTTTTCCACCGCCCCAATTACTATTTTCTTGAGCCTGATATAAGATATATTCAGCTATTGCTCCTAAATCTTTGTCTGATAAATTTTTCATTTTAGCAAAAATATCTGCACTGGCCGTACTAGGATGTATTTCATTAATAGGAAATATACCATCATAACTAGTAGGATTTTGCATATAATCAACTAAATTAGCTATATTATTTCTAGGCGGAGTTGCGAAACTTAAAGCTTCGATATCTAAACCAACATTTGGATTCGTTTTTGTAATACCACCATTGTGACATTGACTACAAGTTGAATTAAACATTTTTTTTCCTCTGCTTAATTCTTTTGCATTTACTTTTATAGTTTGACCTGAATCATTTAATGGCAAAACAATATTAGCTTTTTCTAAATCTACTGCTTGAGACTGAAAAGGAAAAAAATATGTTAATAATAATAAATTAGTTAGTAATAGTAGAATATTTTTTTTAGACATTGTAAAATTAACCTATATTAGTAATAAATGATGAAAATTCTAAACTATAGAAATCTTAATTATAAGAAAAATTTATAAATTAAGAATTTTCTTGATATATATTATTACATAATATTATACAAAATAAATAAATAAAATTTGAAAATTAAGAGTACATAATTAATAACTTATGTAAGATTTGTTTCATTTCTATTCTAGAAATAATTAAATCAATAAAACCATGTTTAAAAAGATACTCTGAAGTTTGGAAATTATCTGGCAAGTCTTCTTTTATAGTTTGTTCAATAACTCTTCTACCAGCAAATGCAATTAAAGCTTTAGGTTCTGCAATGATAATGTCACCTAACATTGCAAAACTTGCTGTTACACCACCAGTAGTTGGAGAAGTAAGCAATGTGATATAAATTAGACCAGATTCACTATGCTTATATAAAGCAGAGGAAATTTTAGCCATCTGCATTAAGCTAAGCATACCCTCTTGCATTCTTGCACCACCAGAGGCACATAAAATAATTAATGGAAGCTTATAAAAAGTAGCATATTCTATTAATCTTGCAAGTTTTTCTCCAACAACAGATCCCATGCTACCACCCATAAAACGAAAATCCATGATACCACATGCAACAGATCTTCCGAAAACTGATGCTGTACCTGTTTGTACAGCATCAGATAGGCCTGTTTTTTTTTTCGTATCATACAATCTATGACGGTATAGTTTTTTATCATAAAATCCTAAAGGATCTATAGATGAAAGATTATTATTTAAAGAAGACCAACTATTTTTATCAAACAACTGATAAATTCTTTCTTGACTAGAAGTTGGAAAATGATAATTACATTTAGGACACACTTTATGATTTTGATTTAATGTTTTGAAATACATTAAATGATGACACTTGCTACATTTTACCCATAAATTTCTTTTAACATATTGATTATTATCATTTTTTATATTCCCTTTTAGTAAAATATTACGTTTTTTACTTAACCAATCAGATAAAGACATATTCATTAAAATAAAGTAAAATATAGATAATAAAAAACAAAATAATAGATCAATTATAATCTATTATCTTAGGCAATAAAAAATTAGTTTAGAACAACTAATCTCTTATTGTTTTATCTTTTTGACTTACGAATAAAAGAGCTAAAGTAATAGGAATAACAACTATTAAAGTTCCTAGTACTAAACTAAATAAAAAACTAGATAAAGATGAAGTCATCTCATATTTTCCTTACACAATTAAAAATAGTAAATAAAACATATAATTATAATTTATAAATTAAAAAATATATTATATATTATAATATATTTTTTTATATGAGGTTAAGATCTCCATTGCAAAACAAATGTTCCCCATGTTAAACCAGCTCCAAAACCAGATACAACAACTATATCATTATTGACTATTTTATGTTCACAAACCGCTTCATCTAAAGCTAAAGGTATAGAAGCTGCTGAAGTATTACCATATTTATTTAAGTTCATAATAACTTTACTACGACTGATAGATAATTTATCTGCTACTGCTGTTAAAATTCTTTCATTAGCTTGATGTAGTAGTAACCAATTAATTTCTGATACTGATATATCTAAAGATTGTAAACACTTCATAATACTAAGGGGTACTTGAGAAACAGCAAATTTATATACTTCTTTTCCATTCATAGAAATGTAATTAAATGAACCTTGATATATATTTAAAGAAGAATGAGGCTTACTCTCTTCTTTATAAGATAACTTTAAATGATTCCAATGGAGTCCATCTGTATTAAGTTGAAAACCTAATAATTGATTTTTTTCTAATGAACAATTTTGTAAAACTATTGCTCCTGCACCATCACCAAACAATATACATGTATTGCGATCAGACCAATTTGTCCATTTTGATAAAACATCAGCTCCAATTACTAAGACCACTTTATAACTACCTGTTTGTAAAAATTGGGAAGCAGTTACAACGCCAAAAACAAATCCAGAACATGCTGCTGTCAAATCAAAAGCCACTGCTTTTGAAGCGTTAAGTCTAGCTTGTATTTGACTAGCACTTCCAAAAAGATCATTAGGACTAGAGGTGGCCAAAATAATTAAATCAATATCTAAAGGACTAATATTAGTTTTACTTATAGCTTTTAAGGCAGCTAAAGTACCTAGATCAACAACAGATTTATTTTCACCTGTCAGTAAGCGTCTTTCTTCAATACCCGTACGTGTAGTTATCCAATCATCTGATGTTTCTACCATATTACTGATTTGATGATTATTTAAAACAGAATGAGGAATAGCAGAACCGGTTGCAAGAATTTTAACCCCTTGCATACTTAGTAATGTCATATAACTATTAAACTTTGCTTAATAAAAAAATTACATCATTATTGTTATATAATTTCAATTTATATTAACATGAAGCGATTTATAATAAATAAATAAAAATATAGAAAAAAAATAAAAAACCCGAAAAAGGATACCTTATTACTATGATAATATTGCTGCTACTTTTCAGTCCTGACAAAATAAGATCAAATATATTGTATCATTCTTCGAGCTTAGTTTAATTATAACATCAGAAATGTTCTCAAGCAACTTTTTAAAGAAATTTAAGACATTGCTTGAATAATGAAATCAAAATATGGAGATACTAAACTAGATTGCTCTTCATCTAAAAATTCAAAACTTGCATTTTTTAAACATTCAATCGCATCAATCATACCCGTAACAGGAACACCTAATGAATTATACATTTCACGTACACCAATCAAACCTATTTTTTCAATAGAATCTTTATCGCCTGCTAAAAGTCCATAAGTAACTAATCTCAAATACCAACTATAGTCACGTAAACATAAGGCTCTTTTTCTAACACCTTCAGCATTGCCACCTGGTGCTATATATTCTGGATAAATTTTAAATATAGCTTTACTTGCTAACTGAATAATACTTTGCTCTTTATTTCTTAATTGATTATTAATCAAAACTCTTTGATTTACGGTACCAAAATAATCCTGTAAACTTTTTAATTCTCCTACTGTAGGATATCTTAGTTCATTATCAGCATTAACAATTACTTTACTTACAATACTCATTTTTTAAATTTCTACTATAAATATATTTAATTCTTATATTAATATATAGAAAGATAATACTAAGCTAATAATATATACTAGAGGTCAAAAATTCAAACTAATTAAAAAGAAAAGAATAAAATATCAGGGAAGAATCTATTAATTTCAATAATAAAGCCAGCTGTAAAAGTAATCCACAAAAAACCTACAACCGGAGCTGTAGATAAATACTTAAAAAAATTTTCCATATACAATCCTTAATACTAGTTTATAAAATCAAAAAATTTAACGAGGCGATATTGTGATATCATCATTAGAAACTAATAATTTTCCACTTGTAAATTCCTGTAACGCTGCTAATGGCCAAATAAATCCAGACAAAGAAAATTTTATCGCTAGAGGTACATCTATAATAATTTCTTTTTCTGTCGGCTTTTTTGTGGAAGCAATTGACTGTAAATAACCTCTTCCAACCCATCCAATCCATCCTGTAATATAAATAAATAACAAGCCGGGTAACATAAATTCACCAGAATGATTCCATCGACCATCTGCTATTAAGTGAGGTAAACCTTCAGAACCACACAAAACACCCGATTTACTATATTTATTAAAACGCTCTTGCGTCTGTAAAATCTGTTTTTTTAAAGCAAAATAAGGTGGAGTATCTGGCTCATATTTAGATAAACGATTTTCTAATTTTTTTACAGTATTACTAAGCCTTTTATTAAATTGAGTAGAATCTTTACAGGGAGTTAAACCAGCTACTTCTGCTTTAACTAATTCCGGACTTATTAATAAAAATAATAAAATAAATATAGATATAATATACCTTTTCATTTCTTTATGTTTCCCAAATTACTAATTTTTATAATAACAAAAAGTTAATAACTAATTTAAACTTAATAGTTACAGATATTAGCTATATAGAATAATATTAATTTAATATAAACAATTTATGTATATATAGTTACATTTATTGAGAATTAAGTATATTATAATAAATAATAATATTAAAATAATTTACTATAAAATAAAATATGAAATTTTGGAAATCTTTTTTTAAAAAAACACCTAACCAATATGATCTAGATAGTCAAGATAATAATCAGAGAAATATTTTATTAATCAAAAATTTTAACAATAATAATGATTTAATCAATATATATTTAGAAGTAAATAATAATATTAATTTATACGAACTAGAAAGGCTTTGTGATTCTGTGGGTTGGGTAAGAAGACCTATTAAAAAAGTGAAAATTGCAATAGATCATAGTTTTTTAATTGTCTATCTATTTTATTACAATAATAATAAAAGAACTATAATTGGATTTGCTAGAGCAACATCAGATAGTGCATTTAATGCAACAATTTGGGATGTTGTTATTCATCCAAATTTTCAGAAAAAAGGATTAGGTAAAATATTAATGCAGCAAATTATTAAATACTTGAGATATCATGATATAAGTACAATAACTTTATTTGCAGATCCACAAGTTGTAACATTTTATAAACACTTAGGATTTATAGTAGATCCAGATGGTATAAAAGGTATGTTTTGGTATCCTTTATAAAATAAAAAAAAACATAGACATATTAAAAGTTATCTTATATAATTATTTAAAAGATTCATTAACGGGATATAGCGCAGTTTGGTAGCGCGCCTGCTTTGGGAGCAGGATGTCGCAGGTTCAAATCCTGCTATCCCGATAAAATTAAAAAATTCTAAATAATTATTTTAATTCTTTCAGCTATCTGACAAGACTTAACCTTATCACCAGATAAATTATACAGTTCTTTTAGATAATATAAAATATTTAACTGATCAGGATAATTTTGAAGAATTTTTAAATAATAATATTCAGCTAAATCAAAATACAATAATTCTTTATAACAATAAGCTAAATACTTATAAATTATGTTAACATTCAATAATTCGTGTAAAAGATAAAATTCAAGCATACAAATACAAGTAAACCAGTCTTTTTTTCTTATAGAAGTATTTATTATTTCTATATATTGACTATGATGTAGTATAAGTAAAGTTTTAGAAATAAATTTATACTTTAACGTGAAGTATAAAAAAAATTTTACAATTTGATATAATTCTAATGTAACAAAATAAAATAACGGACATAAAAAAAGTAAGACAATAAAAAGATATAAATAAAATAAAGAAAAAGAAAACATTTTAAATATATACAAAATATTTATATTTATTATATAATTTATATATTACAGTACTAATTCAATAATATAAACAAACAATGAATAATGGAACTAAAATAAAAAAAATAAGAAAATCTGGATTTCGTGCTAGAAAAAATACTGTTAGTGGAAGAAGAATTATAAAAAAAAGAAGAAAAAGAGGTAGAATTAATATTACTTAAAAATCTAAGCTCATAAAATAGAAAAGTAAGCTAAAAAATTTATGTATACTAATAGGTATTTATTAGTATCATTTTAGCTCAGCAAAAATAATTAACTGTCATAAGTTTTTGTCAAGTAACCCTGATATTGAACTACTTTCCCAAAGAGCGGCCTCTTAAGTATCATCGTCGCTGCAGCGTTTAACAACCAAGTTCGGAATGGTTTGGAGTGGGTCCACTGCGCTATGAATATCAAGGTATAAATAAGCATATGAATAAATAATTTTAAAAGTATTTGATCTATTAGTACGTCTCAGCTGAATATATTACTATACTTACACTTAACGCCTATCAAATAGTTAGTCTAACTATGATCTAAGAGTATTCATCTTGAGGTAAGTTTCCCACTTAGATGCTTTCAGCGGTTATCTTGTCCATACTTAGCTACCCAGCGTTTACTGTTGGCACAATAACTGGTACACCAGAGGTATGTCTCTCCCGGTCCTCTCGTACTAAGGAGAAGTCCTCTCAATACTCTAACGCCTACACCGGATATGGACCGAACTGTCTCACGACGTTCTGAACCCAGCTCGCGTACCGCTTTCATGGGCGAACAGCCCAACCCTTGGGACGTGCTACCGCCCCAGGATGCGATGAGCCGACATCGAGGTGCCAAACCTCCCCGTCGATGTGAACTCTTGGGGGAGATCAGCCTGTTATCCCTAGAGTAACTTTTATCCGTTGAGCGACAGCCTTTCCACTCAGCACTGTCGGATCACTAAGGCCGACTTTCGTCTCTGTTCGACTTGTAGGTCTCACAGTCAAGCTCTCTTATGCCTTTACACTCTACGACTGATTTCCGACCAGCCTGAGAGAACCTTTGCACGCCTCCGTTACCTTTTAGGAGGCGACCGCCCCAGTCAAACTGCCCACCTGAAAATGTCTCTTAGCCGGATAACGGCAGTAAGATTAGAATTCTAGTTTAATCAGAGTGGTATCTCACTGATGGCTCCTCTATATCCTCAAATATATTATCTTAGCCTCCCACCTATTCTGCGCAAAGTAAACCCAAATTCAATTTCAGACTACAGTAAAGCTTCATAGGGTCTTTCTGTCCAGGTGCAGGTAGTCCGCATCTTCACAGACAATTCTATTTCGCCGAGTCTCTCTCCGAGACAGTGCCCAAATCGTTACGCCTTTCGTGCGGGTCGGAACTTACCCGACAAGGAATTTCGCTACCTTAGGACCGTTATAGTTACGGCCGCCGTTCACCGGGGCTTCAGTCACTAGCTTCGTTATCAAACTAACCAATTTCTTTAACCTTCCGGCACTGGGCAGGCGTCAGCCCCCATACATTGTCTTACGACTTCGCGGAGACTTGTGTTTTTGATAAACAGTCGCTTGGGCCTATTTATTGCAACCCTACAAGGGTACCCCTTCTTCCGAAGTTACGGGGCTATTTTGCCGAGTTCCTTAGAGAGAGTTATCTCGATCCCCTTAGTATACTCTACCTACCTACCTGTGTCGGTTTAGGGTACAGGTATTTATTATTTAAGATATTACAAGCTTTTCTTGGAAGTATGACATCAATCACTTCGGTGCCGTAGCACCTTGTACTCATCTTTTAGCTCAAGGTATTTTCTCTACCTATCATAGCCTTAAAAATTTAAACCAGTAACCAACGCCTGGATGATTTAGCCTGCTCCGTCCCTCGATATCAATAATAAACAGTACAGGAATATTAACCTGTTATCCATCGACTACGCTTTTCAGCCTCGCCTTAGGTCCTGACTAACCCTTCGTGGACGAACCTTCCGAAGGAATCCTTAGGTTTTCGGGGCATTGGATTCTCACCAATGTTTTCGCTACTCAAGCCGACATTCTCACTTCTGTTTCATCCACATCCACTTACGTTAATGCTTCGATTTACTACAGAACGCTCCCCTACCGATGTAAACATCCCACATCTTCGGCAAATTACTTAGTCCCGTTCATTTTCGGCGCAGGATCACTAGACCAGTGAGCTATTACGCACTCTTTAAAGGATTGCTGCTTCTAAGCAAACCTCCTGGTTGTCTATGCATTCCTACCTCCTTTGCCACTTAGCAATTATTTAAGGGCCTTAGATGGTGATCTGGGCTGTTTCCCTTTTGACAATGAAGCTTATCCCCCACTGTCTCACTGGTTGACTACACACTTAGTATTCAGAGTTTGCCTTGATTTGGTACCGCTCTCGCAGCCCGCACCGAAACAGTGCTTTACCCCTAAGTTTAAGCATCAACCGCTGCGCCAAAACGCATTTCGGGGAGAACCAGCTAGCTCCGAATTCGATTGGCATTTCACCCCTAACCACAGCTCGTCCGCTGATTTTTCAACATCAGTCGGTTCGGACCTCCACTTAGTATTACCTAAGCTTCACCCTGGCCATGGTTAGATCATTCGGGTTCGGGTCTATAAATAATGACTTATGCTCTATTAAAGCTCGCTTTCACTATGGCTCCGATATTTTTTATCTTAACCTGCCATTATCTATAAGTCGCCGGCTCATTCTTCAACATGCACGCAGACAGACGTTGAGTCGTCCTACTACTGCTTGTAAGCTTACGGTTTCATGTTCTATTTCACTCCCCTCCCGGGGTTCTTTTCACCTTTCCCTCACGGTACTAGTTCACTATCGGTCATTTAGTAATATTTAGCCTTACGAGGTGGTCCTCGCAGATTCACACGGAATTTCACGTGCTCCATGCTACTTGGGATACGGAATAATTAGGATCTTATTTTAAAATACGGGACTTTCACCTTCTACGGTATAGTATTCCAACTATTTCTTATAATAATAACTAATTGTTATTTCCGTCCCTCTACCCCACTATGACTCGTCATAATGGTTTAGGCTGATCCCATTTCGCTCGCCGCTACTGAGGGAATCGCTTTTGCTTTCTTTTCCTTTGGCTACTAAGATGTTTCAGTTCGCCAAGTTAGCTCTTATCTACTTATTAATTCAGTAGACAGTATAAAGAGTTTCCTCATTCGGGAACCTCCGGATCTAAGCTTATTTCCAGCTACCCGAAGAATTTCGCAGGTAATCACGCCCTTCATCGCTTCTAAATGCCAAGGTATCCACCGTAAGCTCTTGTTTACTTTAATTAAATTATTGACTTATAGTCAGTAATTCATATGCTTCTTTAATTTTATTCTTGTGGAGATAAGCGGATTTGAACCGCTGACATCTGCCTTGCAAAAGCAGCGCTCTACCAACTGAGCTATACCCCCTTTACGTGGGCTATCATGGATTTGAACCAAGGACCTCACCCTTATCAGGGGTGCGCTCTAACCAACTGAGCTAATAGCCCAAATTTGATAATTTATCAATAGCGATCTAGGATTATATTTTTTATATTAGTATGATCAAAAAATTTCCCTAATAAGGAGGTGATCCAGCCGCACCTTCCAGTACGGCTACCTTGTTACGACTTCACCCCAGTCACTAGCTCTACCTTAGGTACATTTAAGTAAATAAATAGCAACTTCGGGCATAGCCAACTTCCATGGTGTGACGGGCGGTGTGTACAAGGCCCGGGAACGGATTCACCGCCGTATAGCTGACCGGCGATTACTAGCGATTCCACCTTCATGTAGGCGAGTTTCAGCCTACAATCCGAACTTAGGATATGTTTAGAAGATTAGCTTATTTTCACAAATTAGCAACTTATTGTCATACCCATTGTAGCACGTGTGTAGCCCAGAACGTAAGGGGCATGCTGACTTGACGTCATCCTCACCTTCCTCCGGTTTGTCACCGGCAGTCTCTTTAAAGTACCCAACTAAATGATGGCAACTAAAGACAAGGGTTGCGCTCGTTGCGGGACTTAACCCAACATCTCACGACACGAGCTGACGACAGCCATGCACCACCTGTTACCACATTCCCGAAGGCACTTTTTACTTTCATAAAAATTTGTGGAATGTCAAGTTCTGGTAAGGTTCTTCGTGTTGCATCGAATTAAACCACATGCTCCACCGCTTGTGCGGGCCCCCGTCAATTCCTTTGAGTTTCACTCTTGCGAGCGTACTCCCCAGGCGGGATACTTAACGCGTTAGCTACGATACTGCACGGATCGATACGCGCAACATCTAGTATCCATCGTTTACGGCTAGGACTACTGGGGTATCTAATCCCATTCGCTACCCTAGCTTTCGTCTCTGAGTGTCAGTTATGGCCCAGCAAAGCGCTTTCGCTTCTGGTGTTCTTCCCAATATCTACGCATTTCACCGCTACACTGGGAATTCCCTTTGCCCCTACCATACTCAAGCTAAATAGTTTCCACTGCTTGCTTAGAGTTAAGCTCTAATATTTAACAGCAGACTTATTTGGCAACCTACAGACTCTTTACGCCCAATAATTCCGGATAACGCTTGCATCCCCCGTATTACCGCGGCTGCTGGCACGGAGTTAGCCGATGCTTATTCATCAGGTACCGTCATTTTATTCTTCCCTGATAAAAGAGGTTTACAACCCACAGGCATTCGTCCCTCACGCGGTATTGCTCCGTCAGGCTTGCGCCCATTGCGGAAAATTCCCCACTGCTGCCTTCCGTAGAAGTCTGGACCGTGTCTCAGTTCCAGTGTGGCTGGTCATCCTCTCAAACCAACTACTGATCGTCGCCTTGGTAGGCTATTACTCTACCAACTAGCTAATCAGGCGCAAGCTCATCTTTAGGCGAATATTTCTTTGACTTAAAAAAGCATATGGGGTATTAGCAATCGTTTCCAATTGTTATCTCCCTCCTAAAGGTAGATTCTTACGTATTACTCACCCGTCCGCCACTATAGCAAAAGCCATCGTTCGACTTGCATGTGTTAAGCATACCGCCAGCGTTCATCCTGAGCCAGGATCAAACTCTCCATG